ATATAATCAATATTAAAATAAGTTAAATTAATTTTTTTGAGAGGTAATTTATGGCTAAAGTTGTTGGAATTGATTTAGGTACAACAAATTCTGTTATTGCTGTTATGGAAGGCGGTAAGCCCACAGTAATTCCTAATAAAGAAGGATTAAGAACAACTCCATCTGTTGTTGCCTATACTAAAAAGCAAGATAAATTAGTAGGGCAGATAGCTAAACGGCAAGCTGTCATGAATCCAGAAAATACATTTTATTCTGTTAAAAGATTTATTGGTCGTAAAAAAAATGAATTACGCGATCAACTAAAGCAGTCGTCTTATAATGCAAAAACTGATACTAATTTTAATATTAAGTTAGAGTGTCCAGCATTAAGTAAAGATTTTGCTCCTGAAGAAATTTCTGCTCAGGTATTACGTAAATTAGTTGAGGATGCGAGCACTTATCTAGGTCAACAAGTAACTCAAGCAGTTATAACTGTCCCAGCTTATTTTAATGATTCACAACGTCAAGCTACTAAAGATGCTGGACAGATTGCTGGCTTGGATGTTTTAAGAATTATTAATGAACCTACAGCAGCATCTTTATCATATGGTTTAGATAAAAAAAACAATGAAACGATTTTGGTATTTGATCTTGGAGGTGGTACCTTTGATGTTTCTATTTTGGAAGTAGGTGATGGTGTTTTCGAAGTTTTATCGACTTCTGGCGACACTCACTTAGGTGGTGATGATTTTGATAGAAAAATTGTTGAATGGTTAATTCATGAGTTTAATAATGATGAAGGCATTAATTTAGGTAAAGATAGACAAGCCCTGCAGAGATTAACAGAGGCTGCTGAAAAAGCTAAAATGGAGTTATCTAGTTTAGTTCAAACTGATATTAATTTACCTTTTATTACTTCTACTAATACCGGTCCTAAGCATTTAGAAAAAAGTATAACTAGAGCCAAGTTTGAGTATTTATGTCAAGATTTGATCAATCGTTGTGAAATACCTGTTAATAATGCATTAAAAGATGCACAATTGTCATCTAGTGATATAGATGAAATTGTTTTAGTTGGTGGCTCTACTAGAATTCCCGCTATCCAACAGCTTGTTAAACAAATGATAGGTAAAGATCCTAATCAAAGTGTTAATCCTGATGAAGTAGTTGCAATTGGAGCAGCTGTTCAAGCAGGTGTTTTAGCAGGTGAGGTGAAAGACATATTATTACTAGATGTTACACCTTTATCTTTAGGTGTAGAAACGTTAGGTGGAGTTATGACTAAAATAATAGACCGCAATACAACAGTACCTACAAAAAAATCTGAAATTTTTTCAACTGCTGTTGATAATCAGCCTAACGTTGAGATTCATGTGTTACAAGGAGAGAGAGAATTTACTAAAGATAATAAAAGTTTAGGTACTTTCAGATTAGATGGTATTATGCCTGCACCACGAGGTGTACCACAAATAGAAGTTATATTTGATATAGATGCTAATGGTATACTGTCTGTTAAAGCTAAAGATAAAGGAACAGGTAAAGAACAATCTATTACTATAACAGGTGCATCTACATTACCGAAAGAAGAAGTTGAGAAATTAGTTAAAGAGGCAGAAGAAAATTCAGAGCTTGATAAACATAAGCGTGAACAAATAGATGTTAAAAATCAAGCAGATGCTTTGTGTTATCAATCACAAAATCAAATTAATGAACTAAAGGATAAGATTAGTGAAGATGAAAAACAGCATGCTCAGAAACTAATAGATTCTTTAAAGTCATCTATTCAAGAGGATGATTATGAAAAGATTAAAGATACACAAAATCAATTGCAGCAAGCGATGATGAACATAGGCAAGCAGGTTTATAGTTCTAGTCAGCAAGATAATAGTAAAATAGAAGATGAGCCTGTCATAGATACTAATTCTAAAGAAGCTTAAATAACGTAAGCGGGTAACGCGATTCGAACGCGCGACATCAACCTTGGCAAGGTTGCGCTCTACCACTGAGCTATACCCGCTATTAAATAATAATGTTCGCAAAAAAAAACTGTTTTGTCAAATTTAGACTACATATATTTATATAGTATATACTATGCATATTAAATACTACATAAATATGAATGTTTTAATATACATAGCAAGATATTTTAATTAATAAAAGAGTTTATTAGTCCTGTTACTAAGACTAATCCAGTCCATATACCAGCACCAGTGTAGATTAAGTTTTTAGATTTTTCCCACTGTCCAGGAGATGCAAAGGTTACAGGTATGCCTACTACGAGTAAAGTAGAGAATAGTACTAATATGAATACTAATAGTTGAACGACAATTGTCATAGCTTTTATCCTTTTACATTTCTTAATATTTTAATTGCATGACTTAAAGATAGATTTATATATAATATATAATTATATATTGTGACATATAATTTATTTATTATTGTAAACTGTTTGTTTATATATACTTTCTTTATAATCTTACTAGTTTAGTATTAGTATTAATATAGTTACCAAAAGAAATGTAGAAGAAAAAAATATAAAATTATTTTTTATATATACATACAGCATATTTATATGAGTTTTTATAAATAAAAACAAATAAATGAATTAATTACAAAGAGGTTTATTTTATGATAACAGCGATTATAATAGCGAAATTACCAGAAGCCTACACAGTTTTTCGTCCTTTAGTGGATATACTACCAGTAATCCCTATTTTTTTCCTATTATTGGCTTTTGTTTGGCAAGCAGCTATTGGATTTAGATAAAGTCAGTGACATTATTCCAATTTATTTTTAAAAAGTTTTTATTATGGTAGAACCTCTTTTATCTGGTATAGTATTAGGATTGATTCCTGTTACTTTGTTCGGTTTATTAGTTGCTGCTTATCTTCAGTATCGTAGAGGTAATCAGTTCGGATTATAATTTTATAAATATAAAAATTTACATATATATTACATTTATATAAATGCTTTATTCAAGCATTCATATAAATATAATATTGTGTTATATAATCATGATTCATATTTTACCAGCTAGCTTTTCTAACACCAGGTAATAAACAATTGTGTGACATTTCTCTTAAAACGTGTCTTGATAATCCAAAATCTTTATAGGAATCCACGCTACGCCCTGTTTTCCAGCATCTATTTCTTCTCCGGCAAGGTGTACTGTTTTTAGGTAATTTTTGTAATTCTTTTTGTATTTCTAGTTGTTCTGTGAAAGTTAAATTATTATTTAATTTATCTTTTATTTCTTTTCTTTTTTTATGGTATTTCTGTACTAGTTTATTTCTTTTTTCTTCTCTTTCGATCATATTTTTTTTGGCCATTTATATTATGCTTATTTTTATTAAGTATTAAAATTATTTTTATTTTAACTAAAAAATATCTATATAGCAATAAAACTCACTGTTTAGGTATTAATATCTAAGCAGTGAGTTAAGTGTTTGTATATACAATATTTTTACTAATTACTAACCAAACTTCCCTGATGTAGATGCTATTACGAATGCTGCATATGTCAAAATATATCCTACAGAGAAATGTACTAATCCCACTAGTCTTGCTTGTACTATAGATAATGCCACGGGTTTATCTTTCCATCTAATTAAGTTTGCAAGAGGTGTTCTTTCATGAGCCCATGCTAATGTTTCTATTAATTCTTGCCAATATCCTCGCCAAGATATTAAAAACATAAAACCAGTTGCCCATACTAAGTGTCCGAATAAGAACATCCAAGCCCATACAGATAAGTTATTCATACCGTAAGGGTTATAGCCGTTTATTAATGGAGATGAATTGAGCCATAAATAATCTCGTAACCATCCCATCAAATAAGTTGAAGACTCATTAAATTGATTAACATTTCCCTGCCAAATTGTCATATGTTTCCAATGCCAGTAGAATGTTACCCACCCAATAGTATTAAGCATCCAGAATACAGATAGATAAAATGCATCCCATGCAGATATATCACATGTGCCGCCTCTACCTGGACCATCACAAGGAAAACTATAACCAAAATCTTTTTTATCAGGCATGAGTTTTGAACCTCTTGCATCTAATGCACCTTTAACTAGGATTAATGTAGTAGTATGTAAGCCTAATGCAATTGCATGATGCACAAGAAAGTCACCTGGGCCTATAGCTAAAAATAAAGAGTTTTTATTGCTATTTATTGCTTCTAGCCACCCTGGGAGCCACACACTACTTCCTGCCTTAGTTGCAATGCTAGACGAAGAAGATAGTAATGTGTTGAAACCATAAAGAGCTTTCCCTGAGCTTGCTTGTATCCATTGAGCAAATACAGGCTCAATTAGTATTTGTTTTTCTGGTGTTCCGAAAGCGATCATCGTATCATTATGAATATACAGACCTAGTGTATGAAAACCTAAGAATAACGATACCCAACTTAAGTGAGATATTATTGCTTCTTTATGATCTAACATTCTAAATAGTACATTATCTCTATTTTCTTCTGGATCATAATCTCTAATGAAAAAAATAGCGCCATGTGCGAATGCGCCAACCATTAAAAAGCCTGCTATATATTGATGGTGAGTATAGAGAGCTGCTTGTGTAGTAAAATCTTTAGCCATAAATGCATATGGAGGCATCGCATACATATGCTGAGCAACTAGTGATGTAATAACACCTAAAGATGCTAAAGCTAATCCGAGTTGCATATGTAGTGAATTTGTTATTGTGGCATACAGTCCTTTATGTCCTTTGCCTAATCTTCCGCTTGGTGGACGATGTGCATCAAGTATATCTTTGATATTATGTCCAATACCCCAATTGGTTTTATACATATGACCAGCAATTATAAATACTATTGCAATTGCTAGATGGTGGTGAGCCATATCAGTCAACCATAAAGATTGACTTTGTGGATGAAAGCCACCTAAAAAGGTTAAAATTGCTGTCCCTGCTCCTTGGCCTGTACCAAATATATGATTTGATGTATCTGGGTTAGATGCATAAACGCTCCAATTACCTGTGAAAAATGGCTGTAAGCCAGCAGGATGTGGAAGTGTATATGTAAAATTATCCCATCCTATATGTTGGCCACGCGATTCTGGAATTGCTACGTGAATTAGATGCCCTGTCCAAGCTAATGAGCTTAATCCAAATAACCCAGATAAATGGTGGTTTAACCTTGATTCATTGTTTTTAAACCATGATAGGCCAGGCTTGAATTTGGGTTGTAAATGCAGCCATCCAGCAAAAAGCATAATTGCAGACAGTATTAATAGAAATAATGAACCGTTATATAAGTCATTATTAGTTCTCATTCCTATAGTATACCACCAGTGATAGACACCAGAGAAAGTGATATCTACTGGATATGATACACCACCTTTTGTAAATGCTTTTACAGCAGGTTGCCCAAAATGGGGATCCCATATTGCATGCGCAATTGGTTTAATTTTCATGGGTTGTGCTACCCATTGTTCAAAGTTACCCTGCCAAGCTACATGAAATAAATTACCTGATGTCCATAAAAAGATTATAGCTATATGACCGAAGTGAGAAGAGAAAATTTTCTGATATAAATTTTCTTCTGTCATTCCATCATGGCTTTCAAAATCGTGTGCTGTAGCTATCCCGTACCAAATTCGTCTTGTTGTTGGATCTTGTGCTAATGCTTGGCTAAATTTTGGAAATTTTGTTGCCATTTTTTTATTTTCCTGATTTAATATTTATCCTACTGATATAATTCTTGCTAAGAAGAAAGCCCATGTGGTTCCTATTCCTCCTAATAAATAGTGTGCTACACCTACAGCTCTTCCTTGTGTAATACTTAAAGCTCTTGGTTGAATAGATGGAGCTACTTTGACTTTATTGTGTGCCCATACAATAGATTCTATAAGTTCTTGCCAATATCCACGACCACTAAATAAAAACATTAAACTGAATGCCCATACAAAATGCGCTCCTAAGAAAATTAGTCCATATGCTGACAATGCGGATCCGTACGACTGTATTACTTGTGATGCTTGAGCCCAAAGAAAATCTCTTAGCCATCCATTAATTGTAATAGCACTCTGAGCAAAGTTTCCTCCTGTAATATGAGATACTGTTCCCGCGGGTGTAACACTTCCCCAAACATCGGATTGCATTTTCCAACTAAAATGAAATATTGCTATCGATAATGAATTATACATCCAAAAAAGGCCTAGAAATACATGATCCCATCCAGATACTTGACATGTACCACCTCTACCAGGACCATCACAAGGAAAACGAAATCCTAAGTTAGATTTATCTGGTATTAATCTAGAATTGCGAGAAAAGAGAAATCCTTTAACTAATATCAGAACTGTGACATGAATAGTAAATGCATGAATATGGTGTACCATAAAATCTGCTGTTCCTAAATTTATAGGCATCATAGCAATTTTATTATTAACTGCAATTACATCTCCACCAAATGCATAGCTTGCTGTTGCTAGTGCATTTGGGCTTGTATTGCTTGGAGCAAGACTATGAATATTTTGTATCCACTGTGCGAATATAGGTTGTAATTGTATCGCTGTATCTGAGAACATATCTTGTGATCTCCCTAGTGCTCTCATTGTATCGTTATGAATATATAAACCAAATGAATGAAATCCTAAAAATATACATACCCAGTTTAGATGAGATATTATTGCATCTCTATGTCTTATTACTCTGTCTAGTACATTATTATAATTTTGTGCTGGATTATAGTCTCTTACCATAAATATTGAAGCATGTGCCCCTGCTCCTACGATACAAAATCCACCTATCCACATGTGATGTGTAAATAGAGATAATTGTGTTGGGTAATCAGTTGCAATGTAAGGATATGGAGGCATTGCATACATATGATGAGCAACAATAATACTTAATGAGCCCATCATAGCTAAATTGATAGCCAGTTGTGCATGCCAAGAAGTTGTTAGTATTTCATAAATACCTTTATGTCCTTCGCCTGTAAATGGTCCTTTATGAGCTTCTAATATCTCTTTCATGCTATGCCCAATACCCCAATTAGTTCTATACATGTGGCCAGCTACTAAAAATAGTACGGCTAAAGCTAAATGATGATGTGCTGTATCAGTTAACCATAAACCTCCCGTGATGGGATTTAATCCACCCTTAAAAGTTAGAAAATCAGAGTACTCATTCCAATTTAAAGTAAAGAAAGGTATTATGCCTTTACTAAAACTTGGGTATAGTTGGCTTACTAGTTCTCTATTCACTAAAAATTCATGTGGTAGAGGTAATTCTTGTGGTGACACACCAGAATCCAACAGTTTATTAATCGGGATTGAGATGTGAATTTGATGTCCAGCCCAACCTAAGCAGCCTAATCCGAGTAAACCTGCCAAGTGGTGATTCATCATAGATTCTACATTTTGAAACCATTCTAGTTTGGGAGCGGCTTTATGGTAATGAAACCAACCAGCAAAAAGCATTAAACATGCCATAAAAAGTCCTCCTATGGCTGTTGCGTATAGTTCAAATTCTGTTGTTATTCCAGAAGAACGCCATATTTGGAAGAAACCAGATGTAATTTGAACTCCTTGGAATCCTCCTCCAACATCTCCATTTAAAATTTCTTGACCAACAATAGGCCAAACAATTTGAGCACTTGGCTTAATTACAGTGGGATTACTAAGCCATGCTACATAGTTGGAAAATTTTGCACCGTGAAAGTACATTCCACTCAGCCATAAAAATATAATTGCTAATTGACCAAAGTGTGCGCTAAAGATTTTTCTTGAAACTTCTTCTAGAGAACTTGTCTGACTATCAAAGTCGTGAGCATCTGCATGTAAATTCCAGATCCAAGTAGTGGTTTTAGGACCTTTAGCTAAATTTCTCGAAAAATGGCCAGGTTTTGCCCACTTGTCAAATGATGTAGCAACAGGATTTTTGTCTACAGTAACTTGAACTTTTTTTGTTTCTTGCTCTTTTGAGCTGATTGTCATCGAGATTCTCCTGTTTATTCTAATAAAATACATTGAGACAATTGAATAAAACACTCATGATGTTAATATTTTTTGCATATTTATTTTTAATATCTCTCGACTATTGAAGCTTAAGTTATGCAATTTTTACAATTGAGTTTTTATTACTAATTTATATTATAAATATAACAGATCTGTTACCTAAGATCTGTTAACAATAGTTAAAATCTAAAATAATTAAGTTCTATTAATTATATATCTTCTACAGTGTTTGTACTTTCATAAGTGCTTGACCACAGTCAACAATTTCTCCATCTTTAACTAATATTTCAGCAATTTTCCCATTTACTTCAGCTTCTATCTCATTCATTAATTTCATAGCTTCAATTATACAAACGATTTGTTTTTTATTTACTATATCGTTTTTTTCTATGAATGGAGGTTCATTCGGTGCTTGTGATCTATAAAAAGTACCAACCATTGGTGAAACTATTGTAGAATAGCTGATTGACTCCTTTGTATTTGTATTTGCTGGAGCACTATGGATAGTAGCATGATTTAAACCGCTTTTGTCTTCTGAAATTTTAGTTGTATTTTTTAGAGAAATATTCGAGTATTTAGATTTGATAATTGTAGAATTTGTATTAAAAATAATGTTATCCTTATTAATAAATAATTCAAATTGTTTACTTACTATATTAAGACGATGAATTCTATTTACTTTAAGGGAATATAGTATTTTCCTTAAATCTTTTACTTGAAAGTTTATATCCAATATGTATTCTCCTGTAGTATATGTGGTAATGTATTTAACCTATGCTATTTATTGTTATTATTGTAATTGATTTTTAGTATTTTCGTATATTTTATACTGATAGTCATAGACTAATCCTGGTACCAGTATTGCTTTTGTAATGTTGTTATTATCTTTTTCAATTGAATGTATAATTCATGTTACATTGAATCTTGGAAAATATAAAGAAATCTTTAATATAAATTAAATCTTACATACAAGAAGATTACTCTTCATTATAGTTAATAATATAAGTTTTTAATATTACTCATTGATGAACTAAGAATGTTAATAGCAGATGATTTAGACCAATTATTAGATATTTTGCCTAATTTTATTAGGTATCCTTTACAGATTCATCCTCAGAGAAAAGTATTAATTGAAGTAGTGATGGATTTAGGCCGAAAACCAGAAGCACGTTTTCCTAGAGGACCAGAATATCTATCTAAGAGAATTATCACTTGGCAAGATTTAGATTATTCTATTAAACGTATAGGACATTTTAGTGCTGACAATCGTTCTGGTATTGAAAGAACATTACACAGAATTAGTTCTATTAAGAACAGACAAGGCAGCACGATTGGTTTAACTTGTAGAGTAGGTAGAGCTATTTTAGGCACTATAAGTATCATTAGAGATTTATTAGATACATATCCTTCTATACTATTGTTAGGTAAGCCGGGTGTTGGTAAAACTACGGTTATTAGAGAAATTGCAAGAGTATTAGCAGATGAAATGGAAAAGAGGGTTGTTATAATTGATACATCTAATGAAATAGCCGGTGATGGTGATGTACCACATCCTGCCATTGGTAGAGCTCGAAGAATGCAGGTATCAAAACCAGAGTTACAACATCAAGTTATGATTGAAGCTATAGAAAATCATATGCCTGAAGTGATTATAATAGACGAAATAGGTACGGAATTAGAAGCCTTAGCTGCTCGCACAATAGCTGAAAGAGGTGTTCAGTTAGTTGGTACAGTACATGGTAATTATTTAGATAGTTTAATAAAAAATCCAGTTTTATCTGATTTGATTGGAGGTATACAATATGTTACTCTGGGAGACGACGAAGCAAAAAGGAGAGGTTCTCAAAAAAGTATTTTAGAAAGAAAAGCATCGCCAGCATTTCAAGTCGCTATAGAAATTCATGATCGTCATAGTTGGATTGTTCATGAATCAGTAGGGCATGCTGTTGATCAACTATTACAAGGAGTCAATTTATGGGTTCAGAGGCGTAAATTAATTCCTGGTGGTGCGATTTTAGTTCAATGTGAACAATATATAACTAGTACTTTTATTTCTAATACAAGTCGCTTTGACCCTAAAGTTAATATTAAAAATTCAAAATCTAATAACACTAATATACAATCATCTTTAAACTATTCGCAAAAACAAAATCTTATAAAGTTGCAAGAAATATCTGCTGTACCAAGTTTCTCTAGAAATCTTATGAAGGATATGCCTACTATACGTGTCTATCTATACTATATTAATAGTGAACAAGTAGAAATGATAATTAAGAATTTGCATTTACCTATTATTATTACAAGGGATATTGTACAATCTGATGTAATTTTATCTTTGAGATCGGGGTTTAAGCATAATACGAAGTTAAAAGAGGTAGCAAAAATAAGACATATAACAATATATACATTATGTAGTAGTAATTCTGCTAATATTAAGCGCGCTTTGACTAAAATGGTCAATATCAATAAAGTATCCCATTATAATTGGGATACTTTATGTAAAAATAGTACAGCAATAGAGTTGAAAATTTTGATAGAAACTAGAATAGCGATAGAAAAAATAGTAAATGGTAAAAAACAGTCTGTAGAATTACTTTCGCAAAATGTGAACTTACGCAAATTACAACATCAATTAATTAATTTTTATAACTTAAGATCTCGTAGTTTCGGTGAAGAACCTAATAGAAGATTAAGAATTTTCCCCGATTAGTTCTAAGTATGTAATTTGTCATAATTTTATTCTTGATAATTATAGATACAGGCTATTCTAATAATCGTATATGCTATTTATTAACTAAGGAGTTATTATGTCATCTTCTCAATCAACATCTTATATTTTCGATAAAGTTCAAAATATAGTTGTTAACCAGTTGGGTGTAGATAAGAATAAAGTTACAGAAGATGCTAAATTTGCTTCTTTAGGAGCAGATTCTTTAGACACAGTTGAGCTTGTAATGGCTATTGAAGATACATTCGCAATAAAGATACCTGATGAGGATGCAGAAAAAATAGCTAATTTAAGTCAGGCTATAGAATTTATTCAAAATGCTATAGATAAGAAAAAAAATTAATTTTCTGTATTAATTATACGGAGAGGGTGGGATTCGAACCCACGGAACCTAATGGTTCATCTGATTTCAAATCAGACGCAATAAACCAACTCTACCACCTCTCCTAATTTGTAGTAATGTATAAGGTTATAATATAACATAAGTAAGCTATTAAATACAATTTTGTATTACGATCTTACTTATAGCATATATTTATATTATATAAATAACGTATAGATTATTCATACGTAGTTTTTCCTGTAAATTTTCTATTTACCGGATCATCATTTTTACCTATGGAATGCTCAATATTTCCTACACCAACCCTACCAGGATTGACTTTCTCAGGAAATACACCATCTTTTGGGTGTAAATATTGGACTTCACTATTTGGAAAAATTCTATAAATTTTAAAATCTTTAATTTTAAATTGCGTTTTTAGTTGTGTGCTCAACGCTAAGCACTGTTCTTTCCTTGCTAAATATAAAAGATTATTACCCTCAAGCATTATTGCAGCTCCACCTGTAGGCATTTCAAAAATTTGTTCTTGTTTACTTGTCCAAGTAATAGCATACTTTTCTTCTATTTCCGCAGATCTCAGCCATCCACCTGTGCTACCACCAAAAGTGGGTGACGGCATTTTTAAATCTATTGTATTAGTCATAATAAATAATTCAGTAATATATAATACTTATCATTATAATTCATATAATATTGCCTATATTAATTAGGCAATAAAGCTTTATCTTTTTTACTGGGTTAGTATTACTAAATTAGTAAATGTCATATAATTAGATCATCTTATAGTTGATACGACATGTGAAGAGGGAATAGTTGGTAATAGATATAATTTGATTAAGTAAGAACATAATTTAATGTAAATAGGTACTTTTATAAGTTTTTTAATAACCCAGTTATTATATTTTTGATCTATTTCTATTAATTTTCTATTTTCTACAGCACATTGATCTAGGTGTTGAAAAAATTCAGGTTGATCAACATTTAATGCAACTGGAAAAATTCTTGATGCACTTTCGTTAGTTTTTCTAATCACTTGCATGTCATATTGCCTTGCATCTAAACCGATAGACTTATAAAAATTTGATCTTTGAAAGTCATTTAAATACATTGTTGCAAATACGCTTAATAAAAAAAAACGACACCACAGTCGTGCTTCTAGATTATTTAATAATTGTGGTTGTGATTTCAATAATACTGCAAAGAAATCACCGTGACGGTTTTCATCTTGACACCAGTTCTCAAAAAATTTAAAAATTGGATATATGCGATGCTCAGGATATTGTTCTAAATGTCTATATATCGTTATATATCGCCAATAGCCAATTTTTTCTGATAGATATGTTGCATAAAAAATAAATTTAGGCGCAAAAAAAGTATATTTTCTGCTTTTAGTTAAAAAACCTAAATCTAGCGATAAATTGAAGTCACTCATAGCTTTATTTAAAAAACCTGCATGTCTTGCTTCATCTCTTGACATAAGAAGAAAACATTCTGCTATTATAGGATTATTTTTGTCTAGTTTTCTAGAAAGTTCTTTATATAGTAAAAATCCTGAAAATTCAGCCGTACATGACCTTTCCAGAAATTCAATAAATAATGCTTTAGTTTTACTATCTAAATTATTCCAAGATTGTTCAAATTCTTCATCTCGAATAAAATGTTGTCTGTTATAATCTGCTCTAAATTCTTGTAGTAGAGCTTCAAATTCATCAATATTTGACGAAATGTCTAATTTAGACATTTCGTCAAAGTCTGTTGTATAAAATCGTGGAGTGAGTAAAGTTTCTTTTGCGGGTGTTTGAGATAAATTGTGACTTGTACTCATAATATTAGAATAATAATTTATTTGATTTTTATATATTTTAAAATTAATATATAATGTATCAGTATTTTTATACTAACCTTAAGTATTGTTATACTTTACTTTTTTTTGTAAAAAATTTACATTTCTTGATTTTATCTTAAAAAATCATATATTATTGTTGAACATAAAATATTTTTTAGCTTGTTTTTTGGTACAATAAGTTTTATAAGATGAATTGCAGTATAAAAATCATTTAATTCTTTATATGATTAAAGGAGTGAAAACAATGTTAGATATAATTAGTCTAGGCTGGGGATCATTATTAGCAATATTTAGTTTTTCAATTGCACTAGTTGTTTGGGGTAGAAATGGTTTCTAGTTTTAATATAATTAATTATTAATTTACTATTTATATACTTATGGAGTAAGGTAGTGGGGGGAGAAATTTTAATTGTAAGTACTGTAAGTTTCACACTAATATTATTAGGTTTGTTTTTAGGTTTTGTCTTGTTGAAAGTTCAAGGCGAATAACTGTTCATGATTTTTTATTATAACAAGTTAATTTTTATTTAAATTTAATTATTTTTAATATTTTTTAATAAAAGATTCTTAATAAGAATATGATAATCATATTCTTATTATTTATATTTTTTTATTCTAAATCACTATATGAAAATTTTATGGTACATACTTGGAGTTGTTACAGTAATATTGATTTTAATTAGTAATCCTAAATTGACGACTTTAGGAGGATTTAAAAATGAATCTAATGGTTTAAATCTTACACGTAGCACGCAAAAAAATTTACAAATTATTATTATTATTAATATATGTCTATTTTTAGGATGGACTATCATATATGTGCTGTCATCTAGTATGTATTGACATATATTGTATGAATCATATATAACATAAAAAAATTTATGCCTATTTCTAAAAAAATATGTCCTGTACCTTTCGACCAACAGCCCTTAAATGAATATTTATCTTTAAAATCTTCCTGGTTTTTCTCTTGGTCTACTTTATCTTTAGATAAGTATTTTATTAAACTATTGACTATTTTTATGTTTATTTCTATTGCATTTATGCCTTTATTACGATATATAGTTTCAAAAACTTATAGTATATGGGGATTAGTCATATTAAATATATTAATAGTTAATACTATCTTTTTATTAATTTTTATACGTTTATATCTAGGGTGGTCTTATGTTCTTAAAAGACTAATTAGTGCGACTACTTTTTATGAAGAATCAGGATGGTATGACGGTCAGTTATGGGTTAAAAGTCCAGAGGTTTTAATAAAAGATCGTCTTGTTGGATTTTATGAGGTTACGCCATTTTTATCAAGGGCAAAATATGGCATATTAATAAGTATAATTTTGATACTTCTTGAAAAAGTAGTTTATTCGTTGCTTTTAAGATAATAAATATATTATTATAATTGTTTAATCGCGGGGTAGAGCAGTCTGGTAGCTCGTCGGGCTCATAACCCGAAGGTCAATGGTTCAAATCCATTCTCCGCTATTATATTGTTTAAGTATTGAATATGTTATTCATACTAATTTATGCTATTATGTTGTTTTGTTACTGTTATTTTATATAATATAGAAAATGCTAAATGTTATAACAAGAAGTGTAGTATTAACATGATAACAAATAATAATGTTTTTAGAGTTGGTCAACAGGCGCCAAATTTTTCTGCCACTGCTGTGTATGATCAGGAGTTTAAGAAAATAACACTATCTGATTACTTGGGTAAGTATGTGATACTACTCTTTTATCCTTTAGATTTTACATTTGTTTGTCCAACTGAGATCACTGCTTTCAGTGATTCATATAAAGAGATTCAGGGTCTAAATACAGAAGTTTTAGGTATATCTGTTGATAGTGAATATTCACATTTAGCATGGTTGCAAATGGAAAGAGATATTGGAGGCTTAGGAGACCTTAATTATCCTTTAGTTTCTGATTTAACAAAAGAGATTAGTGCTTCATATAATGTTTTAACAGAAGAAGGTAAAGCACTAAGAGGTTTATTTATTGTTGATCAGCGAGGAATTATACAATATTCTTTAGTTAATAATTTAGATTTTGGCCGTAGCGTTAGTGAAACTTTAAGAACACTTAAAGCTATTCAATATGTACAATCTCACCCGGATGAAGTTTGTCCAGCAAATTGGCAGCCAGGACAAGCTACTATAATTAATAGTCCTCAAAAATCGAAAAATTATTTTCAGTCTGTATAGATCAATATAATAATTTTCTCTTTAATATATTTAATTTAACTATGTGTTCTAAATACTCTATTCTTTATTAAGAATTTATCAAGAATAATAAGTATATCTAGTAATTTAACGTAACAATTCCGTAAAAGAACAACAAAAGCACATAGTATGGCTGAAAATTTCAGTTTTGTTAAATCATTGTTGAGCCGTGTATTTGATATAAAATCCTATTGCAGATTAATCGCTAATTTGTTTTTTATTTATAGTGCCCTTAAATAAGCAATAGAAGCAAATAAGGATTATTATATGGTTCTATCAATAGGGTTTCCAGAACTAAATCGTAAGCTTAGCTTATAAAAAGATCTTGCATATTACTATGACCCTAATTGGGAAGCGTAGATTTATGATGTTTTTAGCAATAAAAACTTATGTTAATAAAATTAGTAATATTGGTTTGAGTCAAACTGGGTTGTTAATATCTCATTCTCATAATAGAGATATAGTGGATTTATCAGAAGTATGGATATTGAAATGAATTGTACAAACGGTTATGAATTTATATAGTAGTGATAGAACTATATTCTAGAATTTTCTAGATATCAAAAATGATAAAAAGTTTAAAACTATATATCATCAAGTATTGAAAAATGCTCCTATGGATCGAATCTAAACAGAAATAATTGTTCCTGAAGCTAATATTGTATTTAATCTTAATTTAAGATGATTGGTATATTACTTCTAAGTGCAATTACAAGTTTATGAAAAAATTTATTAAAAATACAACATTATTTCTATTTTTGTATTTTGATCTTTATAGTATAGACATCTTGTCTAAGATCTCATTTATTTTTATACTGATAAATGACTTATTTAGTGATTAATATAATTTATTCAACTTGTATGTTTTGACTACTTAATTCAGTTATAAAATTTATGTGTAAAATAAAAACCTCTAAATCAATAGTTAAAAGATTTAAATTTAAATCTAAAAATAAAATTTTACGACGCATGGCTGGTCGCAGCCATTTACTACAAAAAAAATCGTCCAAGAGAAAACAGAAGTTAAGAAAAGTTATTAATTTAAAAAAAGTTGATATATCAAGCTGGAAATTTAAAATACCTCACATACATTATTAAGATAATATACTTATATGACAAGAGTTAAAAGAGGCAATGTTGCTCGTAAAAGACGAAAAAAAATTTTAAAACTTGCTAAAGGTTTTAGAGGTTCTCATGCAATTTTATTCCGTACAGCTAAACAGCAAGTACTAAAAGCTCTAAAATATTCTTACATAGGTAGAAAAAATAGAAAACGCAATTACAGAAGTCTTTGGATAGTACGTATTAATGCTGCAGTGAGACCTTATGGGATTACATATAACGAGTTTATAAAACAATTAAAAAAAAGTAGTATTGCTTTAAATCGAAAAATGTTGTCTCAATTAGCTATTCTAGATCATTCTGTCTTCAAAACTATTTTAAATTCTTGTACATCTGAATTTAAGTGATAATCTAAAATATTTTTTAATTTGCAAGCTGATAATTAAACACGTTTTTAATTGTTCTTAAAAAGTCTTAAAAAGAAAATAGTTTATCTTTTTTGATTCAATATATTAAATTACTCATATTAAGATTTGATTTCAATTACTTTAAAATATAAACATCTTATGTGATTTAATTTTAAATTAAATCACTTTACCAAAGTTTTATTAAAAACTTATGTTTTTTTAAAACATCATTTTACTAATTGCTAATTCCATCATTAATAGCTAGAATCCTTCTTTTAAGATAATCTCTTCATAACATAGTTATTGATATAGGTTAAATTTTTTTGAGCTAATTGGTTATCTATTTTTTTAAGAGCTTGTATTGATGCTTGCATGTGCTCTTGTGCTAAGTCATATGATTTTTGAATACCACTACTACTTTTGATGATTTTAATAGCTTTATCAATATCTTTATTTTGCTGAAATTCTCTTGTAATTAATTCGTAAAGTCCTGAATTTTCTTGTAAAGCAAAAAGAAGTGGAGCAGTTAAATTTCCATTTTTTAAATCTGACCCAGCTGGTTTTCCGAGTGATACTGCCGAACCTATTATATCTAAAATATCATCTACAATTTGAAAAGCTAGTCCTAAGTGTTTTCCATATAAGTAAAATTGATTTTGTGTGTCTTTTGTTGTGTTACTAAGTATAGCAGTAGCTTTACAGCTGGATGCTATTAGAGATGCGGTTTTATAAAATGATTTTTCTATATAGTTATTCATAGATATTGTTTCATCAAAACATGTTAATCCTTGTCTTATTTCACCTTCTGCAAAATCAGTAATAACTTTAGAAATAGTTTTGACTACCTCTAAGTTATTTAAATTTGCTAAGTACCAGGAAGATTGAGCAAATAAAAAATCTCCTGCTAGTACTGCTACTTTAGTGCTGAATGCATTATGGACTGTGTTTACCCCTCTCCTTATTTCACACTCATCGATGACGTCATCATGTACTAAGCTAGCTGTATGTATAATTTCTGTGATTTCAGCAAGCCTTTTATGTTCTGGAAGTATATGTAACATTTTTGTGGTTGATAATGCTACTAATAGTATAATAGTTGGTCTTATTCTTTTTCCTCCAGCTTTAAAAAGATGTTCAGCTGCTGCGTATAATATAGGATGTTTGGCACCTACCATTCTTTTTAGATTGTTTTCTAAAATCACTAAATCCGGCTGGATATTTTGTAAGGTTTTGGGTAATATACTCATGGCTATTTCAATAATATGGATAAAATATAAATTCAGACAAATGATTATAACTATATTACTCAATATATTCATCTATTTGGAGCTGTTTTATAATTGATATATAAAAATTCCTAATGTATTATTATCTGTATATTTATTATATTTATATATAAGATTTCTTTCTTGACGAAATATTTGATTTTTTATTATTAATATTTCAATTAATTATAGTATTTAACTAAATGAAGAATAAAATTATTTTACCCTCAAGTGTGTCTCGCGAATATGATATAAATTCTCATGTTGTGTTACATCTATATAAAGATATGCTACTTGGTCGTTGTTTTGAGGATATGTGTGCTCAGATGTATTATAGAGGCAAAATGTTTGGTTTTGTTCATTTATATAATGGTCAAGAAGCTGTATCAACTGGAGTTATAAAAGCTTTGCAGAAAGACGATTATGTTTGTAGTACATATAGAGATCATGTCCATGCCTTAAGTAAAGGTGTTCCAGCCAATTTGATTATGGCAGAATTATTCGGTAAAGAGACTGGATGTAGTCGTGGACGTGGTGGTTCAATGCATATTTTTTCGGCTTCCCATAATTTTTTAGGTGGTTTTGCCTTTATTGGTGAAGGTATTCCCATTGCTATAGGTGCTGCTTTTCAAAGTGTTTATCGAAAACAAATTTTAAATGATTTGCAACCTATGCGTGTAACAGCTTGTTTTTTTGGAGATGGTACTAGTAATAATGGGCAATTTTTTGAATGCTTAAATATGGCTGTTTTATGGAAATTGCCTATTATTTTTGTTGTAGAAAATAATCAATGGGCAATTGGTATGGCTCATAGTAGATCTACTTCATTTCCTGAAATACATAAAAAAGCAGAAGCATTTGGTTTACCAGGTATAGAAGTAGACGGTATGGATGTTTTAGCAGTACGAGAGGTTGCTATATCAGCTGTTGATAGAGCACGACTTGGGCATGGCCCTACCCTGATAGAAGCATTGACATATCGTTTTAGGGGACATTCTTTAGCAGATCCTGATGAGTTAAGATCGCTTAGTGAAAAAGAAGCATGGTTAGCGCGTGATCCTATTAAACGTTTAAAAAATTATATTGTACATAATTCTTTATGCTCGGATCAAGAAGTTGAAGATCTAAATTCAGTAGTGAAAATAGAAATCGATCAAGCTGTTGAATTTGCTATGTCCAGTCCTGAACCACATCTCAAAGATTTGAAAAAATATTTGTTTTCAGATTAATCATATTAATATATTTATATTTATTTATAGTTTTAGATATTTATTATTTATCTCATGACTGAAGTATTTATGTTTGATGCTTTAAGAGAAGCTACTAATGAAGAAATGCAAAATGATTCTTCTGTATTTGTTCTGGGAGAAGATGTAGGTCATTATGGAGGTTCTTATAAAGTTACTAAAGATTTACATTCTAAATACGGTGATTTAAGAGTTTTAGATACTCCTATTGCTGAAAATAGTTTTATGGGTATGGCAATTGGCGCAGCAATTACAGGTTTACGTCCTATAGTTGAAGGTATGAATATGAGTTTTTTACTCTTAGCCTTTAATCAAATTTCTAACAATGCTGGTATGTTACGGTATACTTCAGGAGGCAATTTTCAAATTCCTATTGTTATACGTGGACCAGGAGGTGTTGGTAAACAATTAGGAGCAGAGCATTCACAAAGATTAGAAGCTTATTTTCAAGCTATTCCAGGACTTAAAATTGTTGCTTGTTCAACACCCTATAATGCTAAAGGTTTATTGAAATCTGCTATTAGAGACAATAATCCTGTAATTTTTTTTGAACATGTTTTACTTTATAATTTAAAAGGTGAATTACCAAATGATGAGTATTTTCTTCCTTTAGATAAAGCCGAGGTAGTTAGAAATGGATCAGATGTTACTATTTTGACTTATTCTCGAATGCGTCATCATGTAATGCAAGCTGTAGCAGATCTTGTGAATGATGGTTATAATCCAGAAGTAATAGATTTGATTTCATTAAAACCATTGGATATAAGCTCTATTGCACAATCCTTAATGAAGACAAATAAACTAATTATAGTAGAGGAATGTATGAAAACGGGAGGTATTGCTGCTGAAATAATAGCACAAATTAATGATAATTATTTTGATTTTTTAGATGCTCCTGTAATAAGATTGTCTTCTAAGGATATACCTACACCCTATAATGGTAAATTAGAAAAAGCTACTGTTATCTATCCTCAGCAAATTATCGAAGCTGTTAAAAGTATAGTCTAGTAATTTCTGATTAATTATCAATAAGTAAGTATATATACTTACTTATTAGATTTCTATATATTATTTTTTCAGAAATTGATCTCAGCTGCTTGTACCTTTTCCCATTGTTTTTTCTTTAACACAAAAAATATTTGAGCTGTTGTTACAGTGAAGAAAAACACTATCATGCCTTTAATTCTAGAAGGGCTTTGTAATACTATTTCTGTTTCAGTTTGCCCGAATCCTCCTATATTTGGATCATTAGTCAGATTTTGATTAGCAAAAATTTGACTGCCTTGAGATATCATTAATTTTAATCCTGGTGGTATATTTTCTATATAGTTTTCTCCATTTTCTTTTTCAATTTCAATGCTATATCCGCCCTTTTCTAAAGATATTACATTTATAACTTTTCCTGTATTTAAAGATACTATTGGGTTATTATTAGATTTATCTCCGGTTGGGTAAACTTGTCCTCTTCCTCTGTTAGCTCCTACATAAATTGGATATTTTAAAAAATGAATATTTTTATCTTTATTTGGATCTGGTGATAAAATAGGGAAAATTATTTCTTGGTTTTTTTCGCCAGGTAAAGGACCTACTAATAAAATGTTATCTTTTGTTGTACTATATGGTTGTATATAAACATTTTTAGTTTTTTCTCTTAATTCTTCAGATAATAAATTTTTGGGAGCTAATTTAAATCCTTCAGGTAAAATCATGACAGCTCCAGTATTTATAGATCCTGTAAGTCCATTTCCTAATAGTTGTTTGCCACTTTTGTCATAAGGTATTTTCACAATTGCTTCAAAAATGCTATTTGGTAATACTGTTTTGGGTGTTTCAATTTCTACACCTTTTTGTGCTAGATGACAATTTGCACAAACTATTCTACCCGTAGCTTCCCTTGGATTTTCGTATCCCTGCTGTGCATATATAGGAAATGCTAGAGTTTGTGTCGGTTGAATTATAATTAAGTTTATAATACTGATTAAAGCTAATAATGTAAGTTTTATATTCATATAAAAATATTTATCGTAATTACGAGTCATGTTGCATAAAATAAGATTTTTAATTATTATATCTCTCTATTTATTTATAATAACATTCTATATTTATTATTTTTTCATAAATTGTTTTTCTTATTATTTTAGTTATCATTTTTTCTTTTATAATTTATATTCAAGTTACTTGTTTAGTATTTTCAATACAATAATTCCACTGCTATATAATGCTAAAATAGCTATAGACATAATAATTTGTGTTATTGGATCTGTTGATGGGGTAATAATAGCTGCAATTATTGTTGCGCCTAAAACAATATATTTCCAGTATATATACATTTCTGTAGAAGAAAAAATTTTCAGTATTCCTAAGATTACTTGGATGATAGGAATTTGAAATGCAATACCCGTACTAAATAAAAGAAGTAATATAAAGTTGAAATATTGTTCAAATGACCATATTGGTTCTACAATTTCATTGCCATAATTAATTAAAAATTTTAGTGCTGCAGGTACTAAAATCATATAAGCAAATACTATACCACTGAAAAATAATATTATGGATATAAATAATATAGGAACTATAAAGTTACTTTCTTTTCTAGTAAGTCCAGGTAAGATAAATAAAGTTATTTGATAAATAATGAAAGGGCTACTTAATAAAAATCCTGAGTATAAAGCGACTTTAATAGAGGTAAAAAGATATTCTCCTGGCGCTAGTTGTAAAAATTTTATTCCTATTGCTGGTTGTTGTAAAATATATGAAATATGTTTCATGTATGTGAAGCATATTAAAGTAATAACAGTAAAGATAAGAGCAGCAATAAATATACGTTGTCTTAGTTCTTCTAAATGTTCAAAAATAGACATGTCTGTGCTAGAATTTATTTTTTTATTCATAAAAGTGTGTAAATGAAAAAAAATTTATTTTGTTTACTTTTAAGTATTCTAAATAAAAAATAATATTTATATTTTTTCTTTTCACTAATAAGTATTACAAAGTTTATATTTATTCAAGGTAGATATATATTTTATATATATTATAAGTATAAGTATTTTAAGTATAAATTTATATAGTAATCATAGATCCTGCTACAATATAGTCAACTTAAATTTTATAAATTTAAAATCTATGTTTTGAATTAAATGATTTATATCAAGTTTAAAATAGTCTATACAAAAGTATCGTATTTAGGTTAGGAGATCAATTTATGAGTGTTAAAGCAACTAGTGGAAGCCCTTTAGTGTGTCCACAGCTTTTTCGGACAGCTTCAATCTCTGCTATAGTGCAAGCAGAACAACAAGACCGATTTCTACAGTTAGGTGAATTAGATCAGCTTGTTACATTTCTAAAGTCAGGCAATAAGCGTTTAGAAGTAGCAGATATTCTAACTAAAAATGCTAATCTATTAGTATCTAAAGCAGCTGACAAAATTTTTGTAGGAGGGTCACCGATTTCTTATTTAGAGAGACCACAAGCATCATTTCTATCGATAAATCAATTAAGTAATCAATCAAGCTTCCAAAATTTATCAGGTGACATTCAAAATAACTTTTTGGGCATAGTGTCATCTACTTTTAGTACAAGTGATTCATTACCAGCTGGCTTTAAGCCTATTAATATAGTACGTTATGGCAACAATCGTATGAAAAAATCTTTACGTGATTTAGATTGGTTTCTACGATACTTGACGTATGCTATTGTTGCAGGAGATCCTAATATTTTATCTGTTAATATTAGAGGTTTAAGAGATTTAATAGATAATGCATGTTCTAGTGCCGCTGCAATAGTCGCGTTGCGTGAGATGCGTAAAATAGCAATTAGTATTTTTAATGAAGATTCTCAAGGTCAAAAATTGGTAAAAGAATACTTTGATGTTATTATTTCAGAATTTGATCAATCAGCTTTAACGGATAAATTACGTAAAAGAAATTCTACTGATTTACAGGGGTTGCGTTTACCTCAAACTTATAGTAAGGCTAGTATTTTGAAGCAGCGCTTCGTTATGAAGACCGGTTTATCTTCAGACGAAAAGAACATGGTGATTAAAGCATGCTATAGACAGATTTTTCAAAGAGATATTTCTAAAGCATATGGATTAAATTTCAAAGATCTAGAATCGCAAGTCAAAAATGGTACATTATCGATTAAAGAATTCATCCGTTATCTAGGTAAATCATATATTTATCGTAAGCAATTTGTTCAGCCTTTTACTAATAGTCGTGTTATTGAATTGGCATTTAGACATTTTTTAGGCAGAGGTATTAGTTCTCTACAAGAGTTTAAACAATATTTTGCAGTTTTGTCATCTAGAGGTCTAGATGGTTTAATAGACAAAATAATCAATAGTAATGAATATTCCGATTACTTTGGCGAAGAAACCGTTCCATATTTGCGTAGTTTAGGTGAAGAAGCACAAGAAGCTTGCAATTGGGGTGCCCAAATTGACTTATTGAAATATAGTTCAGTTTTTCGAAAAATTCCGCAGTTTATCACTTTATTTGGTGATTATAAGGGAAATCTTCCAGATCAGCATCCTTATGGCTTAAGCAATGATCCCTTATTAATACAATTTGGAGCAATCTTTGCAAAAAATCGTATTAATTTACGTAAAAAGTCATCTCTTTTTGGAAAAGATACGAGACGTATCTTGCCTAGAAGTGGTCCTGCTATATACAGTCAGATTAGTAGTCCGCACCTACGTTCTAAAAGTTCGGGTTCATTAGGACCTAAAATATTTCAATTAAATCTTTCTAATCAGAAAGATAGTCCAGACTTAGAACAAGTTATACGAGCTACATATTTAAGCGTTTTTGGTCGTTTTATCTATGAAGCTGAAAAAATTATAGTTAAAAAGTATGAGAATTTATTTAGAAATCGTCAAATTTCTGTTCGTGAATTTGTTAGCGAATTAACTAAATCATCCATCTTCAGGTCATTGTATTGGGATAATTTATATATATGTAAAGCTATAGAGTATATACATAATCGATTAATAGGAAGACCTACGTATGGTAGACAAGAAATTAATAAATACTTTGATATTGTTTACAAACAAGGTTACTATAAAATGATAGATGCTATGATAAATAGTGTTGAATATTTTGAAACTTTCGGTGATAATATTGTTCCATACGAGCGATATATAACACCTTATGAGTTAGCTGCTAGAAATTTGAGATTAAGTAATCAAGATCAGAAATATCTGAGTAACATATCTTCAAAAGTGTTTCAAAAATTGATATTAAATTCTACATCTTCTAAGCAAAGTAACACTATGCAAAAAATGAAACAGGGCGTTAGTATAAAAAGAGACCAACAAGTTATTTTTAAAGCTGATCCTTCAATGGACGCTGCAAGTATGTTTCAAATTTTAAGAGCAGCTTATCGTCAAATTTTCGAAAGAGATTTAAGCCCTTTTGTTATAGGCGATGAGTTTTTTAACTTAGAAAAAGCATTTGTTAATCGACAAATAACAGTTCGAAGGTTAGTCGAAAATTTAGGATCTTCTTCTTTATATGCTAAAGAATTTTACCAACCTTATCCCAATACAAAAGTTATTGAATTGGGAACAAAACATTTTTTGGGTAGAGCACCTAATAATCAAGCTGAAATAAGATATTTCAATCAAATTTTAGCATCTCAAGGATTGGCGTATTTTATATCTACTTTAGTGAACAGCAAAGAGTATGATTTAATTTTTGGTATGAACACTATACCTTATCGTCGTTTCCCAACTTTACCGGCAGCTAATTTTCCGAATACGGAAAAATTATATAATCGTCTAACAAAACAAAGTAAATCAATTGTTATACCTAGTTTCATATCAAATAGTGGGAATTAATAAATTATTATATTTGATACAACAGTAAACTTTCTTGCTTTAGTACTTCTTAAGTACATTTATTTTGTACTTATAAGAAAAGCTTTTAAAGCAATTGTTACTTGATTAGACAGAGAGACTTGAATTGTATTTTATTATATAAATGTTAATAGTATTATTGGAGTTTTATTTAATGAGTATTATTACTAAATCAATTGTTAATGCAGATGCAGAAGCTAGATATTTAAGTCCAGGAGAATTAGACAGAATTAAAAGTTTTGTTTTATCTGGTCAAAGACGCTTAAGGATAGCACAAATTTTAACAGACAACCGTGAACTAATTGTAAAGCAAGGTGGTCAACAGTTATTTCAGAAGAGGCCAGATGTGGTCTCGCCTGGCGGTAATGCTTACGGGGAAGAAATGACTGCAACATGTTTGAGGGATTTAGATTATTATTTAAGATTAGTGACTTACGGTATAGTAGCTGGTGATGTAACTCCAATAGAAGAAATAGGTTTAGTGGGAGTTAAAGAAATGTACAACTCTCTAGGTACTCCTATCTCTGGAGTTGCTGAGGGTGTACGTTCCATGAAGAATGTTGCTTGTTCTTTGCTTGCTGGAGAAGATTCTGCAGAGGCGGGTTTTTATTTTGATTATACATTAGGCGCAATGCAGTAAAAACAAAAACTTATATCAAGAAATATTAACAGAAATAATTTTAAGGATAATTCATAACTATGCAAGATGCTATTACTTCTGTAATTAATGCAGCTGATGTACAAGGTAGATATTTAGACGATAATTCATTAGATAAGTTAAGAGGTTATTTTCAAACAGGCGAATTAAGAGTTAGAGCTTCAGCTACTATAGCAGCTAATGCAGCAACAATTATTAAAGATTCTGTGGCTAAAGCTTTATTATATTCAGATATAACTAGGCCAGGTGGTAATATGTATACTACAAGAAGATATGCTGCTTGTATACGTGATTTAGATTACTATCTTCGTTATGCTACTTATGGAATGCTAGCAGGCGATCCATCTATTCTAGATGAGCGTGTTTTAAATGGCTTAAAAGAAACATATAATTCATTAGGTGTGCCTATTGGTGCTACTATCCAGGCTGTACAAGCCATGAAAGAAGTTACATCTAGTTTAGTAGGTCCAGATGCAGGTAAAGAGATGGGAGTATATTTTGATTATATTTGTTCTGGTTTAAGCTAGTAAAATAAAAAAATAAATTAGTAATTAAAATTAATATTACTGATTTATTTTTGTAGTTCACTAATTGTTTTCTTAGTTAGCTAGAACATTAGATGCTTGTATACGAGCACGAGCTCTTCTTAAATTTTGTGTAGCCTCAATTTTATCTTTATCGTTTATAGCTTCATTTAGTATTTTAGTAGCTTTCTCTAAATTTTCTTGTGCTGCTTTTATATCTATTTTTGATACTTCTTCTGCTCCATTTACTAAAATGGTAATTTTATTATCTTTGACTTCAGCGAAACCTCCAAGAAGTATAATGGGCTGCCATTCTTTTTGAATACGTACACGCATAACTCCTATATCTATTGCTGTTAATAGAGGAATGTGTCCTTTTAAAATACCTACCTGTCCAGTGCTGCTAGGTAAAATTACTTCTTCTGCATTTGCATCCCATACTGTTTTATCAGGTGCAATAACACGTATATTTAATGTCATTTGTCTAATTTTATTATTTTAACTTTTCTGCTTTACTTATAGCTTCGTCGATATTACCTACTAAATAAAAAGCTTGTTCAGGTAAATCATCTAGTTGTCCACCTAGTATCATATTAAAGCCCTTGATAGACTCTTCTAATGACACATATTTTCCTGGAGATCCTGTAAAAACTTCTGCAACAAAGAAAGGTTGTGATAGAAATCTTTCTATTTTTCTTGCTCTAGCAACAGTTAATCTGTCATCTTCTGATAATTCGTCAAGGCCTAAAATAGCTATAATATCTTGTAATTCCTTATATCTTTGTAAAGTTGATTTTATTTGCTGTGCTGTTGAATAGTGCTTTGATCCTACTATAGAAGGCTGTAACATTGTTGATGTAGATCCTAAAGGATCTACAGCGGGATAAATACCTTTAGCTGCTAAGCTTCTTGACAATACAGTTGTTGCATCTAAATGTGCAAATGTTGTGGCTGGTGCTGGATCAGTTAAGTCATCTGCAGGAACATATACGGCCTGTATTGATGTAATTGACCCGTCTGTTGTAGATGTAATTCGCTCTTGTAAAGTTCCCATCTCTGTAGCTAATGTCGGTTGATAACCAACAGCAGATGGCATACGCCCTAATAAAGCTGAAACTTCAGAGCCTGCTTGTACAAATCGAAAAATATTATCTATAAATAATAATACATCCTGTTTATTAATATCCCGAAAGTATTCTGCCATAGTTAATGCAGTCAAGCCTACTCGCATTCTTGCTCCAGGTGGCTCATTCATTTGTCCGTATACTAAAGCTACTTTTGATTCTTTTAAGTTATCCGCATTAATAACTTTTGATTCTTTCATTTCTTCGTATAGGTCATTCCCTTCTCTAGTTCTTTCTCCAACTCCTCCAAATACTGAAACACCTCCATGGGCTTTTGCTATATTATTAATTAATTCCATAATGAGTACAGTTTTACCCACACCAGCCCCACCAAATAATCCGATTTTGCCTCCTTTTCTATATGGTGCCAATAAATCAACAACTTTAATACCTGTTTCAAATATAGAAGGTTTAGTTTCTAATTGAGTAAATAAAGGAGCGGCTCTATGTATTGGTAGTGAATCTTCAGATTGTATATTACCTAAATTATCTACAGTTTCGCCTAGTACATTAAAAATTCTCCCTAGTGTAGGTATTCCAACTGGTACTGTAATAGGTGCTCCAGTATCAGTCACTTCTATACCTCTTTTTAGGCCTTCGGTAGAACTCATAGCTACAGCTCTCACTCTATTATCTCCTAGCAATTGTTGTACTTCACAAGTTATTATGTTTTCAGGACCTTTAACTTTTAATGCATTAAATACTTTAGGTAACTGTCCGTTTGGAAATTCTATATCTAATACAGGTCCTATAATTTGAGTTACGCATCCTTGATTTTTAATACTTACCATTGGTATTTTGAGATAATTTAATTATTGTAAATTAACATAATTTCTTTAAGCTGTCTTTAACCTAAGACCGATATAATTATAATCTAATTATAGATTGAAATGAAAGTTTTTAACAACAATTATGAAAATACTAAGAATTTTTATGTGTTATTTAGTCGACCTGTCGTTTTTAACCAGTTTTGAGCTTCTATATAATTGTTAGGCGCTAAATAAATAGCTTGTTTCCAATATTCTGCTGCTTTATCAAACATAGATTTTGACATATTATTATCTTGTTTATCAGCAGCTTTTAACCCCTGATAATGATATATAATAGCAATATTATTAAATGCTTGTGGTAATCTAGCATTTAATTCTAAAGATTGGTGATAATACTCCAAAGCTTTTATATGTTCACCATTACTTGCATAAATCAGCCCAATATTGTATATTATGTATGACCTATCATATGGGTCTTCCTCTAATCTTAGAGCCTCATAATAATTTTCTAAAGCTTCAGCATATTCCCCTTCTGATTGAGCTGACATACCATCGCGATAATAACAAAAAGCTTGTTTTTCTTCTTTAGTTGTAGGTAATATTTTTAAAATTATATCTGCTAATACAGTAAAGGTTTTGTCTATAAAATTATCATTTTTTTGTAAACGAGGCATAGTACTCCTTATATTTGATATCTAATTATATAATTTCTATCTGCATATTATTATAATAATTGATAAATCTATTTTAGTTGTCCTTAATTACGTGAGTTAAAAATTGTATACAACGTTTTTTAATAAAATGTCTATTTCATTTGAAGTATTAATATAATATCTATTTATTATAAGGGGAGGTGTGTAAGTGCGTTATAATCATTTTATTGATTTTAGTATATGTATGTCTATAAAAAGTGAAAATACTTTTTTATTAGAGAATCCAAGATTTATTAATAATCTGAAACTTTTTAATATTCATTCAAGTCAAGACTTTAAGTCTCCTATAGAAATAAGAAATTCTGTTGATAATTCAGATTATAATGTAAAGCTTGAAAAGAAATTAAGAAATTCATTTAAGCAAGATATTAAGCCAAAATCAAAGAAAAATAAGATTGTTGGTGTTGACTTAGACCAAGAATATATGTTTAAGAAAAAGAATAAAAGTAAAGTAATAATTAATGCTCCAGATGATTTGATTAATAACAGTGAAAACTCTTTTACGTCTGGTAAACAAAAAAAGAAAGATAAGGTGAAGCAAAAACAGAATGTTAATAGCGATATGCATCATACAACAAATGATCATTTGTCTAATCTTAATCCTATAGATAATAGCAATAAAGATAAATCTATAATTATAGATAGTTCTTTAAGTGTTGAAGAATTATCTATAAAACTTAAAATACCGCCAGCAGAAATTATTACTGGTTTGTTTTTGAAAGGCATTTCTGTAACGGTTAATCAAATTATTGATGTAGCTATTGCGACCCAAGTAGCTCAAAAATACAACTTTACAGTTGTAAAACAAAATTATCAATCTCAACTAGATCATTCAAACAAATTAAAAGAAGTTAGTTCTATTGCGAGCATTCATAGAGCTCCTATAGTTACAATTTTAGGGCATGTAGATCATGGTAAAACCACTCTATTGGATTCAATTCGAAATACTAATACTGTTAGTAAAGAAATAGGTGGAATAACACAATCTATCAAAGCTTATGAAGTGAATTGGTTATATAATTCATCAAATAAAAAATTAATATTTATTGATACACCAGGTCATGAAGCTTTTTCTAGCATGAGACTACGTTGTGCACAAATTACTGATATAGTAATTTTAATTGTTGCTGCAGATGATGGTTTAAAACCTCAAACTATTGAAGCAATTAATTATATTTTATCTAAAAAAATACCCTTTATTGTAGTTATCAATAAAATTGATAAAGTAGATACAAGTCTTATTAAAGTTAGAGAGCAATTGGCTAACTATGATATTATAAGCACAGATTGGGGAGGAGAAATTCAGTTTGTTGAAATTAGTGCTTTACGAAAAAGTAATATTAATAAATTATTAACAGTCATTTGTTCATTAGCAGAATATATCAATTTAAAAGCTGATCCTACCCAATTGGCAGAAGGGTCTATCTTAGAAGCCTATTTAGATAAAAGTAAAGGCATAGTTGCAAATATGGTTGTTTTAAATGGTACATTACGAATTGGAGATATTATAGTTTCAGGTCATTCTTATGGACGTGTAAAAAAAATTATAAATAGTTTATGCAATGAATTAATTCAAGCTGAGCCTTCGTCTATTTTAGAAGTATTAGGTTTTTACTCTATGCCGCAAACAGGAAAATATTTTTATGTAGTTGATAGTGAAAAACAAGCGAAAAAATTAATTGCACGCATCCCTCTATCTAATATTACAAAAACTACTAAAAATGTATTCAACTCAAATCCTAAATTATATGATCATAGTATTAATAATAGAATTCTAAATTTAATTATTAGAGCAGATACGCAAGGCACTGTTGATGCTGTCATCAATTCATTGATACAAATTTCTCAAAAGAAAATTAAGCTCAATATACTAACTGCTAGTTTAGGAGTTGTTTCTAATACAGATTTAGATCTAGCTTTTAGCACTCAAGCTTTAATCATTGCTTTTAATGTTTATATTTCTAATAACATAGTCAATGAAGCGAAAAAATTAAATCTACATTTACGTAAATTTTTACTAGTTTATGATCTCGTGGATTACGTAAGTCATTTTATGTTAAATTTAATTGATCCTGAATACGATAAAATTTTAATCGGGCAAGCTGAAGTTCAAACTACTTTTTCAATAAATAAAGGAACCGTAGCTGGTTGTATAGTAAAGTCAGGTAAGTTAAAAAAAGATACTTTGATAAGTGTATATCGTAACAATCAATTAATTTATGAGGGTGTGATTAATTCATTAAAACGTATTAAAAATGATGTAAATGAAGTGGTTATAGGTCATGAATGCGGTATCTTATGTAAAGATTATCATCACTGGCAATCAGAAGATATAATAAAAGCCTATGAGTTATATGAGAAGCCTAAAACTTTATAAAAAAATACTAAGATATATTTATATTATCTTAAATATTTTTATGATTTTTGGTTAATCTTTATTCACAAAAGGTAGTAATGCTAGAATACGTGCTTTTTTGATGGATTTTGCTAATTGTTTTTGTTGTTTTACTGTTAAACCATTAGAGCGCCTAGAAACAATTTTGCTTTGATCTGTAATAAATTTACGTAATAAATCTATATCTTTGTAATCGATTATTTCATTTGGTTTAAGATGTATATTTTTTTGTTTATAGAATATCATTTAATTTCTTTAAATTTTTGATGCTTATTACAATTAGGACAAAATTTCATTAATTCTATCCTATTAGGTGTATTTTTTCTGTTTTTCGTACTAGTATACCGGAATATTCCTGACTTTCTTTTATTTATATTGTTCAAATTTCGACAGCAACATTCTAGTGTTATTACTATACGAGCTCCTTTACTTTTACTCATGTTAATTTCTTGTTTAGTAATTACAATTCACGACTAATACCTTAGTATTATGTCATAATTATGTTTAATGTATCAAGTCTGGCCCATGTAAATATATTTTTTTTCAAGATAAAAAGTATCTAATACATTAGATTTTCAGTTTAATTTGCATGAGTAGATGCTATGTGTTTATTGATTCTTGTCTATTTTGATATATTAGTGATATAATCCAATTATATTTAGGACTAAATATTGATTAGTTATATACATTTTAATTATTTGAATTAACATTATACAGTAATAGAAATATGTCTAAGAATGTATCAGCCATCAAAAAAAATCAAGTATCTTTGCGTAATAAACGTAAAAATAAAAGCTATAAGTCTGCTATTAAAACTTTAACTAAAAAGTATATTGCTAGTTTAAATGATTTAATAGATATAAATAATACTAATGATTGTAGATTAAAGCTATCATCAGTTTATAAAAAAATAGATCAAGCTGTTAGTAAGGGAGTATTACATAAAAATTATGGATCTCGTAAAAAATCTATGCTTGCTAAAGCTATGAAAAACATGATTTTCAGAAGTAAGAATATATGACTACATAGATATATCAATGCAATTATTTTTTCAGTAAATTCTTTCTATAATTCTTACTCATTGAATATACATTTATTCAAATGTAATTAGTAGATATATATTCCTTAAAAATTATTGTATATTTAAATTTTTAGCCTTTATAAGCAGTGAATTTGTAAATTATGAGGTTATTAATGTCACAAGAAATGATGTTTGAATATGTATTTCCAGATTTAGCAGCTATTCAAAAAGAAAGCTTTAAGTCTTTTTTATTAGAAGGTTTATCTGAAGTATTAGATTCTTTTCCTATTATAGTTGATCCAACTGGTAAATTAGAATTACAATTTTTTGGTAAAGATTATAAATTAAAATTTCCAAGATATAGTGTAAGAAAAGCTAAAAGTAGAGATAAGACGTATAGTGCTCAGATATATATACCAGCAAAATTAACTAGAAGAGATACAGAAGTAATTAAAGAAAATATATCAAATAGTAAAGATCTCTCATATTTTTTTAATTCTCAGGATATAAATAAAAAATATAGGAAAAGACCTGTATTTATAGGTGATCTTCCATTAATGACAAATAGAGGTACTTTTGTAATATCTGGTACAGAAAGAATAATTATTAATCAAATAGTTAGAAGTCCAGGTGTTTATTACAAAAAAGAGTTAGATAAAAATAATAAACAAATATATAGTTGTAGTATAATTTCAAACCGTGGTTCTTGGTTAAAATTCGAAATAGATGCTAAAGCACAAATTTGGGCTAAAATCGATAAAAATCATAAAGTTAGTGCGTATATTTTTTTGAGATCTATAGGTCTAACAAACCAAGATATTCGTAAAAGATTAACAAAGTACAGTTATCTTATTAATTCATCATTAACTTATTACAAAAAAGAATTTAGTAAAGACATAAATAATATTGATATTGAAAAAATAACAGAAGAAGAAGCGTTAGTTATTGTTTATAGTAAGTTGCGTCCGAATGAACCGGCTACTTTAGCAGTTGCTAAACAAATGTTATATACACGTTTTTTCGATCCTAAAAGATATGATTTAGGTGCAGTAGGCAGACATAAGATTAATCAAAAGTTGAATTTAAAAGTTCCGCATCACTTTCGTGTTTTATCTCCAGAAGATATCTTGGTATCTTTAGACTACTTATTGAATATAAAAGAGCAAAATATTGGAACTTTTGATGACATAGATCATTTGGGAAATAGAAGAGTACGTTCAGTTGGAGAGTTACTTCAGAATCAAGTTCGTATAGGTTTGAATAGGCTAGAGAGAATTATTCGTGAGCGTATGATGATCTGTGATCTTGATTCTTTAAGCTTATCTAATCTAGTTAATCCTAAGCCTTTAATGGCTTCAGTAAGAGAATTTTTTAGTTCTAGTCAGTTATCTCAGTTTATGGATCAAACAAATCCTTTGTCTGAGTTAACTCATAAAAGAAGAATCAGCGCCTTAGGTCCCGGAGGTCTTAATAAAGATAGAGCAGGTTTTGCGGTTAGGGATTTACATCCAAGCCATTATGGCCGTATATGTCCGATAGAAACGCCAGAAGGACCAAATGCTGGTTTAATAGGTTCTTTAAGTATCTATGCTAAAGTTAATAGATATGGTTTCATAGAAACTCCTTGTTATAAAGTGACTAATGGTCAAGTATTAAAAAAGGATAAATTTTATTATATCACAGCTGACCAAGAAGATTATTTACGTATAGCTCCACCAGATATAAATTTAGACGTCAATAATGTTATACAAGATAAAATAATTGCAGTGAGGTATAAGCAAGAGTTTATAACAGCCAATATTAATCAAGTAGATTATATGGCTGTTTCTCCGATTCAATTTATATCTGCTGCTACATCTTTAATACCTTTTTTAGAACATGACGATGCTAATAGAGCTTTGATGGGATCAAATATGCAAAGACAAGCAGTACCATTATTGTTCCCAGAAAAATCCATTGTAGGCACAGGCCTAGAATCTAAGATTGCAAAAGATTCAGGTATGACTATAATTAGTCGTACTAATGGTATTATTAGTTACGTATCCGGAACTAAAATTGGTATACAAAATAAAGAAGGTTACACAATCCACTATAGATTAAAGAAATATTATCGTTCTAATCAAGACACTTGCATTAATCAAAGGCCTATTGTCTGGCCAGGAAAAAATGTTAGTATAGGTCAAACGATTGCGGATGGTGCATCTACCGACGGTGGAGAAATAGCTTTAGGTCGAAATATTATAGTTGCTTATATGCCTTGGGAAGGTTATAATTATGAGGATGCTTTTTTAATTAGTGAGCGTCTAGTATACGAAGATTTGTATACTTCTATACATATTGAACGATATGAACTCGAATGCCGGCAGACTAAACTAGGTTCAGAAGAAATTACACGAGATATTCCCAATGTAAGCGAAGCTTCAATTGGTTTATTAGATAAAAATGGCATCATTTCAATTGGCTCTTGGGTAGATTCTGGTGATATATTAGTAGGTAAAGTTACTCCTAAAGGAGAATCTGATCAATTACCAGAAGGAAAATTGCTAAGGGCTATATTTGGTGAAAAGGCACGAGATGTACGTGATACATCTTTACGATTACCTAATGCTACTAAAGGTAGGGTGGTTAATATAAAAATTTTTAAACGCCAAAAAGGAGATGAGCTTCCACCAGGAACCAATGAAATTATCAGAGTTTATGTGGCGCAGAAACGAAAAATTCAAGTAGGAGATAAAATGGCTGGTCGTCATGGTAATAAAGGTATTATTTCACGAATTTTATCTGTACAAGATATGCCTTTTCTACCGGATGGTACTCCTGTAGATATTATTTTAAATCCTTTAGGTGTTCCATCAAGGATGAATGTGGGTCAGCTATTTGAATGTTTGCTCGGTTTAGCGGGTGAATACTTAGGTAAACGTTTCAAAATTATACCGTTTGATGAAATGTACGGTTCAGAAGCTTCTCGTGCTTTAGTTAATAATAAATTGAAACAAGCTAGCTTAATTAATGATAAATCTTGGTTATTTAATGCTTTGCATCCTGGTAAAGTTATGTTGGTAGATGGCAGAACTGGTGAATTTTTTGATAATCCTATTACAGTTGGCAAAGCGTATGTTTTAAAGCTTGTTCATTTAGTAGACGATAAGATTCATGCACGTTCTACAGGACCTTATTCTTTAGTAACACAACAACCCTTAGGAGGACGAGCTCAGCATGGAGGCCAGCGTTTAGGAGAAATGGAAGTATGGGCGTTAGAAGCATTTGGAGCGGCTTATACTTTGCAAGAATTATTAACAGTTAAGTCAGATGATATGCAAGGCAGAAATGATGCTTTGAATGCAATAGTTAAAGGTAAGCCTATACCTAAACCTGGAACACCTGAATCTTTTAAAGTTCTCATGAGAGAATTACAATCTTTGGCACTTGATATAGCTGTACATAAATTAGAATTGCTTGATAATGGTGATAAAGCTAGTATAGAAATTGATTTAATGTCTGATGAACAAATAGAACAAATAAATTCTATTTAAGAAAAATATTAATTATATCAATTGTGGATATTTCTACATTAGTAAAAGGTTTTACATAAATCAAATAGCGTAGAAGTTATTCGTGAGCTTACAAATATATTTACTAAATTGCTACTTGCTTTATTGATTTTTATTTTTAATTCATGACTAAATTTGATCATCATTTTGACTACGTGAAAATCAGTTTAGCTTCTCCTAGTAAAATACGCAGTTGGGGCGAAAGAACTCTTCCAAATGGCCAGATTGTTGGGGAAGTCACTAAACCTGAAACGATTAATTATAGAACTTTGAAGCCCGAAATGGATGGCCTATTTTGTGAACGAATTTTTGGTCCAGTAAAAGACTGGGAATGTCATTGCGGTAAATATAAAAGATTTCGTTATAAGGGTGTTGTATGTGAACGTTGTGGAGTCGAAGTAACAGAATCTAAAGTTAGAAGGCATAGAATGGCATATATTGAGCTAGCTGCTCCTGTAACTCATGTTTGGTACCTAAAAGGTACTACAAGTTACATTGCTCTAGCACTAGATTTAACTGTTAAAGATCTAGAAAAGATAGTCTACTTCCATTCTTATGTAGTAATTAGTCCAGGTAATTACAAGAAGTTAAATTATAAACAGCTTCTAGAAGGTTATGAGTGGAGAAATTTGGAAGAGAAGCTATCTGCTCATTCTTCCAATATATTTGGCATTGAAGTTGGTATAGGAGCAGAAGCAATACATAAGTTATTAGATAATATAGATTTACAAAATACTGTCGAAATTTTAAGAGAAGAATCCTTAAGACCACCTAAATTATTTAAGAATCCATCCACAAAGTTTAATAAAAAGATGAAGAGATTGCGTTTGTTAGAAAATTTTCTTGCAACAGGCGCAAATCCTGCATGGATGGTTTTGTCAGTAGTTCCTGTTATTCCACCTGACCTAAGGCCTATGGTTCAGCTAGATGGAGGCAGATTTGCAACAGCTGATTTAAATGAGTTTTATAGAAGAATTATTAATCGTAACAATCGTTTAGCTCGCCTTAAAGCAATTTTAGCTCCTGAAATAATTATTAGAAATGAAAAAAGAATGTTGCAAGAAGCAGTAGATTCTTTAATGGATAATGGACGTCGTGGTCGAACTGTCATTGGTGCTAATAATCGTCCTTTAAAATCCCTTTCTGATATAATTGAAGGCAAACAAGGAAGATTTAGGCAGAATTTATTAGGAAAGCGAGTTGATTATTCTGGTCGATCGGTTATTGTTGTTGGTCCTGATTTGAAATTACACCAATGTGGTTTACCTAAAGAAATGGCATTAGAATTATTTCAACCTTTTGTAATTCATAGATTAATTTTACAGGGTTTAGTTAATAATATTAAAGCTGCTAAAAAAATTATTCAAAGGAACGAGGTAGTTGTGTGGACTGTCTTAGAAGAAGTGATATATGGTCATCCAGTATTATTAAATAGAGCTCCAACTCTTCATAGATTAGGTATACAAGCATTTGAGCCTATTTTAGTAGAAGGGAGAGCAATAAAATTACATCCATTAGTTTGTCCTGCATTTAATGCGGATTTCGATGGTGATCAAATGGCTGTACATGTGCCTCTTTCTTTGGAAGCACAAGCAGAAGCTCGTTTACTTATGTTAGCACCTCATAATTTTTTGTCTCCAGCAACAGGCCAACCGATTTTAATGCCAAGCCAAGATATGGTTTTAGGTTGTTATTATTTAACTACTCATAATCCTGCTGCTATTAGTGATTTCAGTCACTATTTTGCTGATTTAGATGATGCATTGATGGCATATCAGCAGAATAATATAACTTTACATTCTCTGGTTTGGGTTCGTTTTAATGGTCTAGTTAATGATTCATCTAATCAAATTATTATTTCGTCAAAGTTAAATATGGATGGCACTATAACAAAAATATTTTCTGATAGAATAGTTAAGTATGATAATGATGGTCAAATGGTTGTTCAATACATTCGCACAACAGCCGGACGTATTTTATTTAATAAAGCTATTAGACAGTCATTACTTTAAGTTAAGTCTGATAATGTATTATTCTCATTTTAATATATGATATATGACAAAAGATAAATCTATAGAACCATTCTTTTTAAATAAAGTTGTGGATAAGTCACAGCTAAGACAATTAATTATATGGGCTTTTAGAAATTATGGTATAGCTCGTGCTTCTAACATGGCAGATACTTTAAAAGATTTAGGTTTTTTGTATGCAACAAAAGCAGGAATATCTTTGAGTTTAGAAGATTTGCGCATTCCTCCTGTTAAAAATAATCTTCTTGACATTACAATAGAGTTAATTAATGATACGGATTCTAAATATAGAAAAGGAGAGATAACAGCGGTTGAACGTTTTCAAAAAGTTATTGATACATGGAATAGTGCAAGTGATACTTTAAAAAAACAAGTTATTAAGTATTTCACTGAAACAGATCCATTAAATTCCATTTATATGATGGCCTTTTCTGGTGCAAGGGCTAATATTTCACAGGTGAGACAATTAGTAGGCATGAGAGGTTTGATGGCTGATCCGCAAGGTCAAATTATTGATTTGCCTATATCTAGTAATTTTAGAGAAGGTTTAACAGTGACAGATTATTTTATCTCTTCTTATGGAGCCAGAAAAGGTCTCGTTGATACCGCTTTACGTACAGCTGATTCTGGTTATTTAACTCGTCGGCTTGTAGATGTCGCACAAGATGTAATCATAAGAGAGGCAGATTGTAATACCTCTAAAGGTATTGTATTAGAATCTATGATAGATAACAGAAAAACTTTAGTTTCTTTAAATCAGGCTTTGATTGGACGCGTATTAGCAGAAGATCTTTTTAATTCAGTTGGTTCTAAATTGGTGGCCAAGGTAAATACTGAAATATCACCTGAGTTAGCAAGTGAAATCATTAGCTTAGGTATTTCAAGTGTATTAGTTAGATCACCTATTACATGTGAATCTATAAAATCGGTATGTCAGTCATGTTATGGCTGGAATTTAGCTCATGGTAGGATTGTTGATTTGGGTGAAGCTGTCGGTATTATTGCGGCTCAATCAATTGGCGAACCTGGTACTCAACTAACTATGAGAACTTTTCATACAGGCGGAGTCTTTACGGGTGAATTAGCCGAAACTGTAATTAGCTCTTCAGACTATCGAGTAGAATATCCCAATAATATTATCTTAAGTGATACGCGGACTCGTCATGGGGATCATGCTTTTTTAGTAGAAAAAGATATTAAGCTAAAATTATTAAATTTTAATAAAAAACAAACCAGCTTACCGTTAGTAAAAGGTTCGCTACTTTTTGTAAAACATTTAGAGCATATAAAAAGTGGGCAAGTTATTGCTGAATATCCTATAAGTAATAGACTTATTACAGAAAAAGCTCAAAAAGCTGTTTTAGCAGATTTTTCTGGCAGTATTTATTTAATGGACTTATCTGTAAATGATATAGAAAGCGAACAACAAACTTTCAAAAATGTTATTAAAGGTGGTGTAATTTGGATACTTTCTGGACATGTTTTTAGTATACCTTATAATACACAACTTATCATTTCTGAAAATGATTTTATAGATGAAAATCATTTGATTGGAAAAACTGAATTTGTGAGTCGTTATGACGGAAGAATCCGTATTTTGAAAAAGAAACAAGATCTTGCACAAGATATAGTAATTATTACATCCTCTAAGACGTATCTTAATATAGAAGTTTTAACAAAATTTTATAATGGATACACTAACTATTTTTTAATTACTAATCAACAAGATCAATTTATTTTAAAAATTTTACCTAATCAACCTATCGTTGATCAACAACTCATTGCAGAGTTAATTACGAATATTTATCGCACAAGTACAGGAGGAATTATTAAGTATTTAGACTTATCTGTATCTGATAAAAAGGTAGATCTTAATAGTAAAAAAGATTATTATAATATTATTGATGGTGGATATGTGTTATGGATAGGAGAAGAAACTCATGAAATAAATAAAGACATATCTTTACTTTTAGTCAGGCACGGTCAGTTTATAGATGAAGGCACTGAGATAGTAAAAAATATTTTTACTAACAGTGCAGGTATTATTGATATTATACAAAAAGAAGGGATTGTAAGAGAAATTATTATTAAGCCAGGTATATTATACCCGCATTCTAAGTTTTATGATCATAATTCTAAATCTAGAGGTTTTTTGAAGCCTGGTGAAATCATTGCTAATAACTTGAAAACAGATAAGTTGGTGTATTGGGAATACTTCTATATTAAAAATCAAAGTTATACTTTAATTAGGCCAGTAATAGTATATTCGATTCCAAGTAAAACTATAGAATTTAAATACTCTGCAGATTCTTTTAATAGTCATATATGTAGCTTGAAGTTAGTCAAACGTATTTATTTTAGAGATGGTGAAAGAGTGAAGTCAGTATCAGGGATAGATATTGTGAAAACTTATTTAATAGCCGAATTGAATAAGGATAGTTTAAACTTAACATGTACTTTACAATTGAATACCGATCCAAATAATGGATCTATATCACGGATAAGAATTGTGACAATGGATAAATTATCTTTGAAAGATGAAAATAATATGGCTAGCACTAAAGATTTATATACAAAAACTCGTTTATTGGTTACTAACAATCAGCATGTTAAAAGCGGTACAGTAGTTGCACAAACTGAAATATTTTCTTCTCGCCAAGGGCAAGTAGCTTCTGTTCAGCAAAATAAGTCCTCGAACCCAAGAATTTTGTTAGTCACTTCATTAGATACTAAGATCTTCTCTATTGATAATCATCAAAATATTAAAGTAAATATAAATGATTTGATCTATGCAGGAGATGAAATTGCTACTAATATTATTTCATGTAGTTCTGGACAAGTAATTTCTGTTAGAGATAATCAAATTACTATTCGTTTAGGACAGCCATACTTAATATCTGAGGGTTCCTTTCTTCACGTTAATAATCAGGCTTTAATTCAAAGAGGTGAAAATATTGCTACATTAATTTTTGAAAGAGCTAAAACAGGTGATATTGTACAGGGTTTACCTAGAATAGAAGAAATCTTAGAAGCACGTAAAAAATCTGATGTAGTTTTTAATCCGCATTTAGTTTTAGATTCAAAATTTCGTCAATATTTGAATCAAGGTTTAAATTTATATGATGCAACAAGACTAAGCTTATTAATATTACAGCTGTACTTAGTAAAAGAATTACAGCTAGTTTATCAATCTCAAGGGGTAGAAATTGCTGATAAGCATATTGAGGTGATTGTAAGACAAATGACATCTAAAGTAAAGGTTGAGAATGGAGGTGATACTGATCATTTACCAGGTGAAATTATTGAACTACAAAAAATAGAAATAATAAATAAGACTTTGCGATTAGCTTCTAAAGAAGAAGCATTATATTATCCAATATTATTAGGTATTACTAAAGCATCACTAAATACGGAAAGCTTTATATCTGCAGCAAGCTTCCAAGAAACAACAAAAGTATTAACAGATGCCGCAATTTCTGGAAAATTAGATTGGTTAAGAGGTTTAAAAGAGAATGTGATCATAGGACGTTTAATACCTGCTGGGACAGGTTTTAATATTTATAATAATATGCAATCTAACTATCAAGATGAAAAGTATTCTTATAATAAAAATCTATTATCGTTGTCTCAAAATACTAAAGATTTAAATTTTGAAGATATTATTGTTGATGATAGGAATGCTCATCTTTATTCTACAAATAACAATCTATAATTATGTTTTTAGCGAAAATATATTTATCTTGTACTTTTGATTCAATGCATTGTGTTATTATGGTTTACATACTAAAATTAGTTCTATTTTGGTCTTGTCTTTAATTTCATCTATATTATTATTTAATAAGTTATGTCAATTGTTTCATTAAGTGAATTATTAGAAGCTGGTGCACATTTTGGGCATCAAGCTAGAAGGTGGAATCCACGTATGTTTCCATATATCTATACTGAAAGAAATGGTATACATATTATAGACTTGGTACAAACAGCTCAGTTATTAACAGAAGCATGTCAATTTATTCGTGATGCTTCTCAAGAAGGTAAAAAATTTTTGTTTTTAGGAACCAAAAGACAGGCTGCAGGTGTCATTGCAGAGCAGGCTATACGTTCTAATTCTTACTATGTTAATCAAAGATGGTTAGGTGGCATGTTAACTAATTGGATAACAATTAAATCAAGAGTTGAGCGCTTACAGCAATTGGAAATAGACGAACAGTCTGGAATAATTGATATTCTTCCTAAGAAAGAAGCTGCAATTAATCGTAGAGAATTAAATAAATTAAGAAAAAATTTAAACGGCATTAAAAATATGAGTAGATTACCTGATTTTATAGTAGTTGTAGATCAAAAGCGTGAAACAACTGCAATTCAAGAGTGTATCAAATTAGGTATTCCTATTATTTGTATATTAGATACTAATTGTAATCCAGAGATTATAGATATTCCAATACCGGCAAATGATGATGCCATTAGATCTATTAAATTAATTATTAGTAGAATAGCGGATTCTATAATAGAAGGCTCAACTTATGCTTTATATAAGTAGTCCAAGATAGCTTATGTAGTATTTATATATAGTAATTTAATTATTTTTAATAATTAACTAGGAATAAATGATATGAAAATACAAATTTCTTCGCATTTTGTTAAGGAACTGCGTAGTAAGACAGGTGCTGGTATGATGGATTGTAAAAAAGCTCTCCAAGCAGCAGATGGAGATATGGCAGTGGCTGTAGAAACTTTGCGTAAAAGGGGTTTAGCATCTGCTGATAAAAAGTCCACAAGACTAGCACTTGAAGGTTTAATAAATAGTTATATTCATACAGGCTCTCGAATAGGGGTATTGATTGAGTTAAATTGTGAAACAGATTTTGTCGCTAGACGGATCGAATTTCAGCAGTTAGCTAAAGATTTAGCTATGCAGATTGCTGCTTGCCAAAATGTATTTTATGTATCTATAAATGATATACCGCAAAATATTATTGATCGTGAGATAAGGATTGAATCAGCAAAAGAAGATATTTTTAATAAACCCCTTCAAATTAAAGATCAAATTATCAAAGCAAGATTAGAGAAGAGGCTTAAAGAAATATCGTTAATGAGCCAACCCTTTATAAAGGATCAAAATATATCCATTGAAGATTTAGTTAAACAACATATATCTTTGCTTGGAGAGAACATAAAAGTTAGGCGTTTTCAAAGGTTTTTACTAGGTGAGGCATTGGATATGATTTAAAATATCTATTTTTTATCTGAAAACATTTTAAAAATTTAACAATAAAGTTAAATAATTACTATATCAATATATAATTAATTATAATAGTATTTTTATTTTATAAAATATTTAATTTAAAATAAAAATCTAATATATTGAAATTGTCTATACTGCTTATTAAAAACTATAATTTTTATGGATTATACAAAATTAGAAAACATTTATTCATTTGTTTCAGTATCTACTGTTGAAGTGGGTAAACATTTATATTGGACAATAGGTAGTTATAAAGTACATGGACAAGTTTTCATAGTATCTTGGTTGGTTATGATTACATTGATAGCTATTGCTCTCATAGGAACCAGACAACTTAATAAAGTACCTGAAAAATGGCAAAATTTTATGGAGTTTATATTAGAGTTTTTACAAGATATAGCAAAAAACCAGATAGGAGAGCATGAATACCGCTCTTGGGTTCCGTATATTGCAACTATTTTTTTATTTATTTTAGGCAGTAATTGGGCAGGTGCTTTAATTCCTTGGAAGTTAATTCATCTGCCAGAGGGTGAGTTAGCAGCACCAACTAATGATATAAATACTACAGTCGCTTTGTCTTTGTTAACTTCAATTGCATACTTTTATGCTGGTTTAAGTAAAAATGGTTTAGGTTATTTTATGCGTTATATTGAACCAACACCTATATTATTGCCAATTAATATCTTAGAAGATTTTACTAAGCCTTTATCTCTTAGTTTTAGATTATTTGGTAATATTTTAGCTGATGAACTCGTAGTATCAGTATTCACGTTATTAGTTCCGATTTTTATACCCTTACCTGTGATGATTTTAGGATTATTTGCTAGTTCTATTCAAGCATTGATTTTCTCTACTTTATCTGCTGCCTATATAGGTGAAGCTATGGAAGGACATGGTGACCATTAAATTTAAGCTATATATTGTATATATTTGATTACTTAATTGAGTATAGTTCATTTGAAACCTGTTAATTTTCTATATATTTTGATTATATAATTCTATTTATGGATTCTATTATTTCTGCTGCTTCAGTTATAGCTGCTGGTCTTGCTGTAGGTCTTGCCGCTATTGGACCTGGAATTGGTCAAGGTAGTGCTGCAGCTAACGCTGTAGAAGGTATTGCTAGACAGCCAGAGGTTGAAGGTAAAATTCGAGGTACATTACTATTAAGTTTAGCTTTTATGGAGTCTTTAACGATATATGGTTTAGTTGTTGCATTATCGCTTTTATTTGCGAACCCTTATACAGGTTAAATTAGGGATCTACGCTTAGTTTTTATATTTCTATCTCTAGATATAGAATAAAAAACTAAGCGTTTTATAAAGTTATAATTATGAAATTTTTGTTTAAAGTATACAATCTACAATTAATATAAATAGGTACATGATTGTCTTTCCATTTTTATTATTTCAAATGTTAAGTACAGAGACAGAGGGAGGTTTGTTTGACTTTAATGCAACATTGCCTTTAATGGCATTACAGTTTATTACTTTAACTGTTGTATTAAATTTTATTTTTTACAAGCCAGTCACTAGTGTGCTTGATGAACGAGATGAATATATTCGCAATAGTTTAACGACAGCTTCTGCTTCTTTAGTAAAAGCTGATCAATTGACAAAAACATATGAGCAACAGTTAGCAGAGTCAAGAAAAAAAGCCCAAGAAATCATTAAAGTTGCGCAGGAACAAGCACAGCAAGTAGTATCTGTTAAGATAAAAGACGCTCAAGCGGATGGAGAGAAACTAGTTTCTGAAGCTTTCCATCAGTTAAGTATTCAAAAAGAAGATGCTTTAAAAACGCTTGAAACGCAAGTTGATACTTTAAGTGATCTAATTAAATTAAAACTATTAAATGATTAATATGTGTTATAACTATAAAAATTTGTGACTAATTTAAATAATTTTTAATATTGGGATATATAGATAAAATGGAAAGCTTTATGCAGGTTTTTAATGCAATTGTAAACTTCGATACAAATTATAATCTAAGTATTAGGTTTAATACAGATTTTTTGGAAGCTAATGTCATTAATATTTTATTACTACTGTCAGGTCTTATATATGTCTTAAAAGAGTTCTTAGGCTCTATCTTGGTCGACAGACAAGAAAAAGTTTTATTCGCTATACAAGAATCAGAAGAACGTTTACAGCAAGCTAATTTACGATTAAGTGAATCAGAGAAACAATTAGCTCAAACTCAAATGGTTGTTACTCAAATTATCAAAGAAGCAGAGATAACTGCTCAAAAAGTTAGGCAATCTATATTAGATCAAGGAAAAGCAGATGTAGAAAAGTTAATAGCGGCTAGTAAAGACAGTATTACAACGGCTGAAACCCAAATTAAACAACAAATTCAGCTTCAGGTTACGTCTTTAGCGATAAAAAGAGTAACCATGCAACTGCAAGATCAAATTACTCCTACTATTCAGACTAAAATTATTGATAATAATATTGCTCAATTAGGAGGCTATCTATGAGCAGTCAAGGATTTATGTCGAAGATAGCTATACCTTATGCAGAGGCTCTTGTAGAATTAGGATCTAATGCTTCTGCATTAGATCAAATAAATCAAGATTTATCTTTAATATCTGAGATTTTAAATCAATCACAAGAGCTGCAAACATTTTTTTATAATCCTTTGATTACAACTGAGATCAAAAAAAATGTTGTAAATAAACTATTTACAAATCGAGTAGATAGTCTTGTTATCAGGTTCTTACTTGTTCTTATAGATAGACGTAGAATTACATTGTTAGATGCTATTATTAGCAAATATTTAGAGTTAGTATATCAATTGCAGTCAATAGTAATAGCAGAAGTACTAACTCCAGTAATTTTAACTGATGTACAACAAAGTGCATTAATGAGTAAAATAAAAAATATGACTAATAGCAAAACGGTAAAACTTGTAATTACAATAAAACCTATGTTAATAGCTGGTTTTATTATAAAAATAGGATCTAAAACTATTGACACAAGTTTATATGGAAGACTGAAGCATATAAGTGCTTATTTAAATGCAGGTTCTTAAAAAGAGATATATTATAAATAATAATTCATAACTTTAATATGTTAAATATCAGACCAGACGAAATAAGTAATGTCATACGTCAACAAATTGACAAGTATGAAGAAGAGGTTCAAGTAGCTAATATAGGCACTGTTTTACAGGTTGGAGATGGTATTGCGAGGGTATATGGTTTGGATGAGGTTATGGCTGGTGAGTTACTTGAATTTGAAGATCAAACTATTGGTATAGCTCTTAATTTAGAGAGTGACAATGTTGGTGTGGTTCTAATGGGTGAAGGAAGAAATATATTAGAAGGTAGTTCTGTAAAAGCAACTGGTAAAATTGCTCAAATACCAGTCGGCGACGCTTTTCTGGGTAGAGTTGTGGATCCATTAGCAAGACCAATTGATGCAAAAGGTTTACCAAATGCTTCAGGAACAAGATTAATTGAATCCTATGCACCTGGTATTATCGGAAGACAATCTGTTTGTGAGCCTCTACAAACAGGTATTACAGCAATTGATTCCATGATACCTATAGGGAGAGGACAAAGAGAATTAATTATTGGTGATAGGCAAACTGGTAAAACTGCAGTGGCTTTGGATACAATTATCAATCAAAAAGGTCAAGACGTAGTTTGCATTTATGTGGCTATTGGTCAAAAAGCTTCATCGGTTGCTCAAGTTGTATCTGCTTTACAAGATAAAGGCGCATTAGATTATACAATAATTGTAGCATCTAATGCTGACGCCCCAGCTACATTACAATACATTGCTCCTTATACAGGTGCTGCTTTAGCAGAGTATTTTATGTATAAAGGTAAAGCAACCTTAGTTGTCTATGATGATTTAACTAAACAGGCACAAGCTTATCGTCAAATGTCTTTATTGCTTCGTAGACCTCCAGGCCGTGAAGCTTATCCAGGAGATGTATTCTACTTGCATTCTAGATTATTAGAAAGAGCAGCTAAGCTTAATAGTGAATTAGGTGGTGGTAGTATGACTGCTTTACCTATTATCGAAACACAAGCAGGTGATGTTTCTGCGTATATTCCTACAAATGTTATTTCTATTACAGATGGTCAAATCTTTCTTTCTGGAGACTTATTTAACTCAGGTATTCGACCAGCAATTAATGTTGGAATTTCTGTATCTCGCGTAGGTTCTGCAGCTCAAATTAAAGCTATGAAACAAGTTGCAGGTAAATTAAAGCTAGAATTAGCTCAGTTTGCAGAATTAGAAGCATTTTCTCAGTTTGCTTCGGATTTAGATAAAGCAACACAAAACCAATTATCTCGTGGACAGCGTCTAAGAGAAATTTTAAAGCAAGCACAAAATTCTCCGATTCCTGTTGAAGAACAAACGGCTATTATATATACAGGCATTAATGGTTATTTAGATAATATTAATTTATCGCAAGTAAAAGAGTTTATTGAATCTTTAAGAGAAGATTTACGAAATTCAAAGCCTGAGTTTGGAGAGAGTATACGTACTACCAAAAAACTCAGTGCAGACGCAGAAGAACTATTAAAACAATCAATTGAAGATGTGAAACAAGCTTTTTCAATCTAGTATCGATTACGAGTAATGTATAAAAGATGTAAGTAATTAGGGTATTTAATTGATGGATATTGAAATATCCTAATTAAACTTTTTATTTTACTCAAATAATGTTTTATATTGATAGTTAAGATGATTTATTGATTGCTTTGATATATTCATAGCCATATTTTTCTAGCTTATTTGCTACTTCTGAATTACCTTTATATACTATCCGTCCTTTATCCATTACATGTATATAATCAGGAACAATATATTCTAGTAATCTTTGATAGTGTGTAATTATAAGAATTGAATTGCATTTTGTTCTAAATTGGTTAATTTCTTCTGCAATAATTTTTAGTGCATCTATATCAAGTCCGGAATCAATTTCATCTAATATAGCTAGCTGACTATTTAACAAATCCATTTGTAAAATTTCATTTTTTTTCTTTTCTCCACCTGAAAATCCTTCGTTAACATTTCTATTTAAGAAATGTGATGGCATCTCAATTGGTTTACTTTTTGTACTAATTAGTTCAAAAAAAGATAGAGGATCTAGTTCTTCCTTTTGATTAGCCTTTCTATTAGAATTATATGCAAGTCTTAGAAAATCTATATTATTTACACCAGGTATTTCTACTGGGTATTGAAAAGCAAGAAAAATACCTTTATGAGATCTTAAAGTAGCTTCTGCATAAGTTATATCTTGTTGATTTAACAAAATTTTACCTTCGACTATATTGTATTTTGGGTGTCCAGCAATTACTTTTGCCAAAGTACTTTTACCCGAACCGTTTTTACCCATTATTACATGTACTTCTCCTTTATTTATTGATAAATTAATACCTTTTAAAATTATATTTTTGTTATTGATGGTAGCTTGTAAATTTTCGATTTTTAGCATATTATGATTTGTCATTTAATTTTTATGTCTTATCCAACAGTTCCTTCTAGTTTGAGGTTTAATAGTTTATCTGCCTCCATAGCAAATTCCATAGGTAATTCTTGCAACACATCTTTACAAAATCCACTTATCATTAAACTGATAGCTTCTTCAATATCAATTCCTCTCTGTAAAAAATAAAATATCTGCTCTTCTCCAATTCTTGAAGTTGAAGCTTCATGTTCTATCCTTGCCGAAGGATTCCTTACTTGAATATAAGGAAATGTATTAGCTTGACATGATTTTCCTAATAATAGAGAGTCACATTGAGAATAATTTCGTGCATATGTAGCTTTAGGACCAATTTTCACTAACCCTCTATAACTATTAGTAGAATGACCCGCAGAAATTCCTTTCGATATGATTTTACTTTTTGTATTATCTCCAATATGAATCATTTTACTTCCTGTATCTGCCTGTTGGTAATTATTAGTTAATGCTACAGATGAGAATTCTCCAATAGTATTTGTTCCTGTTAAAATACAACTCGGGTATTTCCAGGTAATTGCAGAACCTGTTTCGATTTGTGTCCACAAAATTTTAGAATTATCTCCTGCACATAATCCTCTTTTTGTAACGAAATTATAAATTCCTCCTTCTCCTTCAGAATTACCAGAATACCAGTTTTGTACAGTTGAATATTTTATAGTAGCATTCTTAAGAGCTATCAACTCTACAACAGCAGCATGTAATTGATTATTACTGAATTGTGGTGCGGTACACCCTTCAAGATAACTAACATAACTATTTTCATCTGCAATAATAAGGGTTCTTTCAAATTGTCCAGCTTCTTTATTATTAATTCTAAAGTATGTAGAAAGTTCTAGAGGAGAATGTGTATTAGGAGGAATATAACAAAAGGAACCATCACTGAATACAGCAGAATTTAATGCAGAAAAATAATTGTCACCAATAGGAACAACAGATCCTAAGTACTTTTTTACTAAATCTGGATATTTATCCACAGCTTCGCTAATAGAACAAAAAATAATACCCACTTCAGCAAGTTCTTTTTGAAACGTTGTTGCTATAGATGTACTGTCGAATACGGCATCTACAGCAACGTTAGTTAATTTTTTTTGTTCATTTAAAGGTATTCCTAATTTATTGAATGTATCTAATATTTCTGGATCTACTTCGTCTAAATTTTGAAGACTTTTTTTGTATTTAGGTGCAGAATAATAAGTTATTTTATTATACTCTATTTTTTTATATTTTAATTTCCCCCATTGAGGTTCATTCATTTTTTGCCATTTTTTATAAGCACTGATACGAAATTTTTTTAAGTATTCAGGTTCATTTTTTTTTGTTGATATAGTTTCAACAATTTTTTGATTCAAACCTGGTGGTAAGCTATCAGATTGAATATTTGTATGAAACCCATATTTATATGGTTGATTTATGAAATTATTTATAGTCATCTAAAGTATTGTGGTTCTTTTTAAGTATTTATAATTTTTATCATATAAAATTACTTATTTTATAAGTCAAATATTTTTATATTATTAATATATATAAGTAAAGTACGACATTTTATGATTTAATTCTCTAACGTAGAATACAGTAGATATTCTGTAAATATCATTATAGATATCTTGAATAAATTTCAATATTAAATAAATATATATATAATATTGAAATTTAAAGATGTTCGTAAATTTTTTCATTTTTATAGCAGTCAATATATTATATATTTTTATTACAGTATTTTCTATAGCTTGCGATGCAAAAATAGAAATAAAAGCCACCTTCTTTATTGTATTGTGTTGATATTGTGTGAATAGTGGAATAAAAGCAAAAATGATCTCTACATATGTAGTAGTCATAAATGTTATATGAATAGTGCAAAAATAATGAATTAAAATTAAAATTGATCTTATATATAATATATATTTACTACAGACACATATTAGATTTAGAATAAAATTGCTAATATATATTGGTCGAAATATATGAATATTTAATAGTAATTTACTCAAGACAAATATGACTAAACTAATTATGCATAATATACATAAAATACGTAAGTTACATGTAACTTGATTTTTATTTATGTTTTTTAAGTATAAAAACAAAATACTATAGATCACTATACTATAAGTAATATATTTGAGCTCTGCATATGGAAGAATTGACAAATATAAGAATAAAAAATAAATTTTCTTATTTGAGTTTAATCTATGCAACCAAGTTCGTGGTGATTGAATATATCGAGCAAGTAAAAAGCTTTGTGATAAGTTCATATTAATACATCTAAATAGTTATTGCTTTTATAGTCTCTAATATGTAAATATATAATACTAGGGTAGATGGCGAAATTGGTATACGCATCACACTCAAAATGTGACAACTTGCAGTTATGAGGGTTCAAGTCCCTCTCTACCTATATTTGCAATCCCATTACATATACAATAATTATAAATATATGAGCTTATTAGTCATAGGTGCAACAGGAACTTTAGGAAGACAAATTGTTAGGAGAGCTTTAGATGAAGGTTTTCAAGTGAAATGTTTTGTGAGAAATTTTCGTAAAGCAGCTTTTTTAAAGGAATGGGGTGCAGATTTAATTTATGGTGATTTAAAATTACCAGAAACAATACCACCTACTTTACTAGGTATTACAGCAATTATAGATGCTTCTACTGCTAGGACTTCTGATTTTTATAGTGCTACTCAGATAGATCTTCGTGGTAAATATATTTTAATACAATCTGCCCAAAAAGCTGATGTAAAAAGATATATTTTCTTTTCTATTCTTGATGCGGAGCAATACAGTGAAATACCTTTAATGCGCATGAAAACAATTATAGCTGATTATCTAAGACGATCAGGCATTGATTATACAATTTTTAATTTAGCTGGTTTTTTTCAGGGCTTAATAACTCAGTATGCTTTACCTATTTTAGATAATCAAGCAGTTTGGATTGCAGATGATTCTAATGCAGTTGCTTATATTGACACTCAAGATATAGCTAAATTAGCTATTAAAAGTTTATCGGCTGTAGCAACTAAAAATAAAATTCTACCTATGGTTGGTTCTAAATCTTGGAGCTCTATAGAAATTATTAGCTTATGCGAAAAACTATCTGGACAAAGATCTAAAATTTCTCGAATTCCTGTTCTCATTCTAGTTTTTTTCCGACGTTTAACTGTTTTATTTCAGTGGAGTTGGAATATATCTGATAGATTGGCATTTACTAAAGTTTTATTAAGTAATAATAGTTTCAATACTTCTATGACTGAAGTTTATACTTTATTACAAGCTAATGAAAAAGAGACTGAAAGATTAGAAGATTATTTCCAAGAATATTTTAGCAAAGTAATGAAAAAATTGAAAGAGATAAGCTACAAATCAACAAGCGAAGACAATCAACAAGTAAACAAAAAAACTTTTTAGTCTTATTACATTGACAATTACGTTATGAATATTTTTATTTGTACTATTCATTTATTAACTCAACCTAAGTTAATAAGAGCAAAGGATCAAAATTTTTGTTATATGGTTATATCTTTACACAATTTTCGAGATCATATCTCAAACATCAAAATGAAAGCATTAGCAAAAGGAAAAGTAGCTAAACAAATTTTTAATCTATATAAACAGAAAAATACTATGCTGATTGAAAGTTCTATTCACATGAAAAAAATACGATATGTAGATAACTATAAAAAAACATCGAAAATGATATTTATTAAAATTCATAAAATACATAATTCATCTGTTTAAAAGTATAATAAGCTTATTATACTTTTCTAATATTTTATTTAGTTAACATGATTTTCATATACAATATGAATAACTTATTTTAAATCTTCACAATATAATTATTATATAGGATATTACTTATGTTTACTTTGAAAATCTTTGTTTATACAACTATTATCTTTTTTGTATCTCTTTTCTTTTTTGGTTTTCTATCAAATGATCCCTCTAGGAATCCTAATAGAAAAGATTTAGAGTAGTATATTCCATGTAATTCTTCTGATAATTAGTTGATTATTTTAATTTCAGAGATAAAAGATATAGCTAAATATTTTTGACCTCTTTTTAAGATAGAGATAGTGATTTTAAATTTACTATTAATTAAATAAATATATTCATTATATGAGATATCTGCTTTTGCAGATTCAATTTTTATGCAATTATGTGTATGAATTATAAATCTATAATATTTTACTTCATTATTTGTAATTTTATGTGCTTGACCAAATTTAGATTGCTCTTCCTTAGAAAAAATATAGTATATTTTTTGATCATTTATGTTATTAGATAATTCATATTGATAGAACAAATTATTGTCTTTTTTAGATATGGAAATATTCTTAATTTCTTTTAGATTTATTTCTTCTTGATGATAATTAATTTGCTGATTATGAATAAAATAGTTTGTTCTTTGGTGTATCCATTTACCTACTAATTTATCTAAAATATTTTTATATGTCATGCAATTGTGAATTGTAATTTAATTAAAGCTTATGCCTATATATATAATATTTTTATATATTTCATGAGTAAAATATTCAAGGAATATGATAGGTTTTTGTTTGAATGGTATATATAAATTCATACCAACACCTACTTGAGTATAATTTTGATATATTAATTTTGAATGATATATATTAGGTAAATATAAAATTTTATATGATCCACTTCTTGCATAGTTTATCATAAAATATATGGCACTATATTTTAGTGGATATATTTTATATTTTATTTTGAATAAATAATGTGCCTTACTAATTAATTTAGAATTATATATTTTTTGTTTTTTATTATCTTGATAATTACGATCAAATGGTTGTATAGGTATTATATTTTTAATCATATCAAATATGTTTATTCTCGATTTTAAGCATATAATATTTTGATCTATATAGGGTATAATTGATGGTAAACTAAATATGCTCTCATGATCAAATATTATAAATGGATAAAAATTTATTATATACTTTATGCATTTTATTTTTTTTAAATTACTAAAAAACAATAAATTCAGGTATATATTAGAATATTCTGCATTATTAGAATGCTTTAATTGTGGATACTTCAAGAGTAATATTACGTATAATACTTGTTTTCGAATTAATTTAGATATATTTAATATATATTTATAAGTATAAATTTTTATATTTTTATACGAATATCTGTAAATAGATATAAAATGTTTTTCTTCCAATTGTATTAAAAATTTTTGATTTATATACAATTGATTTTTGAAAAAAAATTCTAATTTGAGCTTCAAATTTTCTGTAATCATTTTCATATTGGATATCTCTTCAAGATAAGAATTAGAATTAATAATTTGTATATAGCTTAAATTATATTTGCATCTATAATTGTAATTAACGTGGTAGCTGTATGATAAATAACTATTGATATAACTATGTATATTTTCTAAAAATGATAATTTTATACCTATTTTAGGTAGAGTCAATACAGTATTTAGCCTGATTTGCAAGTATTTCATTAAATTCCATTGATATGTTAATTCTAATATAAAAGATTTTTTAATTCTTAAAACAAAAGCTTTACTGAAGGAACTAAATGAGTTTTGAGAATGACACCCTTCTATAAGGTATTTAAGTTTTTTCAAAAAAATAAAAGCATTTTTTTCAACTCTTGCTATATTCTCTAAATTGTAAATTCCCTTTACTTCATTTGTATATAAACTATATTTTATATCTAAAATTAATCCTTCTGACAAAGGAATTATACTATAAGTAAAATTATTGATAACTCTTTCTTTTTTCAAGAAATATATACCAGATTCTAAGTTATGAAAATTCAATATTTTGTTAGGTAAAATATCAAGCTGTTTTAATATAAAAAAATTTAGTTTATTGAGTTTATGTTTTTTTTTAGCTGTTTAGTTTTACATTGAAGATATATTCTATAAATTTTACCTTCATCAATTATGATATTAATTTCGTTAGCCTTAGATTTGTTATTTATATTAATACTTGACCAATGATAACCGTGCAATAAATACCAAGCATGTATTTTATGAATGATAGATTCAATGAATAAATAGTTTTTGGGTAATCCTAATTGTTTTTTAAGTAGTTTTTCTAAAAATTCAGGATATATATTCAATTTTTTATATTGTAAAATATTTATTTTATTTATCACAGGATATATATTTATGTTAAATATACTCTGTTTATATTTAGTATAAAATACTGTATATTTAGTAATAGAACTAATACATCCTGAGTGTTGTAACATACGTATATATTTGTATAAACCAATATTATTGAAGTTGAAATTTTCTGGTTTTTTATATAAATTTTCTTTAGAAGATTGTATTTTATGTAGTAAGTATTTATTACATTTATTGATTCTTATATGAGTGCTATTAAATTTAGTAGATTTTGATGTTTTTTTAAAATAAAGATTAGATACCATTGCATAACAATTTGAAGAGTGTATTTTTTTACAATTGTGAGAACGTAAAGAAGTAATAATAAGAATTAAATGAAAAAGAATAAATGGCATTTAATATGTAATCCTAATTGAAAAATGATATGTGTTTTATTTTTTCTTTATTTAAAAATATTTGATTTTAAGGATTTATATAATTTAAGTATATAGTAATTTCTGATTTATATTATTTAATAGTTATTAAAGTTCATCATGAAATATTGGAATTTAAAAAAAATTAATCAGTCATCTTTAGATAAAACAGGTATTATACCTAGATCGATCAGTAAACTTTTTGAAAAATTTAAGAAAGAGTTAGATCCAAATGCAGAAGTTGAAGCGATAGAAGAATTTAAAGTAGCTAGATATCAAACTATTGCATCAGTTAAGTATGTTGTTTTCTTGTTTATTATTCCTGTTTTAATTAACCAAGTTTCCAAAAGTTTTCTTTTTGGTCCTTTTATTAATTATTTATGGAATAGAGATGAACATATTATTTTTCTTAACCACTCGCAAGAAGAAAGAGCTTTTGCGGAATTACAAAGATTTGAAGAAAAATTACATTTTGAAATTCTTATTGGTCAAGTAGATTGTCCTTCTTCAAATCTAATTAATTACAAGATGACAGAAAAAGCATTAGAACTAGCTGTAGATTATGCAAATGAAAGTTCTTGCGCTATTACAAATATCTTAGCAGACTTTTTATCAATCGCTATTTTTATTTCTATACTCATATCTAGTAAGAGACAGTTTTCAATATTAAAATCATTTTTAAATGAGTTAATATATAGCTTGAGTGATACAGCTAAAGCGTTTCTAATTATATTATTTACTGATATGTTCGTCGGCTTTCACTCTCCTCATGGATGGGAAGTAATTATAGAAATAATTTTAAGACATTTAGGTTTACCTGAAAGTAGAGATTTTATTTTTGTTTTTATCTCTACTTTTCCTGTGATTTTAGATACTATATTTAAGTATTGGATTTTTCGATACCTAAATAAAATTTCTCCTTCTGCTGTTGCAACCTATCATAATATGAATGAATAGATTAGATACTTGATTTTTTATATATTTCAGTTTAGTATTATAATTCAAGCATCTGTGGCCGAGAGGCCGAAGGCAGCGGACTCATGTGTGACCCGTTTTTAGGTGTTAACCGGTCTATATTTATGTATTCAAGGTTAGCTAACTAAAAATCAAATCTTAACAAGAAATCAAAAAACAAGATTTAGATAAACTATACTTTTTTTGTTGGTTCGAATCCATCTATTTTAGATCATAAATAAAGTTAATAAGTTAATCTATTTATATATAAGCCTTCACTATACATAGATAAAGCAAACTTATTAAAAAAGTTAATATGGTTAGGCAAACAAACCCTTGTAAAAAGTACTAATTAAAATTATATTATAATAATTAATTTATAATATATTTCTTGTCCTTAAGCTTAATTATTATGAGTTAATATAAGCATGATTTTTAACCGCGGCAATTAGTATATAGAGAGGAACCTAAGTTAACAGTTGGTATGAAAAGTATGGAACGGAGAAACTGGTAAGTATAAAGTACTATAAAAAATAGTATTTTACTAATACATTAATACATTAAATTTAAGGCAAATACAAAATACTTATCAGCAAGAAGTAATAAAAAAGTTATTGGTAAAGCATCTAAATATTTTATCTATATTAAAAATATAAGCTTTATTTAAGACAAACTTATTACATCTATTAATTAAAATAGCATTTAGTTATACGAAATTTATATATAAATCACTAATGACTAATTACATACTTGATGAGCAAACCAAGTGGAAATATTTACCATGGAATAAAATAAAACAAAGGGTTGATATATTAAAATACAGAATATATCAAGCGTCTAAAGTATGTAATAAACATTTAATATATAAAACACAAAACAATTTTGTCAATTCTAATGAAGTTAAAATCTTAGCAATTCAATCTACATGTAGATCTATAGAACATTCGTATTTACATTCGAATAAAGAAAATTATAATATATCTGATATATCTAAAACATATATTTTTAGTCATCTATTTGATGGTAAAAGTTTATATAAAATAAATAATTCTCTTCAGTCTTTAGTCAGCAAGATTGAGCAATATATGATATATTTGTGTCTAGAATCAGAATGGAACGCAAGATTCAGATCTGTTTTTTGCACAAATGTCTTTAATACCACATCATCTAAAGTAGAAAATAGAAATAATATTCATAACTTTAATGAACATATTGTATATAATAACTATGTAGCAGATTTTAAATTTTATATACCTATTAAATATATTAATATTAAATATATAAAAAAAAAATCCAAACATCTCCATATTTTTTATCTAAAATAATTGAATGGTTAAAAATACAAAATATTAGCGAACATTGTACAGTATCTAGTAACTCATTTTTTCTAGAAACTAGAGAAAGTGTATCCTACAGTTATAAAATATATACTTTGATATGTTCTTTGTGTTTTTATGGAATTGAATGGTTGAATATGAAGTATATATCAATAGCTCAAAAAACATTTAAGGTCAAAAAAAGACAGATTTTAGTTAATTATATGTCCATTCACTATGGATTATATAATTTGACTAAAATATATTGCTGTAATTTCATTAATAATTTACGTATTATATTCTTATCTATATTTAGTGATATTAATTTATATATCAATAAAAGAGAAAAAGATTTAATACATGAAAAATGTGATTTTTACTGGTTTTTTAAAAAAACACGTCAATTATTAATGTCCAATATATATTGGAACTTAGAATTAAATAAGGAAATATATCATTACATGATACACCTATTTAAAAATATTTTTCATATTAAAGACTCATTAAAGCGCTTTCGTGTTAACATCCATATACAATTGAATCAATTGATTAAAAGTTTTTTCAATTTATTTGCTTTGTTTTTTGAAGTTTTTAATACTTTAATATCTTTTAAACTAGTTAAAAAACTATATAAGTTATTTTCAGATATGCTATATTTTTGGTATAAAAAAAAATATAGAAAAGGTTCAAAATCTAAATTATATAGTCAGTGGAATCATCAATTATTTATTGATTATTTGAATAATACTAAAATCAGTGTTTTATATGTAGAATTTTTTAAAAAAGTTAATAGATAGTAGCCGTATGAAATGAAAATTTCAAGTACGGTTTTGTAAGAGAGGTTTTTAAAGAAATCGACTCTAATAATCCGCCATCCTATTAAGGACGTCGCTGGTTCGAATCCAGCCAGATGCAATTCTAATATAATCCACAAAAGCGGGTAGCGGGAATCGAACCCGCATCATTAGCTTGGAAGGCTAAGGTTTTACCACTAAACTATACCCGCTGTTAAATTGATAATAGCATATATTTTGATCTTATAGTTAAAAGTTTATTATTAGATTTGATAATATTTATTATATACCTTCAAGTATAACTCCTAAAAATTTTGCTAAGCATGCCGCTCTTTCTTCTATTTGTGACAAAGACATAGGTTGCCCAACTTGTGTTAGAGGTATCTCTCTTTTATCTTTAGTTTTTAAATAAATTTCTCTTTTAGGTGTTAGACCTTCTTGTATTTGAATTTTAATGGAATAGATATCATGCACTTTATATTTTAATTTAATTAGACGATTTTTGCCAGGAAAGCCTAGTCGGCATATAGTTATTAAACCGATGTTACGATTAAATTCATTATAACCCGAGCCTATATTCCATATAATTGTAAGCCACAAAAATAAGCTAATTAATATAGCAGTTGTCCCATAAAATGTCATAATGATACCTTGAGGTAAAAATAATAAATCAGTTGATTTGGTAAAAGGTAATAACTCTATTTTCAAATAACTAGATAAACCAACTAGAAAAAAGCTTAATCCACCTAATAAAATTATTGTGGCCCAAAAATAATTACTGATTCGTCGAGATCCTAATATTTTGTCTGTCTTAATTTGAGTCATGGTATAAAAATCGAGTTTTTAAATATATTAGTTGGTTCAATTGAGTTTTTTAAATATCAAAAGTATATGCTTACATATACTTTACTTATTCATTTAAAATTTTATATTAATTTAATGACTTGTAGACCAAAATACAAGCTTAGTGCTAATCCAGTGAATGCAGTTGTAAATAGTAGATAACTAATAAAAATATTCATAAATATCAATAAAACTCCTTTGTAATTAATGAGCGATATATAGATTTATTAAAATAATTGAGGCAATATATAGTAATAAGACTATTATAAAATATAATTAACGATTATTCATATGAATAAATATTTATATATTTATATGATCAAATATAAATTATATTATATATTTTTAATAAAATATATTATTCATATATCATTTATTTTTTCTGGAGAACAAGACTCATGTCGGATTTCATTAAATCATATAATAACGAACCTTTTTTAGGTAATTTATCAACTCCTATTAGTACTTCAACTTTTACAAAAGGTTTATTAAGTAATTTACCTGCTTATCGAAGAGGCTTGTCTCCCTTATTAAGAGGCTTAGAAATCGGAATGGCACATGGTTATTTTTTAGTTGGACCTTTTGATAAATTAGGTCCTTTAAGAAATACAGATGTAGCTTTATTATCAGGTTTTTTATCTGCTGTAGGTTTAGTCATTATTTTAACTGTGTGTTTATCTATGTACGGTAATGTCTCATTTGATAAAGATGATTCTAAAGATCTATTACAGACAAAAGAAGGATGGGGACAATTCACCGCAGGATTTTTAGTTGGAGCTGTAGGAGGATCAGGTTTTGCTTATTTGCTTTTAGCTAATATACCTGTTTTGCAAAATCTGGGCTTAAGTTAATATGATATATAGATCTTATCATTCATGTAATTCAACAAGATAATTGAATTTTTTTATATAAAGAGCTAGTAAAGGGATTTGAACCCATAGCCTGCTGATTACAAATCAGCTGCTCTACCAATTGAGCTATACTAGCCATATTAAGTTTCTAAATGGTATTACAGAATACAATGTATAAGTAATACCATTATTTTTAGCTGTTAACTAATCATTTTTATTATCTTTTTCATTGCTTGTTTCCAAGAAATTTGAATTACAATCCATATAATAATTAATTGTTTCATCAAAACATGTAGAAGACCAACCAATAGGTGTTTCTAATGATAATTCGTCTGTATTTAAATCATTCATACAATATAGTGATTCCACAATTATTTCTCCCGTTACTCTCTAGTTGAATAGCTTGATATAACATATATAATATCATAAATTATGTTAATTGTCATTACTTATAATGAATTTATATCTTAAAAAAAGATTTATACTTTTAATTTATGTAAAGATTTAATTGCTTTTGTACATATCTTTATTTTAATCCATTTTTTTTGCTTATCAGACCATATTTTTTTAGTTTGCAGATTTATATGTTGTATTTTTTTAGTTTTTACATGAGAATGCGAGATTACGTAACCGTTATTCGATTTTTTTCCTGTTAATGTACATTTTTTTACCATAAAATAATATTCAATTCCTTGTAGTTTGTAATAAATTATTATTGCACATTAGTCTTATTAAGATGCTTATTTAACGTACTGATAAGAGTTGATTTAGGAATAGCTCCAACTACAGTATCTACTCGTTGCCCTTCTACAAAAATTATGAGTGTAGGTATGCTTCGTATACCATATTCAGCAGCAGTGCTAGGATTTTTATCTGTATTAAGTGTAACAACTTTAAGTTTATCTTTATATTCATGAGCTATCTGATTCACAACTGGTGCAACCATACGGCATGGACCACACCAAGGAGCCCAAAAATCTACTAAAACTGGATAACTCGATTTTATTACTTCTTCATGAAATGAAGTATCCATAACTTCTAGTACATACAATGTTTTTATCTCCTTTATTTCCTATTGAAAAAATATTAGCATAAAAAATACCACATTTACCAATATTAATGTTCAATTATATATATTCTTTATACTACGTATTTTTTGATATTAAAAAAAATTATCATGACTATAAATAATTTTGCAATTATTTGATTCATATATAATGTTAAATTTATATATAAGGTTAATCAAACATAATATATGAACTAAGCCATATCTATATATTATGAAGCCTAGTTAGTATCGAACATATTGCTTAATTTCAATATTAATTAGCCAACTAATAACCTAATGAAATGATACTGCCTTAAACTCAAGGAGGAATAAATGTCTCAATCTGTAGAAGAACGGACAAGAATCAAAAATCAACGTTACGAATCTGGTGTTATCCCATATGCAAAAATGGGATATTGGGATCCTAATTACGTCGTGAAAGAAACTGATGTACTGGCTTTGTTTCGTGTTACTCCACAACCTGGAGTTGATCCAGTAGAAGCTTCTGCTGCAGTTGCAGGTGAATCATCTACAGCTACTTGGACTGTTGTTTGGACAGACTTATTAACAGCTTGTGATTTATATAGAGCTAAAGCTTATAAAGTAGATGCGGTTCCAAATACTACAGATCAGTATTTTGCATTTATTGCTTACGATATTGATCTCTTCGAAGAAGGCTCTATTGCAAATTTAACAGCTTCAATTATTGGTAACGTATTTGGCTTTAAAGCAGTTAAAGCTTTACGATTAGAGGATATGCGTATACCTGTTGCTTATTTGAAGACTTTCCAAGGTCCGGCTACTGGATTAGTCGTAGAGCGTGAACGTATGGATAAGTTTGGCCGTCCGTTTTTGGGTGCAACAGTTAAGCCTAAACTAGGGCTATCTGGTAAAAATTACGGGAGAGTTGTATACGAAGGCTTGAAAGGAGGCTTAGACTTTTTGAAAGATGATGAAAATATCAACTCTCAACCTTTCATGCGCTGGAAAGAAAGATTTCTATATTCAATGGAGGGTGTGAATAGAGCGATTGCCGCAAGTGGCGAAGTTAAGGGACACTATATGAATGTCACAGCTGCCACAATGGAAGAGATGTATGAGAGAGCTGAATTTGCTAAACAATTAGGAAGCGTCATCGTTATGATTGACCTTGTTATTGGTTATACAGCAATCCAAACTATGGCTATATGGGCGCGCAGAAATGATATGATTTTACACTTGCATCGTGCAGGTAATTCAACATATTCTCGTCAGAAAATCCATGGCATGAATTTTCGTGTTATCTGTAAATGGATGCGTATGTCTGGCGTAGATCATATCCATGCTGGTACTGTGGTTGGTAAGTTAGAAGGTGATCCATTAATGATCAAAGGTTTCTATAATACTTTACTTCAAACACATTTGAAGGTTGATTTACCGCAGGGTATATTTTTTGAACAGGATTGGGCATCTTTACGTAAGGTTACACCTGTTGCTTCAGGCGGTATTCATTGTGGACAGATGCATCAGTTGTTAGACTACTTAGGTAATGATGTTGTTCTTCAATTTGGGGGAGGTACAATTGGTCATCCAGATGGTATACAAGCAGGTGCAACAGCTAATCGTGTTGCATTAGAAGCTATGGTTTTAGCCCGTAATGAAGGTCGCGATTATGTAGCAGAGGGGCCACAAATTTTACGAGATGCCGCAAAAACTTGTGGACCTTTACAAACTGCTTTAGACCTATGGAAAGATATTACCTTTAATTATACTTCTACAGATACAGCTGATTTTGTTGAAACTCCAACAGCGAATGTATAATATATATCTATTCTTGATCTTGTGATCAGATTTATTTTCATCAATATGAAAATAAAATATTAATGTTCTTAACAGATACAAAAAGATTATAAGGAGTATTTAATAGTGAGATTAACACAAGGAACTTTTTCTTTCCTTCCAGACTTAACAGATGATCAAATTAATAAGCAGATTCAATACGCAGTTTCACAAAAGTGGTCTATTAGTATTGAACACACCGAAGATCCACATCCACGCAATAACTATTGGGAATTATGGGGATTACCGTTATTTGATATTACAGACCCGGCAACTGTACTATTTGAGATTAATAGTTGTCGTAAGCAATATCCAAATTTATATATCAAACTTAATGCATTTGATAATACTAGAGGAACAGAGAGTTGTGTACTATCTTTTATCATAAATAGACCAGCTTATGAGCCAGGATTTGAATTAGTTAGAACAGAAGATATTGGTAGAAACCAAAGATATAGCTTCCGTAGCTATGCAACAGCTAAACCAGAAGGTTCTAGATATTAACTATAACGCTTAATAGTGTAACAAGAGATTAATTATAAGAATCTCTTGTTACACTATTAAGCGTTACAGTTAATGAATCCAATAATTTATAAAGAGATTAAGAATATGATTGATAATACTTTAGTAAATTTACAAGAAGAATATAATAAAACGCAAATACAAGAAGTTTTAGATGAATTACAACAAGAATTAGTTGGTCTGCAGCCAGTTAAAACGAGGATTAAAGAAATAGCAGCGTTATTGTTGGTTGATAGACTAAGAAATAATTTAGGTCTAGTATCTGGTAGTCCTGGATTACATATGTCTTTCACAGGAAGTCCTGGAACGGGTAAAACAACTGTTGCTATGAAGATGGCAGACATTTTGAATAGATTAGGTTACATTAGAAGAGGTAATTTAATGACCGTCACTAGAGATGATCTTGTAGGTCAATATATAGGTCATACTGCTCCAAAAACTAAAGAAGTTCTCAAGCAAGCAATGGGAGGAGTATTATTTATTGATGAAGCTTATTATCTTTATAAACCAGATAATGAAAGAGACTATGGAGCAGAAGCGATAGAGATTTTATTACAAGTCATGGAAAATCAGCGAGATGATTTAGTTGTAATTTTCGCTGGTTATAAAGATAGAATGGATAAGTTTTATGAGTCCAATCCAGGTTTATCATCTAGAGTAACAAATCATGTAGATTTTCCAGACTATACTGCTGAAGAACTATTAGCTATTGCTAAACTAATGTTAGAAGAGCAACAATACCGTTTTGCACCGGAGGCAGATAAAGTACTTTTAGAATACGCAGATAGGCGTATGAAACAACCTCATTTCGCAAATGCTCGTAGCATACGCAATGCAATCGATAGAGCTAGAATGAGACAAGCAAATAGAATTTTTATTAGTGGAGATAAAATTTTGACTAAAAATGATCTAGTCACTATTAAAGCAGAAGATATATTAAAAAGCCGTTTATTTACTCCATAGATCATATAGTTGTAAACAATTTATTTTATTGACAAAGTATAACTTTTCATATAACATACCTTTTAGTAATGGCTATGGCGATATAGCCAAGTGGTAAGGCAGGAGATTGCAAATCTTTTACCCCCAGTTCAAATCTGGGTATCGCCTATTAAAATAGTTATAACTTACTTTGGGGGATGTGGTGGAATGGTAGACACAACAGACTTAAAATCTGTTGATTTTTAATGATCGTGAGGGTTCAAGTCCCTCCATCCCCAATAAAAGATAGCTATTGCTTATCTAAAAAACTTTCTGAATTTATAATAATTATTATGTGTATATGTGTTAATTGCAGGCATGTTCAAGATTGTATCACTTATTATCTGATTAAAAATCAGCACCACATTATGGACAATAACAGGAAAATAAATAATAATCCCTTTATACCTCGAGAAACATTAATTAATATCAATATTAATTATACTAATCTACATATATATTTTGACTGGGATTTAATTGAATGTCTATCTTTTACTGAAAAACCCGGCTATTGGATTATATAATTAACTTATATTTATGTTCTAGTTTATGTTCTGGTGTCAAAATTACGATAATGAATACTTTTTTAATTTTGTTTTCAATATTTCTGTATTGACATTTGATGATCTAATTAATGCAATTCTACCTGTACGTGCTATTTCAATAATACCATATTGTCTTAATAAATTTTCGATCGCAACCATTTTACCTGGATCACCTGTTACTTCTAAAATTAAATATTCATTGGCTATATCTACAATTTTTGCTCTAAAAATATGTGCAATTTCTAAGATTGCAGATCGATTATCTGATAAAGCATGAATTTTGATTAAAACTAATTCTCTTTCTACAGAAGGTATATCAGTAATATCTTGAACTTTTAATATATTAACTAATTTATATAATTGCTTAGTTAATTGTTCTATTGTTCTATTATCCCCATTAACGATCATGGTGATTCTTGAAATACCTGTCTTTTCTGCTGGGCCTACGGCTAAACTTTCTATATTAAAACCACGTCTAGCAAATAATCCTGCAATTCTAGATAGAACACCTGCTTCATCTTCTACAAGAACAGATAAAGTATGTTTCATGAAATTTTTCCTTTATAATCTAAATCTATATTAGAATCAAATTTATTGTTATTATTTATGTAATGTTATAATAATTTGCATATATTTCACAACATTATTTATAAATCTAAAAATAGGCAATTGACTATCTGTGTTAGATAAATCAAAAAAAGAAAGAAAAAGAAATGGAATACAGCCATTAATAAATGAAAGAATTAAGTATAGTCAAATACGTTTAATTGATACATCTGGATCCCAATTAGGGATATATTCATCTAGTGAAGCTTTAAATATAGCATTAGATGCAGGTTTAGATCTAGTATTAATTAGCGAGAAATCTAATCCTCCTGTATGTCGTATAATAGATTATGGTAAGTACAAATTCACTCAAGAAAAGAAAGCTAAAGAAGCTAAGAAAAAACAGCATAGTGTTACACTAAAAGAAGTAAAGATGAGATATAAAATAGATGTACATGATTATAATGTACGTATTAATCAAGCACTACGTTTTTTACAAGGTGGCGATAAAGTAAAAGCTAACGTAACATTTAGAGGAAGGGAAATTCAGCATGCTAAATTAGCGATTGAATTACTAAATAAGATGGCTCAAGATTTAAGTCATATATCCGAAATTCAACAACCACCTGCAAAAGATGGTAAAAATATGATTATGATTTTATCACCTAGAAAAATTTAATCATTAACTAGATACTTGATAATATCAACTGTCTTAATTTTATAGACTTTATCAAGTAAGCATATTTATATTATTATTAAAGATAAGGACTAAAAAATGTCTCGTTATAGAGGACCTAGACTAAGAATATCTAGAAGATTAGGTGACCTACCTGGTTTAACACATAAAATATCAAAAAAGCTTGCTCCTGCAGGGGAACATGGTCAACAATTACGTAAGCCTTCAGAATATTCTTTGAGACTAGAAGAAAAACAGAAATTAAGATTCAATTATGGATTGAGTGAAAAACAATTATCTAAATATATCAAAATAGCAAAGAAGGTTAATGGCTCAACTGGCCTAATATTACTACAAATTTTAGAAATGAGATTAGATAATATCATCTTTCGTTTAGGATTATCGCCCACAATTCCAGCCGCACGGCAATTAGTCAATCATGGCCATATTTTGATTAATAAGCAAAAAGTTTCTATATGTAGCTATCAATGTAAACCAGGTGATATAATTGATGTACAAGCTAAAGATGCATCACAAACTTTAGTAAAACGTTATTTAAGTTTTCCTACTTTAGCAAGTATACCTAATCATTTAGAATTAAATACTAAAACATTGAATGGAAAAGTTAATGCTATAGTCGAACGTCAATCAGTTGCGTTACAAATGAATGAACTTTTAGTTGTTGAATATTATTCAAGGAAATAAAAAATAATAAATTTTACCAATTCATAGGTTGTCTACTTGTTAACGACCAAAAAATTCTCTGACTAAGTATTTTCAAACTTAAAAACTTATTAGAGAATTTTTGTTTGACTGTATTGTTTTTATTAATAGATTGATAATATTTTATAAATTTATAAGATGCTGGCGAAGGAATAAATAAGATATTTTTTTCTTCTACTTTGTATTGATATTCATTGTCTTTAATAAAATCTTCAAGATTATATATAGTTACTTTAGGCTGATTTGATATTCTATAGTTTGTATGTTTTTGTTTAAACTCTTGCCAAGCTTTTAGTAGAGTTGTGTAATTTGTGAAAACAGGTTCAGATTGAATAATATTATGATCTAAGTTAGATTTATAATTATAAGAATAAATTAACAGCTTTTTTCGATTATTTGTTTTGTTATATGCCAAAACTGGTTCAATAATATATAAGGGTTGTCCTTGAAAAGAATTTTTACTGTACTTTTGATTTCTATGAAAACTCAAATTTGAATAATACCTATATTGATATAGAAGTCTTGATATTTCTTGAAGGTCAGGAATTATTCTAAATTGAATGTTTCGTAACTTCGCGCGAGTTAATTTATAATAAGTAGATAAATGGCTTGAAAACAGACGGAATTCATTTTTTTCTTTTGAAAATTTATAATGACTTTTTATATGTTTAGTATATTCTAGAGCATCCATCGGATGCACAAAAAATAAGCCATAATAAATAGCTTGTTTCTTATCATTAAATAAACATTTATTATAATACCATTTATGTATTTTATCTAGAAGATTAGAATTACTTGCTATATTTTCTGTAGAGTCTGCTAATACAATTTGATTTAAATTATTTGTTACCATAAATAATGGCAGAGGTTGATATTTTAATTGGTTTAAAAATGTAGCCTTCTGTTTATCTAGTAAGAAATTATTTGGATTAAAAAATGATAATATAAATTCTACCGGTATAGAAAAATTAAAACCTTTTTTCCAAATACATGAAATATATGAACTACTATTTGACCCTAGTATGTTAGAGTTTAAAGATATTTGAATTCTGCCTGATATTAAAGCCTTACTGAAATCTAGTAAAAATTTTTTTTGTTCTTTTTTATAAATTACAATACCTTCTAATTTTAACTGATTTACATATTTTTCTGAACTTATAGTTGGAACAGATAAAAAAATTCTTTCCTGCCAGTATTTATTGATTAATTTCCCTATAAATGGACGGTCTACTAAAGATTTATTTATTGTAGAAAAATGAGTATCACGCCTCGATGAAAATAGCAAAGAATGTAAATGAGTATTAATATGATGCATAATTGAAATGTGAGTTAAATATGAAAATCATGTATTAAATTACACGATAAAGGTGGTATTTATATTAAATTTATATAAGTATTTAATTTATGAATAGTAATTAATAATAAATAAAATTAATAGATCATCTTGCATTTAATTAAAAATAACTATGGAACTGGTGGGAATTGAACCCACGTCCATAATAATATATTATATATCGTCTAATTACATTACTTGTAATATATTTTAAATAATATATTTAAATGTAATTTAAAAAAATACGATTTGATGTTATAATAATTTTTTACTTATCTTAAAATTAATTTAAGAGCAACCAATTTCAATATATCAAATAACTGTATGGTTTACACTATTTGAACTCTAGCACAAATTTGTGATTAATTAATCTTTTGTTTCAAAAAATTTAGGCACAAATTAATGGTCTAGATAAAGTTAATATATTATTTTTAGCATTTATTAATACTAATAAAAGTTATATTGATGACAATTTATATAATATACTATATGTAGAAACCTTGCAGTCCCTTTATATATTTTGTAGAAAAATATATGAATACTAATATTGTATACTATAGAAAACAAAAAATCCAAATTCTTCTTAAAACTGAATAAATGAAGCGGACCAACTTTGACATTAGCATAAAGAACTCTAATATCTGTAGAATTAATAGATATTACATTTAATTTAAATATTAAAGGCTAAACTTCTCAAGAATTATAAGTAATTTTCAGTCGTGATTTAATACAGTAGATATTATAAGCATGGAAGGATTTGAACCCTCGACTTCCAGAATCGGAATCTGACACTCTATCCTCTGAGTTACATGCTTTATTTTTTATTCCTTAATTTTTATTTAAAAACTAAAAGATTGATATCCATTATATTATACAGTACAAACTATATAAATACTCATTATTTGTATAATGAGACTGATAATAATCAGTTTAACTTTGAATATAAGTTTGACATAAAAGTACACATAAATTAGCTTTATATAATTCTTTAGATATATATTGTATGTGTTGTATGGACAATAGTTTTATGTAATCATGTTGATGTATCAATTGATAAATTGAGCTATAATTATCTGATGTAAAACAGATAGGATAGTCACGGAGATGAGGATATTTTTTCCAGTAAAAAACAAACAATTTTGTATTTATACATAACTTGAATTAAGAAATAGTAAGAGTCCATAAAATATATGATTTTTTATTTTTATTAGATTTTTATCTTACTTTATATTTAAACTTTCTACTATGAAAATTAGTAATCCGATATATAAATATATAAAAATAAGTAAAATCAATTATAATATCTATTTTAGATTAACTTGATAGGAGATACAAGTAATGCAAGATAATATTACTAAAATTTTAAATCGATATGATTTAACAGGAAAATATTTAGATAGTATAGCAATAGAAGAATTGAATAATTATTTTATTAGTGCTTCAAATAGAATTAAAGCCATAGAAGTTATTAACCGTCAAGCTTCTAAAATAATTAAAGAGGCTGCTGCACGACTATATGAAGAACAACCTGAACTTTTAAGGCCTGGCGGGAATTCCTATACAACTAGAAGATATGCTGCTTGCTTACGAGATATTGAATACTACTTAAGATATGCCAGTTATGCAATAGTTGCAGCAGATACTAATATTTTAAAAGAACGGGTATTGGATGGATTACAAGATGTATATAATTCACTGAATGTTCCTATTGCACCTACTATTAGAAGCATTAAGCTTTTACAAGAAGTAATAGAAGCAGAAATGAAATTACAAAATATTGATGCAATAAATTGGGTTGTTGAACCATTTCAATATATAATTAAAAATTTAAGCGAAGAAAATATTTAAGTTATTCTAAGAGAATAAATATTATAAAAAAATAAATTAATCAACATATGTGATCTATATAGAATTGACTTTATATATAGATCATATTAATTTAATATTAATTAAGTAATAAAAAATGCTAAAACAAGATTGTAATCATATATTAGTTCAATTAACTGGCTTATTTCTAGGTTTTTTTTATCCACAGTCTTTTCGACTATTCCATCACAGACAGGCGATTGGGGAATAATATCAGGATCTATAATAGTAGCTTTTAATGAAATTATTAGTAAAAATATATATAAATATTTGAAGAAAAATTATGCACTTATGATTATATCTACTTTTAATTGCATTCGCGTAGGAATTATTTATGGATTATTTGTGGATGCTTTTAAATTAGGTAGTTAAAGCTCAAATACTAAAAAATTACGAAAAAGTTTATATAAAATCAACTCTACATGTAAGTGAAATATATAGGGAAATATATGTGATTTCTAATAAGTTGATTTTCTATTTTTAATTAATAAACAGTATTTTTTAAACAATTCTAAAATATTAGAATTGAATAAACTTTAAATACCATAAATTTATGGTTATTCTTAAAATTGAATTAAATTCTTTAAAATTTTTAAGCCAATATTGATAATGAAGAAACCTCATTGACCATATTTAAGAATAAAGCTGGGTCACCTGCTTTTGGTTGTTGCTCTTGAGGTCGGAATTTTCTTACTGGTCCAACCCATAATAATTGCGGCATACCTTGTTTAGTTGAAAATTCTTTACCCATACGAGGAGTTTTTAAATTAAAAGGCATTTCACCTTTACTTCTTTGTGCAATAACCCGTCTTCTTTGATATGGTACTGTATTATCACCAAAATTTTCTGCATATTCATCACTATCCAGTAGAGCATCAAAGAAACATTCTAGCCCTTTAGAAGCAACTATAATAGAAAAAGCTAATTTTTCTCTTTCATTATATACATCCCTTCCTAGAACTCGTTGAATACACATTTCAACAAAACGATAATTATTGTTTACAATATAATTCAAAGTAAAAAATGATTCAGATAACAACAATCCCTTGATAAAATTTTTAACTTTAATTTGATTAAATCTAAATTGTGACTCTAGAAAGGGTTGAGCTGTTCTACTTAAAATTTGATGTTCACTGAAAATTTGACGATAAGCAGCCCAAATTATTTCATCCATTTCCATGGCTCCTGGAACATCATCTGTAGTATATATTTTAGGTTGCTCTTCACCCGGTAAGTACTCAAAACCATCTACCCTTTGATTTTGAGTAGATAATGAATAATTTAGTAAAGGTATAGACATAAAAAACTCCTAATTGATCTAACGGACAAAATATTGATCTGAACTTATATAAAATACTCAAGTATGTAATATTACAGCAGTATCGTATTTACAACTTATTAGTACTGTATATAGTCTTACATGAATATTCATAATACAATATTATACTAGAATTAGTCAGGAAAATACTTTTCTATATATTTTATAGGATGATGATATTTTATAAATATATTTACTTGAAGCTTGATGTAAATCACATATATTAAAATTGCTTGGTTAATACTTAATAAAATAATATGGATAACAAAAATCAATTAACTCTTGAACAAGAATTTAAGCTGGCTCTTTATAGTCAAAAAGTCTACAAACTTAATGATCAACAAATTAGAAAACATCTAATACTAACTATTAAACAAATGATTATTAAAGATAATATAATTAAATATTTCATCAGGAATTCACTGTCTTAATTCATTTTAGAAGATATTGATTTGAAATATTAAAGAATATTAATTTGTTGTAGATTCATATACATAAATAATTTAGATTGTATTAGTGATACTAATACATCAGCTAATAAAAAATATAATAGCTGAAACAACTAAGTCCTTTATATTAAAATTTAAGGAGAGCTCTATGCTTGATGCATTTTCTAGAGTTGTAATTAATTCAGACACTAAAGCTGCTTATGTAGGCGGCAGTGATCTACAAGCTCTTAAAACTTTTATTTCAGAAGGTAATAAAAGATTAGATGCTGTTAATTCAATTGTTTCTAATGCAAGTTGTATCGTTTCAGATGCTGTGTCAGGAATGATTTGTGAAAACCCAGGACTTATATCTCCTGGCGGCAACTGTTACACTAACCGTAGAATGGCAGCTTGCTTACGAGATGGAGAAATTATATTAAGATACATTTCTTATGCACTTCTTGCAGGAGATAGTTCTGTTTTAGAAGATCGCTGCTTAAATGGCTTAAAAGAAACTTATATTGCTCTTGGAGTACCTACTGCTTCTTCTGTGAGAGCTGTTAATATTATGAAAGCTGCGGTTGGAGCATTTATTTCTAATACGGCTTCTCAAAGAAAAATGGGTACAACTAGCGGAGATTGTGCAGCACTATCTTCAGAAGTTGCTAGCTATTGTGATAGAGTCTGTGCTGCTATTAGCTAAATACTTAAATGCTATCAAGTATTAGCATGTAGATGATTATATACAAGCTATAGATATCTTAATCCATAGGAGATAAATTATGAAATCAGTTATTACTACTGTAATTAGTGCAGCTGACAGTGCTGGACGTTTTCCATCTAGTTCAGATCTTGAATCTGTACAAGGCAATATTCAACGTGCCTCTGCAAGATTAGAAGCAGCAGAAAAATTAGCTGACAATCATGATGCAGTTGTAAAAGAAGCAGGTGATTCTTGTTTTGGTAAATACTCTTACTTAAAGAATTCAGGCGAAGCTGGAGAAAATCAAGAAAAAGTCAACAAATGCTATAGAGATATAGACCATTATATGAGACTAGTGAATTATTCATTAGTTGTAGGTGGTACCGGTCCTCTTGATGAATGGGCTATAGCTGGTGCTCGTGAAGTATATCGCACCTTGAATCTTCCAACTTCAGCATATGTTGCAGCTTTTGCATTTACTCGTGATAGATTATGTGTTCCTAGAGATATGTCTGCACAAGCAGGTGTAGAATATACAACTGCATTAGATTATATAATCAATTCTTTATCATAAAGCAACAAGTTTGAGGATTTGATTTTTGTTTTTATAAAAAATATATAAGATAAATTATTTCATATATTAAAAATAATTGATTAATTTTCTTTAACAACCAAAATTAAAATTTTTAATTTTGGTTGTTTTTTTCTAACAGTTTATCAAAAATATATTAGATTAATAACAAGAACATTAAATTAATATATGATATATTTATGATAAATTTAAATAAACATATGAACAACATATTAATAGAAAATAATTGTATTAATATATCTTTCGCATTGTTACTTATCAATCTAATGATATATTGGATTAATATAGCGATTCAAAGATCTAAGCTTTTATATAAGTCAGGTAATATCATTAATATCAGTATTAGTTTATTGCTCAGTAGTTCTCTTATTTTAAGATGGATATATAATGGCTATTTTCCTTTAAGTAATTTATATGAATCATTGATTTTTCTTACATGGGGATTAAGCTTTTTACAATTAATATTAGAGCAACAACATAAAAGTCTATTTATAGGCGCTATTACTACACCTATAGGTTTATTTACCATAGGATTTGCAAGTCTATCATTACCTGAAAATATGAAACAAGCCGCGCCACTCGTACCAGCCTTAAGATCTAATTGGTTAATGATGCATGTTAGTATAATGATGGTTAGTTACGCAACATTAATTATAGGTTCTTTATTATCTATTTTATTTCTTGTATTATATAATTTCAAGAATAAAACCAAAATTAATGTAAAGCAACATTATGGAACACAGCAATTAATTAGAGTAACATTATTACAAAGTATAGATAATTTAAGCTATCGAATAATTGGACTTGGTTTTCCATTACTAACTATAGGTATCATAGCTGGAGCTGTATGGGCAAATGAAGCTTGGGGTTCTTATTGGAGTTGGGATCCTAAAGAAACTTGGGCGTTAATCACTTGGTTAGTTTTTGCTGCATATTTACACTCTAGATTAAATAAAGCATGGCAGGGCGAAAAACCTGCTATATTAGCTTCAATAGGATTTGCAGTTGTTTGGATTTGCTATTTAGGAGTTAATTTTTTAGGTCAAGGTTTGCATAGCTATGGTTGGTTTTTGTGAAGAGGAATATGTTAACTCTTATCTAGTTTTAATATAAGTTAATAGTATCGACATATAATATATAGTATATTATGTAATTTATTAAAATTTAAAAAATGTCCAATCCAAATATGAACGTACAAACTTTATTAAGTATAATTTCATACACATCTTCTTGGTCAATATCAAGCGCTATTGTTATGATAATTTGCAATCTTTTATGTATAGGATTAGGTAGATATGCAATACAAGTAAGAGGATTAGGTCCCTCTATACCTGCTTTAGGATTGAAAGGTTTTGGTCTGCCTGAATTATTAGCAACGACAAGCCTGGGGCATATTATTGGAGCTGGTGCAATTATTGGTTTAAATAGCATAAAGATTATTAATTAAAAGAAAGAATAAGTATTAAATACAAAAGATTGAATGTATCTTTCTCTAATTTTCATAAAGATGTATTGAGTAAGAACAATCTCAAGACCCGTCATAAAAAGTTCCTATTTTTCGAAACTTACTATATCTTAACTTTTTTCTCTTAGAGGGTAATAATTTTGTAAGAAAATTCAACTCATATAGTAAAGATTCTTTTAGAATATATGCTGCCTGAGAAGGATTAGATTGAGATCCACCGATAGGTTCTTGTATTACTTTATCAATTATACCTAAAACTTTTAGATCAGCAGAAGTTATTTTTAATGCTTCTGCTGCATCTAAAGATCGCTTACTATCTTTCCATAAAATAGCTGCACAAGCCTCAGGAGTTGCTACAGTATAAACTGCATATTCAAGCATCAATATTGTATCACCTATTCCTATACCTAAAGCACCTCCTGAACCACCTTCTCCTAAAATCGTACAGATGATAGGAACATTAAAAGAAAACATCTCTCTTAAATTAACAGCAATAGCCTCAGCTTGCCCTAATTTTTCTGCGTCTATACCGGCCCAAGCGCCTGGAGTATCAATAAAAGTTAGTATAGGAAAATTAAATTGATTGGCATGTTGCATTAAACGTAAAGCTTTACGATAGCCACCTGGAGATGCCATACCGAAATTTCTTAATACATTATCTTTAGTATCTTTACCTCTCTGGTGCCCAACAAAAATAACTGTATGATTATTTAATTTTCCTATACCTCCAACCAACGCTGGATCATCCTTGCCACCTCTATCTCCATGCAACTCAAGCCACTCGCTCATAATATATGGAATATAATCAAGAGTTGTTGGTCTATCTGCCTGACGTACTAGATGTAATCTTTGCAAAGGAGTCAAAGATTGAAATACGTCATGCTTTAAAATAGATAACTGTTCTTTAAAAAAAACTAACTCTTGATCTAAAAAGAATTGTTGATATGTAGATATTTTACTTAACTGCTGTATTTGGTATTCTAATTCTAGAATAGGTTTTAGAAAATCTAACGATAAGGCTTTACGAATTGTCATAGGAAATTAGAAGCGTAAGTTAAAAATATTGATTTATACATCATTTAGCTTATTTATCGCTGATTTAATAAAAGTTGAGATAAATAATCATAAAGCAAAATTGTTATGTTAACAATATTGTCTGTAAGCTCTATAAACTCATTTGAGATATTAATGGTATTCTGTAAGAATAAATTTGTTAACTGAAATAATATAGGATCATCAAGACGTTGAGAAATTCGTGTAGCAGCTCTCACTAAGTCATCATAATTTAATCCTCTCTCACCTTTTATATAATCAAAATGACATAAAAACATAGATTGCATACAAGATTGAGTATATACATTCACATTCTTGATATCTTGAATACTTATATTCTCTAGGGGCGTTATATCAACTACTGTATCATTCAATAATCCAGTTTGAGTCGTTTCAACTAAAGAATTTTTAGGGATTAAAATAGAAGATGCGTTAATACTAGCTTTAACTAAGACATAATTATATTGAATTTGAATTCTATTAATATAACCTATGTTAATACCCCTCATCAAGACCTCAGATCCCTCTTTTAAGCCATAGCCATTGTTAAATAAAATAAAAAGAGAATAACTGTCTTTTTTTATTTTTAAACTCATAGAAGCTATCAAAAAAATCAATATAAAAACACAAAACAGCATTACATTATTTAAATATTTCCATGTTTGATTTAATTTTGCTTTAATCATAAAAGTGCTAATTATACTTTATAAACATAACAAATAGAATATGTAATAATTAAATTACTGTACATGTCATAGCGTAAACATCATATATTATCAATAGATGAGGACTAATGCTAAATGCTTGAACAGAAGAGTTCATAGAAGATATGATGACATATATATCTGTAGAAAGATAGATAATTGAACTACAACTAGATAAAACAGAACCTAGATCAATAGTAGAGACACTAGAATTATAATATAGTGCAAGGGAAACAGACAAACAATTTATACGATAAATTATATCAATAGCTATATTAATATATTGAGATATAGCATAAATTGAAGAAATGGCGTAAGAAACATTATTTATAGAACTAACAATACTTAAACTCTGACTATGGTCAGATACATTCTTTTTTATTCAATAAACTTATGTTTTTGTTATAGATATCATAATTTTCTTGAGAAACATTACAAGATCAATTTGTCCTGATAAGAAAAAACTATTTTATTATAAAAAACATTAAAGTCACCTAATTCTATAATATCCAGGCCCTTCGTTGTACAACCTGCTAACTCTAATGGTTTTATTGATACAACACATACTGAAAAATTCATGATTCGTTTAATTATTACGAATAATACAGCATTAGAAACTATATCTGTATAACTAGCTTAACCTAATTTAGCTGCTTTTATTATTCTAATAAAAGAATAAGTATAGCAATTATTTAATCCAGTTATCATCTTAACTGTTTTATGTCTTCAAATATTTTGTTATAACTTGAATACTGGTAAACTTTACATCGTTGATAAAGCTTAATAACTTCAGGCTTTAATTCTAATAAAAGATATTTTTAGTTTAAACGAAAAATATTTATGAAATTAATCTATTGTTGCTTATCACAATTAGATATTACAACTGATAAACTAATTTCATTCGTTAATATAGGTATTTCACTTTATAAAAGCCTAATAGGCTAGCCCCATACTGCGTGTAGTTTCAGCTCCCAAGTAGACTCGTACACTTAAAAAATCTGTTGGACATGCTGTTTCACAACGCTTGCAGCCTATGCAATCCTCTGTTCTGGGAGCAGATGCAATTTGTCCAGCTTTACAACCGTCCCATGGAACCATCTCTAATACATCACAGGGACATGCACGTACACATTGAGTACAACCTATACAGGTATCATAAACTTTAACACTGTGTGCCATAAGGATTAACTTGACCTTAATAATTAAAAATTCAGTAGTATAAATATTGTATATAATTAGCATTTCTATAAATCATCGCTAACTACACTATGTAGATCATAATATAAAGTATGCATTAATATATATGAAAAACTGTAAAACTTCATAAAACGTCAAATGTTATTCCATTCAATAATCAATATTGAAACATTACTTTAATTTAATTAAAAATTGCATGATATGATGAATAAGAAATGTTCGTCAAAGCTGTATTAGCTTCTGAAGGAGGAATAACTTGCCAGAACATAGGCAAAAATTTTGACCAATTTTGTAAAATATATCGTGCTTTCAAACTTTTTGTCTTGATTTCATAAAGCTCTATAAGATTTTTTAATTGCTTTTCTCCTTCAAATGTTTTAATTTTTTGATATTGTACAATTTGTTTATTAATCTTAGATTCTAAGTTATTATCTTGATCTAAAAAATAAGCTAAACCACCTGTCATACCAGCACCAATATTTCTTCCGGCTGGCCCCAATACAACAACTATGCCCCCCGTCATATATTCACAAGAGTGATCACCCACTCCTTCGACTACAGACTGAGCTAATGAATTTCTTACAGCAAATCTTTCGCCAGCTTGACCGCTAACAAATAAATAGCCACCTGTTGCACCATATAAACATGTATTGCCAATAAGAACAGGCTGTATTGCATTAGGTAAAGCATTTACTTCTGGAACAATAATTATCTCTCCTCCATTCATGCCTTTACCTACATAGTCATTTGCTTCGCCAATGAGTCTTAAATGCATACCTTTTAAGATAAAAGCACCAAAACTTTGTCCTGCTACACCTATAAAATCTAATTGTAAATTACCTTGAAAACTATCATTCCCATATTTTTTAGCTATAAAACCAGATATCCTTGCACCCACAGTTCTATCTGTATTCAAGATGTTAACTTTCTTATTTATATCTTCTTGTCTCTCAATAGCCCGTAGTATTGAAGGATCACTCAGTAAAGTATCATCCAGGACTTTACCGTTATTATGCGTTGTAGTATGAGAATTACCACTATAATTATATTCAGGTGAGTTTAATAATGGATCTAGACTTAGATGCTTAGTTTTATTTAAGCTTTGATCTTTATGTTTAATTAACTCAGCGTGCCCTATAATATCTGATAAAGACATGTATCCTAAGGAAGATAAAATTTCTCTTACTTCCTGAGCAACAAAAATAAAAAAGTTAACTAAATCAGCTGGTATACCAGGATAACGCTTACGCAAGTCTTCCCTTTGGGTAGCTACACCAACAGGACAATTATTTGTATGACATATACGAGCCATAACACAGCCAGTAGCTATCATAGCCACTGTTCCAAATCCAAATTCTTCTGCACCCATTAAAGCTGCTAAAACTATGTCTTTACCTGTTCTTAATCCTCCATCTACTCTTAAAATCACTCTACTTCTTAACTGATTGTCCACTAAAGTTTTGTGCACTTCTGATAAACCCAATTCCCAAGGACACCCTGCATGCTTAATTGAACTTAAAGGAGATGCACCAGTACCACCATCATGCCCAGAAATTTGAATAATATCAGCATTTGCTTTTGCAACACCAGCAGCAATTGTACCAATACCCATTTCTGCAACAAGTTTCACAGATACTTTTGCCTCTGGATTAATTTGATGTAAGTCAAAAATAAGCTGTGCTAAATCTTCAATAGAATAGATATCATGATGAGGGGGAGGAGAAATTAAGGTAACACCAGGTTTACAGTTACGTAGTTTAGCAATATAAGTACTTACTTTTTTACCTGGCAGCTGACCACCTTCCCCAGGTTTTGCTCCTTGAGCAATCTTGATTTCTAATTGTTTAGCATTCATCAAGTACTCGGGTGTTACACCAAAGCGTCCAGATGCAATTTGCTTAATAGCAGAGCTAGCAATATCATTAACTTTTAACCCTTTTAGATGAGAAAAACTGCTTGAAATACCTGAATCGTTTATATCCATAATAGGTCTAAAACGCGTATGATCTTCTCCACCTTCACCAGAATTTGATTTACCGCCAAGCCTATTCATAGCTATAGCTAAAGTTTCATGTGTTTCGCGAGAAAGTGCTCCTAAAGACATTCCTCCTGTACAAAATCTCTTTACAATGGACTCCACAGATTCTACTGTATCAAGATCTATAGCATCTTGAAAATTTGCAAAATCTAATAAATCTCTCAAATTAGTAGGAGGACGATCTTCCAATAAATTCTTATATTTATTGTAAAGTGTAAAATCTTGGTTGCGCACAGCTTTATGTAACGTTTTAGACATTTCTGGATTATTTACATGATACTCAGCACTTGGTCTATATTGTACATATCCTAGGTTAGGTAATTTTCTAGATGTCTGTATATTCATGATATTATTATATGAGTCAACTGTACTTAAACCTAGTTCGGATAAATTAATACCATCTAAAGATGATGTTGTGCCCTTAAAAGCTAAGTTCACCACATCTTTACCTAAGCCTAGTATTTCAAATATTTGAGCTCCATGATAACTAGTTAAAAGAGAAATACCCATCTTTGATAAGATTTTCAGTAAACCCGTTTCTATAGCACAACGATAATTATGCTGTGCCTCTATTAAGTTGATTTCAGGTAGCTTACCGTTAGACATCAACTTTTGTGTCCTAGGATTATGCCACCACTGCCTCACTGTTAGAAATGCCATATATGGACATATCGCACTAGCTCCATAACCTATTAAACAAGCAAAATGATGTGTACTCCAGCATTGAGCTGTTTCTATAACTATAGAGGCTTTATGTCTCAAATTTTGAGATATTAAATAATGATGTACAGCACCAACTATTAATAGAGGTGGTATAAATGCTTGTCCTTCATCTAAGGCTTCTACGCGATCACTCAATACAATTATCTCCGAACCATCATGTATTAATTTGACAGTTTCTTGACAAATTTCTATAATTCTATTGACAAAATTAATATTATTCGAATCTTGTATAAAGAATGTATTAATAAAAGAAATAGATAGACCATATTGATTTAATTTTGTCATCTCAGCTTCATTTAAAATAGGAGAATCTAATTTAATAGACTTAGCCATATAATCCTGGGGTTCTAAAAAATTGCCTTTAGTCCCCAAGTACGTTGTTAACGACATAACTAAACTTTCTCTTAAAGGATCAATTGCTGGATTGGTTACTTGAGCAAAGCGCTGTTTGAAAAAATCATATAATAGATGAGACTTTTGTGACAATACAGCAAGAGGAATATCGTCACCCATGCAAAAAGTTGGTTCTTTAGCTGAGCTAGCCATATGCTCTATGACTAATTCTACATCCTCATTCGTATAACCGAATGCAGTATGAAAACGCATCATTTTCAATGAATCAATAATAGAATCCTGAACATAACTTTCTTGTAATAAGTGTTTTTGATATGCATCAAGCCACTTTTTATAAGGAAATTTACTAGCAACAGATTGTTTAACAGTCCAATTATCTAAAATTAAATTATTGATTATATCAACACATATCATTTGACCTGGACCCAACCTACCTTTTTGCGTAATTTCTCCTAAGTTTTTATCTAGAACACCAACTTCTGATGATAGACTAATAAATCCATTCTTGCTAATAATGTAACGAGCTGGACGTAATCCATTTCTATCTAAAGTCGCTCCTACAACTTTACCATCACTAAAAACAACTAAAGCAGGTCCATCCCATGGTTCTTGAAGACTATTATGATATTCATAAAAATCTATAATTTCTGGACAGTTCTCTAGAGCTGGTTGATTCTTGTATGCTTCTGGAATTAAAATCATAAGTGATTCTTGAGGACTCTTCCCTGATTGTATCAAAAGTTCTAATACAGCATCCAGATTAGCAGAATCACTATTTTGAAAATTAGTGATTGGTTTTAAAATATCAAAATCTTCTGACAGATAGCTTTGCTCAAATAAAGACTCTTTTGATTGCATCCAATTTAAGTTACCGAGTAAAGTATTGATTTCTCCATTATGTGCCATAAACCTCATTGGCTGAGCTAAAGGCCATTTAGGCATAGTATTTGTACTAAACCTTCTATGATACATAGCAAAATTACTTTCATAATGAATATTACATAGATCCATATAGTATTTAGATAAAACTTCTGACTGAACCATTCCTTTATAAATAATAACACGGGAAGAAAAAGAGCAAACATAAAACTGTTTATTAAGATTTAAATGAGATTGAGCAACTAACTTTTCTATTTTTTTTCTTGTAATGAATAAAGCCTGCTCTAATGCATCACCGGATAAATCTTTAGCTTGTACAAAAAATTGCATTACTAAAGGTTGGTTACTTTTAGCTTGAAAACCTAATACACTATCGTTTACAGGAACAATACGCCATTTTAGAAAATTAAAACCATTTAAACCTACAGCCCATTCTATTATATTTTGTATAGATTCAATTTTTTCTTGTGGCATAAATAACATTGCAACACCAACTTGATCTAAGTTCTTTTTAGGTAAAAATTCTGCCAAAATTTTCCATGGAATTTGAGTCATAATACCAGCACCATCTCCTGAAACTCTATCAGCACTACAGCCACCTCTATGTTCCATACAATTAAGTGCGTTTAAAGCTTGCTTAACAATCGTATGAGATGGTGCATGTTTAATACGAGTTATAAACCCCACACCGCAGGCATCTTTTTCAGAAAAAATAAAAGGATATTTATATAAGTTATTCAATTGACAGTTATAATATTTTGATGCTTGCATATGTAATTATTATTTTGTGTTTTAGCGTAAAATTTTATATATTAGTCATATATTATCAATACTGCATGAAATCATATAGAAATTATATATATGGCATATAAATTCAGATAATTATGCAGTACAAGCAATAATTTATTTATTATTAATGCATTTAGAAATAAAATCAGACTATTGCTATAGTATTACATATATTCAAATAAAAGATGCATATCTAAAACTAAATTTGAGTTATTTAACGAACTAGTAAAGAACTTAATTATTAATACATACTAATTTATTTATTTTCATGTAATGCATAATCAAGATATCAAAATATATAATCACTTAAAAGTACATGAAATTATATACAAAACTGAAGAACTCCTCAATATTTCTAAGAATCGATATAGAATAACTGTTCAAATAGCAAACCGAGCTAAAAGGAAAAAATACGAGGATCTAGATATTATAGATGATCCGACAATTAAGCCTATTATTCGTTCAATATTAGAAATGGTAGATGAAATTACTCAGCCAGAAATAATAAGTGATTAAATTTAGCAATTATTTAATCACTTATTACAGAAGAGTTTAATTGTAATATTTTTTTAAAAAAAAATCCTGATAAATTACTATACTTATTTAATAAGTACTAATCAAGTATCATTAATTAGAATTTAGGTACTATTAATATATCTAGATTTATGAGATTAGTTCTTTGTTTTTAGATAAATTATTAACTAAATTTTCAATTTAAGGAGAACATTAATATGTTAGATGCATTTGCTAAAGTTGTAGCCCAAGCTGATGCTAGAGGAGAATTTCTAAGTAATACGCAATTAGATGCTCTAGCAAACATGATTGCTGAAGGTAATAAAAGACTTGATATTGTTAATAAAATTAATTCAAATGCCTCTGCAATCGTTACCAATTCTGCACGTGCATTATTTGCTGAACAACCACAACTTGTTCAACCTGGAGGTAATGCATATACTAACCGCAGAATGGCTGCATGTTTAAGAGATATGGAAATTGTTTTAAGATATGTGAGTTATGCTATGATTGCTGGTGATTCTAGTGTATTAGATGATAGATGTTTAAATGGCTTACGAGAAACTTATCAAGCATTGGGAACTCCTGGAACATCTGTAGCTGTTGCAATACAAAAAATGAAAGAAGCATCAGTCAGCTTAGCTAATGATTCCAATGGAACACCCGTAGGAGATTGTAGCTCATTAACTGCTGAATTAGGTGTATACTTTGATAGAGCAGCAGTTGCAGTAGTATAAAGCTTGATACCTATAAATCCACTCAAATTAGAATAATTAAACAATAAGGAAATCAAAATCATGAAAACACCTATAACAGAAGCAATAGCATCAGCAGATAGTCAGGGAAGATTCTTGAGCAACGGTGAATTGCAATCAATTAATGGACGTTATCAAAGGGCAACCGCTAGCTTAGAGGCAGCAAGATCATTAACAAGTAATGCTCAAAGATTGATCACAGGAGCTGCACAATCTGTTTATACTAAATTTCCATTTACAACACAGATGCCAGGACCAACTTATGCATCTAGTGCAATCGGAAAAGCAAAATGTGCAAGAGATATTGGGTATTACTTAAGAATGACTACTTACTGTCTTGTAGTAGGAGCAACAGGACCTATGGATGAATATTTAATTGCTGGATTAGAAGAAATCAACCGCAGTTTTGAATTATCACCAAGTTGGTATATAGAAGCTTTACAATATATAAAAAACAGTCATAGTCTTGCAGGACAAGCGGCTAATGAGGCAAATACGTATTTAGACTACGCTATTAATGCGCTAAGTTAAATATATTTATAATTTAATAAAAATTTATATCAAAAACTAATAATATGTATATATAATTATATATATACATATTGTTTATATAATATCTAATGTTTTATACATATAAAACATTACTGAAATATCATATATTATATCTTTACATTCGAATAACCTATATATTTTTGATTATTTGAATTTAAATTCACTTAATAACTATAATTAACATCTTTCTGTTACCAAAATCAAATATTTCTATAATGTTCATTCTTAATTTTAATTTTATCACATGAAATCTATTATTTTAACTATTCTTGACGGTTGGGGATATTCAAAAAACACGAAAGGGAATGCAATTCAACTAGCAGATACACCTAATATAGACAAACTTTGGAAGAGCTATCCAAATACATTATTAAGTGCTTCAGGACAAGATGTTGGACTACCTGAAGGGCAAATGGGAAATTCAGAAGTGGGACATACAACTATTGGAGCAGGTAGAATTATTAATCAAGATTTAGTACGGATTAGTAAATCTATCGCGGATAAATCGTTCTTTGAGAATGAAGCAATTAATAATATATGCCGAAAAATTAGTTTTTACAATGCAAAACTGCATTTAATTGGACTTTGCTCTAATGGAGGTGTACATTCTCATATTAAACACTTATTTGCATTGCTGGATATAGCAATGAAATATAAGATTCCAATTTGTATACATGCTATTACAGATGGAAGAGATACTTCACCATATGGATCCAAAATTTTTATCGAAGAAATCAATAAGTATATTAAAGAATGTAGTCATATCAATATTTGTACAATTAGCGGAAGATACTACAGTATGGATAGAGACTGTCGTTGGGCAAGAACAGAAAAAAGTTATAATGCACTACTCAAAAATACATTGAGTTTTACGACGGATCCTATCTTAATGATCAATGAATATTATAAACAAAATATATCAGATGAATTTATACCTCCTACGAGATTACATAAGGGAAACATTGAAAATAATGATGGTATTATATTTTTTAATTTTAGACCAGATAGAATGCGACAATTAGTACATGCATTTACTAAATCTACGTTTAGAGGATTTAATACAACATCATTTCAAAATCTAGAAGTAGTAACATTTACGCAGTACGATCCAAGCTTAAACATGAAGGTAGCTTTTCCAGCAAAAAAAAATAAAAATTTTATTGGAGAAATTATTGCAGCATATGGCTTAAAACAATTAAGATTAGCAGAAACAGAAAAATATGCACATGTTACGTATTTTTTTAATGGAGGTATTGAAGAACCTTTTGCTGGTGAGGATAGACAACTAATTCCTAGCCCAAAAGTAGAAACATATGATTTAGCTCCTGAGATGTCAGCTACACAATTAACTAAAAAAGCAATTAGTGCTATTAATAAAAACACCTATAAATTAATAGTAATTAACTATGCTAATCCAGATATGGTAGGACACACAGGTAATTTAAATGCAACCATTCATGCTATTAAAAAAATTGATGAATGCATTGAAAAAATTTGGCTAGCATGTCAAACTACGAGTAGTACACTTATAATTACATCCGATCATGGTAATGCAGATTATATGTTAGATGAAAATAATCAACCGTGCACATCTCATAGTACCAATCCTGTTCCATTCATATTAGCTGAATCAGCGAATAGTTACACACGTGATTTAAGAAAAAATGGTAATTTATCTGACATTGCACCTACGATTTTGGAATTATTGAATTTAAATATTCCTACTGAAATGAATGGCATATCTTTGCTAAGAACAAAAACAAAAATAAAATATAATTAATCTTTTGATATAAATAAAATATAACAATTATCATTGTAAATGCTTGCATTTAAAGTAATGATTATAAAATACATAAATATGAACTCATTTAATTATATTATAAATATACCACTAAACGATCTGAACTCTTTTAATCAAAAAACGTACCATTTAATTCCAGCTGAATGGAAATTTATACTTATGAGTGACGGATCATTTACACAAAATTTAAACTCATTAACGAGAAAAAAGATTATTACTTTTCCGGCACATATAAAACACCAATATATAAATAAAAAAACAAAAATTAGAGAAGTTTATTTACAGGACAAATCAGATAGAAACCTCGCATTTGCTCGATCTCATTGGATATCACAAATAAGTAATCAAACATATAATTTAACTAAAAATGAACCTATAGGAAAATCATTAATTAAACATCGAGCAGATGTATATAAAGATATACATGAAATATATTATGTATATTCTATATATTTAGAAAAAATTTTTAATAGTTTAGAGCCTATATGGGGTAGAAAATGCACTATATATAATGACTATGAAGCTATAACAACTATACAAGAATTTTTTTCGCCTCACATAATATCTTTTTTCTAATCTTAATTATTAATATGTTAAATTTTTTTAAAAAAAACACGTTAAATAAATTTCAAAATACAATTAACAAAATTCATTATATAGAAAATATAGTACAAAACTACTCAGATGCGAAACTAAAAAATCAGACACAGGAACTAAAGAAAAAAATCAAGGAAAACTGTAATTTAAAACAAATATTACCAGAATCTTTTGCAATAGTTAAAGAAGCAATTAAGAGATCAACGGGTATGATTTTATTTGATGTCCAATTAATAGGAAGTATTGTATTGCATCAGGGTAAAATAGCAGAAATGAAGACAGGAGAAGGGAAAACTGTTGTTGCTATCACGACAGGATATCTTAATGCTTTAACTGAAAAAGGTGTACATATCATTACAGTTAACGATTATCTAGCTAAAAGAGATTCAGAACTAGCTCAGAAAATTTGTTCATATATTGATTTAAAAGTGGGTTTAATAACACCATCGATGAATTATAAAGAAAAAAAACAAGCATATGATTGCGACATTACCTATATTACTAATAGCGAATTAGGTTTTGATTATCTTAGAGATAATATGGCTATAGAATTTAATCAAATAGTACAGAGAGGATTCAATTTTGCAATTATTGATGAAGTAGATTCTATATTGATTGATGAAGCAAGAACACCACTAATCGTATCTGGTCCTTTTGACATAGAGACAAATAAGTATAAAAAATCTACATCTATAGCAAATACACTAGAAAAAACTTTAGACTACGAAATAGACGAAAAAACGAAGAATATCACTCTGACAGAAAAAGGTATTAATCGATGCGAAAATATTTTAAATATTGATAATTTATACGACATTTATGATTCTTGGATACAATACCTATTAAATTCTTTAAAAGCTAAAGATCTATTTTTTAAAAATCAACATTATATTATTAAAAATAACGAAATTATGATTGTTGATGAATTTACAGGACGAGTTATGCACGGTAGGAGATGGAGTGATGGATTACATCAAGCTATTGAATCAAAAGAAAATATTCCGATTCAAAAAGAGAATAAAACACTAGCCTCAATTACCTATCAAAATTTATTTCTATTATATGAAAAATTATCAGGTATGACTGGTACAGCAAAAACAGAAGAGACAGAACTAGATAAAATATATAATCTTGAAGTATTGGAAATACCTACAAATAAAAGTTGTAAAAGGCAAGATTTGCCTGATCTAGTTTATAAAACAGAATACAAAAAATGGCAAGCTATAGCAGATGAATGTTTTGATATGTACCATATTGGTCGACCAACACTTATTGGAACAACTAACGTGGAAAAATCTGAATTACTAGCAAAAATATTAATGCAATTACAAATACCTTTTAACTTACTTAATGCAAAACCAGAAAATGTGTCAAGAGAAGCAGAAGTTATTACACAAGCAGGAAGGAAAAACACAATAACTATATCAACAAACATGGCTGGTAGAGGCACAGATATTATACTAGGTGGAAATCCGGAAGCTTTATCAAAACTCGCACTAATAAATTATTTACAAGATAAATTGGGACTGGGAGTAAACGATCTATTAAATAATATAGAAACTCAAATTAAAACTATAAGCAATGATTATATATTACATATACAAGAATTAGATATTTATAAATATAAGCATATAGATCTAACAGAAATTCAGCATTACCTTGAGAAAATAATTGGCAGCGAACATACTAAAGATAGTGAAGAAGAAAATTTACAAAAACTTTATTTACAAATATTAGGTGAATATAAACAGATATGTTCTCAAGAAAAACAAGAAGTTTTACAATTAGGGGGCTTATATGTAATAGGAACAGAGAGGCATGAATCAAGAAGAATAGATAATCAGCTCAGAGGTAGAGCAGGCAGACAGGGAGATATTGGTGCATCACGTTTTTTTCTAAGCTTGGAAGATAATCTACTAAGAATTTTTGGTGGAGATAAAATATCCCAACTAATGGATAACTTAAATATTGATGAACATACTCCAATAGAATCCATTATTTTAAGTAAAAGCTTAGACTCTGCACAAAAAAAAGTAGAATCATATTTTTATGACATAAGAAAACAATTATTTGAATATGATGAAGTGATTAATAATCAAAGGCAAGCAATATATGCAGAAAGAAAAAGAATATTACAATCTAGCTTTACCAGGGATTGCATAATAGAATATGCAGAGAGTACTATAGATGAGATATTAGTAGCATTTTATCAAGAAGATAATATAAATAATAAAAATTATATTATAAACAAGGTATACCAACTATTAAACTTAACTGAAAATTTTCAGGTAAATACTGTTTATAATATGAATTATAAACAAACAAAAGAATTTTTATATGAACAATTAAGAATCAGTTATGACCTTAGAGAAAGTTATTTAGAACAATTAAGACCGGGTCTAATTAGAAAACTAGAAAAATACTATCTGTTGCAACAAATAGATAAAGCATGGCAGGATCATTTAGATAAAATGGCTTTACTTAGAGAATCGATCGGATGGAGAAGTTATGGTCAACAAGATCCTTTAGTAGAATATAAAAATGAAGCATTTTCTCTATTTATTAATATGGTTAGATATATAAGACAAACTGTTACATATTTAACTATGCGCTCACGTTTAATTATTAATATCAATAATTGAGAATTTAATAACAAAAATGAAGATGTATTTTTTTATGTCAATACAAAACTTGACATAACTAATAAAATTTATTAATCTATTCTCATAGGAAAATTATAAACAATTAAATAATAAAAATATATTAAGATAACAATGCCCCCATCGTCTAGAGGCCTAGGACATCTCCCTTTCACGGAGGTAACGGGGATTCGAATTCCCCTGGGGGTATCATTACTAAACATAAAATCCACAATTAAAACATTTAAATTAATTATTTCACACTACTTGCCAGATTAATAGAATACTTTAATTTTTGACAAAACTGAGCTAGAGAATTTAGCATATCTTGCGGTAATTCACCTACTATATTAGTAATAATAGCACTACCAACAACTATACCGTCTATATTCCAATTGACAATTTGAGATATTTGATTGGTATTATTAATACCAAAACCTAACATGATCAATTTATTTGTTGTACTTTTGATGTGATTAGCCAAATGTTGAATTTTTAAATCAAAATTATCTCGCAGACCAGTAACTCCACAACTACTAACCAAATAAATGCACCCAGGTGACTTAGATGCAATTAATTGAATTCTAGATTCTGAACTAGTAGGAGCGACAAATAAAATCAACTCTATATTATAGGAATTACATATTTCTAATATGTAATCTACTTCTTCTAATGGTAAGTCTGGAATAATTAATCCTTTTGCTCCAGCTTGAGATATTTCAAATATAAACTTATTGACACCCCTAACTAAAACAGGATTATAGTAAGTAAATATAATAATAGGAGCATGTAAATCAGGTATTACTTTTTTTAGTATAAATAGTACTTGTTCAATGTAAATTCCCTGTTTTAAAGCGGCTTGAGATGCTTCTTGAATAATAGGACCATCTGCCAAAGCATCGGAATAAGGTACGCCTAACTCTATTAAATCTGCCCCTTCTCTATCTAATACTTTTAAAGCTTGTATGCATATATCAATATTTGGGTAACCAGCTGTAATAAATGGAATCAAGGAACAAGATGAATTTTTGCTACGTAAAAAATTTGTGATTGCATTCATAGTTTAATTTATAAAAAGTAAATAATTAAAATGTGAAAAATTGGGTTGCCCGGGATTCGAACCCGGAACTAATCGGTTAAAAGCCGAGTACTCTACCATTGAGTTAGCAACCCTTCAGAACTATATATCAAATAAATAACATAATCTCTAAATTATATCAAGTTTTAATTGTCAAGTAAATACATCATTTAAGTGAATCAATTATAATACAATGACTAATACATACTTACATAATAAATTTATCAGTATTATGCTGAAGTATAAAGATTTAATTAAACCTTTATCAATATTAATTGCTTTATCTGGAGGAAAAGATTCTTTATGCTTAATCAGGCTAATAGAAGATTTTAATAATAAATATGATTACTTTACTAAAGTAGAGTATATTTATATTGACCATCAATGGAGGTCCGATTCAAAACAAAATATTGAACATTTACTTAACTATATAAGTATAACTAATAATCATACATATATTTATCAGATCAGTAAAATAGGTACATCAGAGTCAACTATGAGGAATATGAGATATCAAACTATAGTTAAACACGCAATACAAAATCGTCACCAAATTATTATGACAGGACATAACCAAACAGATCAAATAGAAACATTTCTATTGAATTTAATAAGAGGAACAGGACTAGAAGGATTGAGTAGCTTACCATATATGAGAAAAATTACAGATCAGATACAAGTAATTAGGCCTATGATTCAGATAAATACAGGAGATATATTATGGTTTTGCCGCAAGTTCAATTTACCTATATGGTCAGACAAAACAAATTTTTATTATACTAATTGCCGTAACCGTATCAGATATGAGCTGGTACCATATTTAAAAGAATATTTCAATCCCAAAATAGAATCTAATATTATTAATTTCTTACATTTAAGTTCTACAGAGAATGAATACATTAAACAAAATTCTATCAAATTATATCTTGCTAGTCGACATTCACGCTATATAGCTATTAATTATAGAATTATAAAAAATCAGCACTTAGCTTTACAAAAAAGAGTACTCAATATATTTTTTTATTATAATTTCAATAAATATTTGAGTACACATATTTTCAATCAATTAACAACATTTAAATATCAGAAAAAACTCACTATAGTATGGGAAACTTTGAAAATAAAAGTATATAAAAACTGGATCTATATCCAATGAATAGCTGACAAGCTAGATAAAATAGTATTACGTAAAATCATATCTTATAAATAACAAATGTATTGATTTACTCAAATATTTATTGTAAAAGTAGTATAATATATATAATATAATATGTAAATCCAAAGGATAGTTGAATTATGATTAATTGGCAAGTTATTGGTCAACTAACTTCACTCGCTATGATTGTATTAGTAGGACCAGCTGTAATTGTTGTATTATCATTGCGTAAAGGTAATTTATAAAAATATCCTCACCAATAAAAATGCATTAAATGCAAAATAATATGCAGACAAATTATAAACTTAGTCTGCATTCATAACATCTATTGTTCAACTATTTAATATAATCCAGTAAAGTATTATTGCTTATTTCTTGATTATTTCCAGCGAATTCATTATCGGAAGATAGAAATAACATACAATGACATTCTTTTCTCTCTCTCATTGGTACACATGGACAATTCCAATAAGAACTTAAAACCTCTCTCGGTTTATCTTCATAATGCCGGCATGGACATAAAGGGGAACCATATGAGTCTTTATGTCTTGCTAAACCCTCTATTACAACAGCAGTTACACTGAAGTCGGAACAAAAAAATGTACCTGTTCTTTTCGCATAAGCTTCTGAAAACTTACGCATAGCATCTAAGCTATTAGGAATAGGGTCAGAATGTATATTTTTCATAAAAAACTTATGTATAGCTTATAATTTATAATTCTTTAATATATTCAATCAAACTAATAAATTATCAATATTGTCTAAATATAAAAGATACTAACAAATATTAAATTTTACAATATTTATATTGTAAAACATAATAAGAACATTACTATTAGTTAGTATATATTAATAATCAAATGTATACTCACCTAGATCTAATCTAGAATCTAGATGTTATTATTTGTATTTATGAATAATTTTAAGAATTTAAAAATTTATATCATCATATTTGTATGACAGCATCTTATTTACCGTCCATATTAGTCCCTTTAGTAGGAATTATATTTCCTGGAATCGGCATGGCTTTACTATTTATATATATTGAAGAAGAAAATATCTCTTAGATATATAATTAGAACTAATTATATAAGTCATGAGCCACCTTTAAATAACTATGTAAAGGTGGCCTATCTATATTTTGAATATCAAAATTATAGCATCAATAGACAAATTTTATGAATCTTAAGCTACAAAGAAGAACCAATACCAGAATAAGAACCATATATAAAAATTCCTAAAACCGTAAGTACCGCAATACCACCAACTGTAGCAACTAACCATAAAGGAACTCTACCTGTACCTGCCATTTTTTACTATCCTATCCCTAATTATAATATAATATTAATTATGCCAATATATTGACTAATTGAAAAAGTAACTTGAAAATAGCACTGCCAATACAAAAATCAGTAATAATCCCCAAAATAATGAAGTACGATTTAATTCTACAGGCTCTTTATTTGGATTAGGACCACTCATATTATATCTCCTAATTTTATCTTTGAATAAATTGCATAGATGTAATAGCACCTAAAAAAAAGACTGTTGGTATCGCTAAACCATGTATAGCTAGCCATCTAAAAGTAAAAATTGGATATGATATTGGTTGATTCGAATTACCTCGTGTCATATATATTATATTAATTCCTTATATTTTAATTAAATCCCTTTAGTTAAATCTTCGAGTTCTTGTTTCGCGCTAAAACGATCATTAACTAATGGTACTTGTTGACGATCTTGAGTAAAATACTCATTCGGTCTTGGAGTACCAAAAACATCATATGCTAAACCAGTACTAACAAATAACCAACCTGCAACAAATAAAGATGGTATAGTTATACTATGAATAACCCAATAACGTATGCTAGTAATAATATCAGAAAAAGGACGTTCTCCTGTGGATCCTCCTGACATACTAAGTACCTCCTGTAAATAAAAATGCAAAAGCTAGAATAATATAAAACAAACAATATTAATATTAATATATTAATTGTTAAAATCAATATATAATATAAGTAAAGCAAATATTACAATATATCACATTTAATATGATTATTAATAATTGACAACTGAATCAATAGGCATATATTAGTTAAAGTAATACATTCAGAATTTAACTCTTTAAAAGAACTTTATATTTTAATCATTATAAATATATATATATTATACTCGCTCATTAAAAAAATCGAAGTAAAATACTATATATTCTGAAAAGAGAATTATAATAATTTCAGCTTAGGTATTTTAAATTAAACCAAATACTAGTGCCAACACTAAGTTGACTTTGCACATTGACACTAATTTTATATTTAGTTAATATATTTTTTACAATTGATAATCCTAAACCTGTGCCTTCTAAGGTATGAACATTATTTTCTACCCTTACAAACCTGTCAAAAATAGTTTTCTGATCCTCTTCAGCAATACCAATGCCTTGGTCAAGAATTTCAACTCTCACTAAATCTTTATAATGCGTATGTGATACCGGATTATTATTAGAAATTAATTTGTAAACTCTTAAGATGATTATGCTATCATAAGGCGAAAATTTTAAAGCATTATTTAATAAATTGGATATGACTTGTAATATAGAACTTTCATGTGCAAAAACATGAGTAATATTATCTTCTAATTCAACTGTCAATCTAATGTTATTTTTATTGGCTGTAATTTGGGAAGTGTTTACCACATTATATAAAATCTGTGTTAAATCTATGTAATCTAATTTGTAATCATGCTCTGATTCTAGTACAGATAAATCTAAAATATCATTGACCAATGAAGATAAACGCTTAGTCTCATTATTAGCAATAGTCAAAAAATTAATTTTTTCTTTTTCTTGCAGCGTACTATTATAATCAATCAAAGTTTCAAGAAATGAGCCTATATTACATAAAGGCGTTCTTAATTCATGTGATATGTTACCTATAAACTGATTTTTAGCCTCATTTAGTTTAGCTTCCTTACTTATATCTTGTATAATTATTACAACACCTGTTAACACCTTTAAGATCTTATCCAATAAAGTCGTCAGTAGAAAGCGACAAATTTTCCTTGAATTATAATCTAAATGAATACAAATCTCCTCTGTTTGTGATTTGTGGGTACTTATATAACTAGATTGAACTAAATTATTTAATATTGGCAAAAGTGCTTCATTAACATGAATAGGTAAATAATTGCAAATATAACCACCAGTTAAATCAATATTAAACCAATCGAAAATCTCTTGTGCTTTTTTATTAACAAACAGTATTCTAAGTTCAGCATCAATTAATATAATACCTTCTGCTATTACAGATACAATTGTCTCTAATTTGCTTTTCTCTGATACAACTTTATCTACATTTTTTTTTTCATACGACTGTAATTTCTCTGCCATTTCATTAAAGCTAATAACTACAGTACTTAACTGACAATTGACAGGTACATTTAGCCGTTGATTAAAATTACCAGAAGCAATATTTTGAATACCTAATAATAATTTTTTTTGAGGAACAGCAATTGCTAATGTATTAAATGCAACACCTATAAATAGCATTAGCCAAACTAATACAAATACAAAAATACTTAAATCTCTTATTAATCTAGATGGTGAAAATCTTATATTGACATCTATACCCAAATCCAAGCTACCTAAATTATGCCCTGCTTTAGTTAAAGGAATAATAATATCAATTATATTATTATGTAATAACTTACTGGAATTAATAAGGGGTATATTAAACAAAAACTCTTTGTTATCCAGTTGCAACAAGTTTTGATGTAACTGTAATATATTTTGAATTTTCGTATTATATATAGGTAATCCTAATAAAAGACTACCAGTTTGATCAAAAAATAAAATATATCGAATACTTGCTGTACTCAAATAGATATTTTCTAAAAAATAAGCTATATCTTTTTGCTTATTAAGCTGATTTGAATCTATGATACTAGAAGCTAATAGAAAACCTAAATCTTTACAGAAACGCTTATTAGTAATCATTAAATCTTCTTGAAGCATAGTTAAAGACCAAAAAGTTAAACTACTCATGATCACGGAAATCATTAATGTAATGAAAACTATAAAACGACTGAAATTAATCTTGAAATCGAATTTTGAGGATATTTCAAGTATTTTACTATACATAAAGTTAACTAATAAATAACTATAACTTAATAATTTTATAAAGCCTTAATTGAGCTTCCAAGTTTACTAAACATAATATAAGATAATAGAAAATCAAAAATAAAAACAGCCAACAAAGATGTTACAACTGATGAGGTAGTAGATTTACCAACACCCTTTGCACCACCACTCGCTTTCAAACCATAAAAACAACTAATTGAAGCAATTAAAAAACCAAATACTGTAGTTTTTAATAAAGCTTTAAATATATCTTGAACAATTAAAGAAGACAAAGAAGAGACAAAAAAAATTTCCGGATGTATACTATAAATTGTAAAACAAATAAAAGAGCTGCTAAATAAACTTGTAATAAAAGAAAAAACACTTAAACATGGTAACATTATAATACAAGATATTACTCTTGGTAAAACCAAATATTTTAAGGGATTCGTTTCTAAAAGATACAATGCATTCAATTGTTCAGTCACACTCATAGTTGCTAATTCAGCAGTAAAATATGATGCAATACGGCCAACTATAATTACAGATGTTAAAACAGGTGATAATTCACGTATAAATGTAATAGTTAGAACAGAACCTACTAAAGTCACAGCATTAATATATAAAAATTCTTTCACAATCTGTATTGTAAATACCATGCCTAAAAAAAAAGCTGTAATTATAACTATATTTAAAGAATCAGGACCAACAATTTTAATTTGTTCTAAAGTACTGAAGTAACTAGAATGTAGTAATTGAATTGCAGACTTTTTGTTAATCCTAAAGTCTATGAAACTTCTAAAGAACTTAAACATAATTTCATATGCAAAAAAATTCGCAAGTTTTTAATAAAAAATAGATATTTATTTCTGAGACGCATTAATAATTATATTACTGCATATAAGTAGTTGCATTTTTATCAAAAATATATTATTGTTGCCATTGTAAGGGCGGTTAGCTCAGCGGTAGAGAGCCTGCCTTACAAGCAGGTGGTCACTGGTTCAAATCCAGTACCGCCCATCATAATCAGAATGATCAATTAAATAGGGCTCATCGTCTAAAGGATCAGGACAGTGACCTTCTAAGTCTCTAATGTAGGTTCGAATCCTACTGAGCCTATTAATTTAATATATTATCTACAACTTGCTGAACTTTATAACCTGAATCAATAGTTTCTAAAGGATCTTTTCTTAATCTATGCCTTAAACACAAGGTAATAACCGTTTTAATATCATTGATGTCCACTTTAGTCTTATTTTTATAAGCAGCATAAGCCTTAGCTGCTCTATTTGTGACTATATCACCTCTTAAACCATCCACATCTAAAGTACCACATACTTCTGATATTTTAACTCTTAAATCATAATCAATTTTCACATCAGGTAGTCTTTGTTGAGCTGCTATAATAGATGACTTTAATTCATCTTGTTTGTCTCGAAATTCTTCTAAACAGATATAAGGGTTACTATCAAATTTACTTCTTTGCTCTACTATTTTAACTCTCAAAGAAGGTTCTTTAACTGTACGGATTTCTGCATGCATACCGAAACGATCTAATAATTGGGGTCTCAATTCTCCTTCTTCAGGATTACCTGATCCTACTAAAACAAACCGTGCCGGATGTCTTACAGATATACCTTCACGTTCAACTGTATTCCAACCAGAAGCTGCTGCATCTAATAAGATATCCACTAGATGATCATCTAATAAATTAACTTCATCAACATATAGAATACCCCTATTAGCTTTTGCTAGTAGGCCTGGTTCAAAAGTTTTCACACCTTCTGATAGAGCTTTTTCAATATCTATTGTACCACAAACCCTATCTTCAGTTGCGCCTAGAGGGAGGTCAACCATAGGTACGTCGATAAATCTAGTAGGCAAATGATTGCTGCTTTCTATTTGAGATTTAACACTATCAGACATTAAGTCATAATCGGAAGGATGTGAATTGAATAAATCATCTTGAACAACTTCAATTTTAGGTAGTAAATCCGCGATAGCCCTAATAGTCGTAGACTTGCCAGTACCACGATCACCCATAATCATTACGCCACCTATTTTAGGATCAATAACATTCAAGAGCAATGCTAATTTCATTTCTTCCTGACCTACAATAGCAGTAAAGGGAAAAACAGGACGCACTTTATCTTTTAAAATAGTCACAATAATAATATTAAACTCACACAAATAAAGTAATTAAAAATTATATTAAGCTAGTACAAAGAGTTAACAATCAATTAAAACCAAAATAAATATTGTCTCTACGTAAACAATAACAAAAAATGTGATATATGACTATCATACCACATCTATAATTCTTATAAATTCTATGATGTTAATAGATATTTATTGATATAAATCTGTACCCAAACGAATTGCTAAAACAGCTGAAACTAAAGCAAACAATAATGCAACAAAAATTTGACTATCACTAATCATACTTGCGGTACTCCTGAATTGTTTCTAAAAATCATAATTTTATCTAATTCATATAATAGTTTAATAATGTGCATTAAATACAAATTTCGTAAAAAATTTCTATATAAATTAAAATGATTCATCAATTACTAATCATATTTAAATAAAAAATATAACTAATAAGAGTATATAGAATAGACAATATCTTTTCCAATAACAAAAATACTTAAAACTACATTAAAGCTATAATCATGAAGCCATACGGACTTTACCGGATATAGCCCAATCTTGAATGGCTGATATGTTGCGTGTATCAGTAAAAGCTAAGGGAATAAAATTACTGATTGCATTTATTATATCCTGTGTAGAAAATTCTCTTTTTTCATAAAAAGCATTATACATTGCCTCTATAATAGCTTGCTCTATTTCAGCACCTGAAAATTGATCAGCCAGTTTACTTAAACATTTAATATCATATTTTGTCCAAGATAAAGGCCTAAATTTCATTAGATGTATTTGAAATATTTTCTCTCTTTCTTGTAAGTTTGGTAAATCTAAAAAAAATATTTCATCAAAACGTCCTTTTCTCAATAATTCAGCAGGTAAAGATAAAACTTGATTAGCTGTTGCAATAACCAATACAGGCTTCGTTTTTTCAGATAACCATGTTAACATGGTACTTAAAACACGAGCATTAGTACCACTATCACTATAACTATTTAAGCAAGTAAAGCATTTATCTATTTCATCTATCCACAAAATACAAGGAGAAGATTGTTCTGCTATTTTTATTGTATGACGTATTCTTTCTTCTGATTGTCCCACAAGACTAGCAAAAATTTTACCCATATCTAACTTTAATAAAAGCAAATTCCACTGACCGGATATAGCCTTAGCAATTAAAGACTTGCCTGTACCTTGTATACCTATAAGTAAAATACCCTTAGGTATAGTCAATCCATAATCTTGAGCCTGTTTGGAAAAAGCCTTTGAACGCTTATTCAGCCAATCCTTCAATACAATTAACCCACCTACATTATCAAAATCATCATCTACAGAATGAAATTCTAGTATATCTGTTTGCTCAATTAATTGTCTCTTTTCTTGCAAAATGTTTTTCATTAAATGAGTAGAAGATAGATTAGAAGTTAATAATTTAGCTATTGATATTCTGATTTTTTCAATAGAAAAACCGCTGTAGGCTAATGTCAAATTATGAAAATCCTTAGAATATACAGAATAGTCAATATTCATGATCTTAAATAAACGATTTAATTCTAAATTAATTTCTTCATAATTTGGTAATGGAAATTATACGACAGTTATAAGATCTTTTAATAGGCTAGGAATCTGCATTTCCGACGCAGAAATAATAACAGATGAATTAGCTTGTTTAAGGAAACGACTGAGATTTTTTATTTTACGAATGATACTAATATCATTAATAAAGACATGAAAATCTTTCAGAAAAAAAATTGTAGATGTCGGAAAATTTAATTGCTCAATAAACTCAATGGCTTGAAGAGGATTTCTTACAGCCTTAGTTAAATAGTTAGGATTATTATAATAGCCATCAATAAAATTCCAGCAATATATAGTTTTTTTTATATTTTTATGAATCATAAGATGAATATTATATTCTAAACGTTCCTCTTCAGAATTAAGAATATAAATTAATACATTTTGTGTAGATAATAATAACTTCAAATTATTTTCAAAGGACATAAAGCATAAACTTTAGATTAAAGTAGATTATATGATCCAAAAATTAAGATATTTACTTAATTTTGGCAATAGTAACTATCAATAAACAATAATTTTAACTAGAATGCTATTCTTCTTCTTTTTTTTCTTCTTCTCGAATTCAGAATTTTACGACCGCTTGAATTACTCATACGCGCTCTAAAACCAGATTTTCTAACACGTTTAATATTCGTACCATTACTAAAACCTTTACTCATATACAAAATTTTTTATATGTTAATAATATATTATTATATACTTTTTCTTATTTAAAGAAATGAAATGAATTATACATAAATAATAAAAATATTACATATAATAAATTAAATTTCAAACAATAAATCACATCATGTTCGAATTATACCTCATAATATTAATCTGCCCTTTATTACTTATTTGCTACTTAATTACAAATAGTCTTACATCTATATACATACAGATAAAAGTGATAAGAAACATAAAAGAAATTAAACGTCAACTATATTTGGAAAATGATTATATTCTATACATAAGCTATTTATATATGAAAAGAAAAAAATGGCTTTGTTGTATAACAATGTTAGAATTTTATATTGATCAAATCAAAATAAATGAAATAGAAATGATAGGAGAATTTTATAATTGCATTGGATTATGCTATCAGGCTATTGAAATGTACAAAATAGCAAAAAGATATTACCTTGAAGCTTGTAAGAGAACACCTTTACAGCAGCATATTTTAAAAAATTTAGCCAATATTTATAATGCTGTTGGAGATATAAAAAATGCAAATAAGATATACCAACGTATAACTTAATTATTTACATAATAACATATGTAAACTTATTGAAATTAATAAATCGGGATAGCAGGACTTGAACCTGCGACATCCTGCTCCCAAAGCAGCGCGCTACCAAACTGCGCTATATCCCGTATAATAACAATTATTAATGTATCACTTTTTTTATAATTTTGTCTAATAAATATTAATTAAATAATAATCTTGATCATTAAGAATATTAAAATAACTATTATTTTATAATATAATTCTTATAATGGATACCAAAACATTCCCTTAACACCATCTGGATCAGCAATAAAACCTAAATGCTTATAAAAAGTTACTACCTGTGGATCTGCAAATAAAGTAATTGTATTAATATCTTCATATCTTAACTGCTTAACTATTTGCGCCATTAAAATTTTCCCCAAACCTTGACCTTGAAACTCAGGATGTATGACAACATCCCAGATAGTTGCATTAAAAGAAGTATCAGATGTAGCTCTAGCAAACCCTATTAGAATTTTTTTTTTGTTTTGTTCATAAAATAAAGAAGCTGTTATAAAACTATTATCTATAGCAATTTTTACTTTTTTTAGTGGTCTACGTACCCATCCAACTGAATCACATAATTTTTCTAAGTCATACAAATTAACATGACTATTTAAACTTAAATAAACATTGACCATGGTACCTCTACTTTCTAAATGTTTAACCAACAAAATTTTATCTACTGAATCTTGGTTTACAAGTCGATTATTTAAATTTGAAGCAAGAATATTCTGATGCTTAAAAAAAAATTTCCAAAAAGACATGAGTTTATTACTTTTAATAAAATTTCATATTATATTAAGTATATAAAAACTTTGTATACTTTCAATAAATGTTACTACATAAACAAAAAAATGATAATATCTATTATTCTTATATATTATAACTAATTCGATATTTTTAATTAGCTTGTAACTTTTTGTCATATTCAAATATTCAATTAATACATTGAAAGGAGATAATTTGTGAAAAAAATCTGTGTTCTTTTTTGCATGATCATACTTTATACATCTATAAATCCTATGAATGCATTAGCAGAAGTAGGTACAGCTGGATTAACTAAATGTCAAGAATCACCTGCATTTATTAAAAGATTAAACAATAGTGTTAAAAAATTAGAAACACGACTAGCAAAATATGAAGCAAATACTCCGCCAGCAATAGCTTTACAAACACAAATAATTAAAACAAAAATAAGATTTGATAAGTATGCTAAATCAGGTATTTTATGTGGAGCAGATGGATTACCACATTTAATTACTGATGGTAGATGGAATCATGCAGGAGAATTTATGATTCCAGGAGTCTTATTTTTATATATTACAGGATGGATTGGATGGGTTGGAAGAGGATATTTACAAGATATATCTCAAACTACTAGACCTACAGAAAAAGAAATTATCTTAGACGTGCCATTAGCTCTCAAATATTGCTTATCTGGTTTTACATGGCCCTTAGCAGCCATAAAAGAGCTTACGAGCGGTAAATTAATTGCAGACAATCAAGATATCCCTGTTTCACCGCGTTAAAATCAATTATTTAAAATTATCAACATGAATAATAATTTATTAAAATATTTATCTACTATCCCTGTAGTAGGTGCTATCTGGTTAACATTTACTGCTGGTTTTATAATAGAAATCAATCGATTCTTTCCTGATATATTATCTTTACCATTATAAATTTTAATATATTAAGAAAGGAAATTTTGTCTTACATTTATTTAAAAATCAATAAGCTTTATATCTCATAAGCTTGTTTTTTTTATAAACAGCAATCTGTTGATATAATAAATACATAGACATTAACTTAACATTTGATACTAAAAAATATGAGTTTAGTTAGCCAAATTATTTTAAATGCAGACAATGAATTAAGGTATCTTAGCATTGGTGAATTACAGTCAATTCAAAGCTATCTCGAAACAGGAGAAACACGTATTGGCATAAGCACTAAACTAAGAAATAACGAAAAGGAAATTATACAACAAGCTGGTAAAGCCATTTTTCAAATTCATCCAGAATATATAGCTCCTGGAGGTAATGCAGAAGGGCCTAAAAAAAGATCTTTATGTCTTCGAGATTATGGATGGTATTTACGCCTCATAACGTATGGTGTTCTAACTGGAGATAAGAATTCCGTCGAAAAAATTGGTGTTATTGGAGTAAGAGAAATGTATAACTCATTAGGAGTACCTGTTATAGGTATGATTGATAGTATCAATTGTTTAAAAAAAGCAACTGTGAAAATTTTAGAAGAAAATGAGATAGTAATTGTAGAACCTTACTTTGATTTTATCATACAAGGTATGTCATAAAAACGATCAGACTGAACAATAATAAAATAATCCAACAAATGCACTATAAAAGTTGCTTGCACAGTCATGTAATGCTATAATTTGAATTACACTCGGAAAATACATTATTAATAGCTCAAACTTGTCAGGACTGGAAAGTAGCAGCAATTCAGCTTAATTATATAAGGTGTTTTCCGGGTTTATTATTTAGTAATATTATTAAATTCAACAGAATTTTTAAAAGACATGAAATCATCCATCATGCAAGGAGCTCAAATTATTTCTATAGGCTCTGCTGTTCCAGATTTATGTATAAATAATAAAGAGATTAGTCAAATCGTTGAAACATCAGATGAATGGATAGTAAATCGAACAGGAATTAAAGAAAGACGAATGTTAACAGGTACAAATAAGTCAGTAGTTGATCTTGCTTATTCCGCCGCAATGAAAGCTTTAGATAAAATTCATATGGATCCCTTAGAATTAGATTTAATAGTATTAGCTACATCAAGTCCTAATGATCTTTTTGGAAGTGCTAGTCAAGTGCAAGCCAAAATTGGGGCTGCCAGAGCAGTCGCCTTTGATCTGACGGCAGCATGCTCAGGCTTTGTACTAGCTATTGTAACAGCTACGCAATTTATACAAAACGGTAGTTATAAAAATATTCTTATTATAGGTGCAGATGTATTATCAAAATGGATTGACTGGTCAGATCGCAAGACATGTATATTATTTGGCGATGGAGCTGGTGCAGCAATTATACAAGCATGTTACGAAGAAGACAACGCAATTTTAGGATTTCAACTAAATACTGACGGAAAAAAGTATAACGAACTATCAATCACATACAAAGAAAATAGCTATTCGTTGAATACTTTAAAACTTTTTCAAGGACAATTTCAATATATCTCAATGAATGGCAAAGAAGTATATAAATTTGCTGTATCTAAGGTTCCTGCTAGTATAACAAAATGCCTTAATGCTCTACATCTTTCAATAGAAGACGTTAATTGGCTATTATTACACCAAGCTAATAAAAGAATTTTACAAGCAGTAGCAAATAGATTATCTATTGATAACTATAAAATAATTTCAAATTTAAGCAAATATGGTAATACTTCAGCTGCATCAATACCACTAGCTCTTGATGAAGCATGGCAAAATAATCAAATTACCAAAGAAGATATTATAGTTGTTTCTGGTTTTGGTGCAGGATTAACTTGGGGTACAGTTGTAATTAAATGGAAATGTTAATAGAAAACACAAAAAGTTCAATATTTGAATAACCTATATTACAATATAGGAACAATCTATAAGATTCAAATTAAATATATAGAACATATATTAAATATAGTAACCACTTTATATATTCAATTTATAAATTCATTTTTCAGAAATTATTAATGAAGGAAAATTTCTAATGACATCATCATTATCTAGTTTTTTAAATAGTTTAATCTTAGGTGCTCTAATTGTTGTATTACCTATTACACTAGCACTCTTTTTTGTTAGTCAAAAAGATAAAACTTTAAGAAGTTAAACATTTTATGTTATGATATTTACTTAATATACAAGAAAAACAGGTCCATTAAGGATTACTACAGTATACAATCTAGTATACGTATGTTTTTCTTATAAATTTAATATTATTCTTTATCTTTAAATAAATCATTTTATTTTATATGTCTTTATCAGAATGGTTGAATATTAAACGTAACACATCTCTAAAAACAAATAAAAAAACGATAGACTTAAAAGTACCTGAAGGATTATGGATTAAATGCAGTAAATGCAATCTACTCATGTACTATAAAACTCTTGAAAAGAACTTTAAAATATGTCCTAAATGTGAGTACCATTTTCCCACTACAAGTAAAGATAGAATCGAAGCGCTTATAGATAACAATACATGGCAACCTATCAATAAATACTTAATTTCAACAGATCCGTTGGGTTTCTCTGACAGAAAACTTTATAGTAAACGATTGCTAGATATGAAAATACAAACCGGTTTATGCGATGCTGTGCAAACTGGCTTAGGTAATGTAGTGAATATACCTATCGCTCTTGGAATTATGGATTTCCGGTTTATGGGCGGAAGTATGGGTTCTGTTGTAGGTGAGAAGCTTACTAGATTAATTGAAAAAGCAACAATTGAAAAAATACCCGTTATAATTATTTGCGCTTCAGGTGGAGCAAGAATGCAAGAAGGTATGCTAAGCTTAATGCAAATGGCAAAAATTTCTTCAGCATTACAAAAACATAAACAAGAAAGACTACCTTATTTCACTATTCTAACGTCTCCGACTACAGGAGGTGTAACAGCTAGTTTTGCTATGTTGGGAGATTTAATTATTGCAGAGCCAAATGCATTAATTGCATTTGCTGGTAGAAGAGTCATAGAACAAACGATTAAAGAAGACCTACCAGATAATTTTCAGACATCCGAATATTTATTCAAACATGGCTTTATAGACTTAATTATATCCAGAATAGAACTAAAAAATAGAGTTAGTCAAATCTTATCTTTTTACTGCAACAGGTGATAAAAATTGTATGTTTTATTCATCAATTAATTGCAAAACAAGAATATTATAACCACAACAATTATTGTATATAACAACGCCCTTATTTTGTACTAACAATAGTTAAATAAAAATTTAATAAATTAATAAATAGTAATTAGATTATTATGTAATATATAATATATAAACTATTTGCTTAATTCAAGGATAATACAAATCTTATGATATCAAACACGAAAATTCAGCTGAGTTTATTTGCTATTATACTTGTTTTTGAAGCTTTACTAAATCAAGTTTATGCCATAGAATTAGATGAAGCAACAAGAACAGTAACTCTAGAAGAGTCTGGTAAAACTATTACATTAACTCCAGAACAAGTCAAAAGAGGCAAACGCCTTTTTAATAACTCATGTGCTCAGTGTCATAATGGTGGAGTAACAAAAACAAACCCTAATATAGGTCTAGATACTGAATCACTAAGTGGAGCGACACCTATAAGAGATAATATTCGTAATTTAATAGAATACATAAAAGATCCTACAAGTTATGACGGTGCTACTTCTATTGCTGAACTACATCCAAGTATAAAAAGTGCAGAAATATTTCCAAAAATGCGTAACCTAACAGATGAAGATCTATTTGCAATTGCAGGACATATCTTAATTCAACCAAAAATTGCCGCAGAGAAATGGGGGGGAGGTAAAATTTACTACTAAAAGTCAATAAATAAGAAATCATGTAAAAGTTAAAATAAAATCAAAATTTTAATATTGTTGATATTATGTAAATTATTTTATATATGCTGCACAACATAAAAATCAAATATAATATATATTAAGATTGCATTTACTTTATCATTCTAAGGATATATAATTTATGAGATTGTTATTCGCTTTTTTTATTATGTGCCATATTTGTACAAATAATGTTCAACTAACTTTTGCAGCAGATTTAGATGCAGGAGAACAAATTTTTTCAGCAAATTGCTCAGCCTGTCATGCAAATGGAAATAATGCAATTATGCCTGATAAGACACTGAAAAGTGATGTTCTATCCGAGAATAGCATGAATAGTATAGACGCTATTACAAATCAAGTGAAAAATGGTAAAAATGCTATGCCTGCATTTGGTGCACGTTTAACAGATGAGGATATAGACAATGTAGCTAATTATGTTTTAAATAAATCAGAAAACGGATGGTAAAATAATTAGTTCATTTCTATACTGATTGCAAGATCAAATAAAATACTCAAAATAATAGATAGTTAATATAACTATCTATTATTTTGTATAACTAAAATAACCATACATACTTAACAAATTAATAATGACATACAATCTGCATCCAGCAATTCTAGTTTTACAAGATGGTAGGATTTATAGAGGTTGGACTTTAATCAATTCTGTTATATCTTTTGGGGAAGTTGTATTTAATACAGGAATGACAGGATATCAAGAAATCATGACAGACCCTAGTTATGCAGAACAAATCATCACTTTCACTTATCCAGAAATTGGTAATACAGGTATTAATCATGAAGATAACGAATCTAATAAAATTCATATAAAGGGAATAATAGCAAAAAACATTTGTTTTTCACCTAATAATTGGAGACAACAAGAATCTTTTATAAACTATATTTTCAATAATCAAATACCGCATATTTTTGGTATAGATACAAGAGCATTAACTAAACATTTAAGAAAAACCGGTTCTATGAATGGCTGTATATCCAGTAAACATTTAAATCCTTATATGTTATCAACAAAATTTAAAGATACACCCTTAATTAAGGGTAGTGACTTAGTGCAACAAGTCACAACATCAAAAAATTATGAATTTCAAGGCTATTCTCATAAGCACTTTTCTTATCTACAATATAAAACAGACAAGACATACGGATATGGATTAAAAATCATTTTGATAGATTTTGGCGTTAAATATAATATTTTATCTAGATTAGATAATTACGGTTGTTCTATTCAGGTATTACCAGCAACAAGCTCATATGAAGCAATCAACACATATAATCCAGATGGTATTATATTATCTAATGGTCCAGGAGATCCGTCAGTAATTACATATGCCATAAAAACAGTAAAGAAAATTATTAAATATACTAATCTACCTATTTTTGGTATATGCATGGGACACCAAATAATCAGCTTGGCTTTAGAAGGGAAAACATTTAAACTAAAATTTGGTCATAGAGGACTAAACCATCCTGCGGGTATGCAACAAAAAGCAGAAGTTACAAGTCAGAACCATGGCTTTGCTGTAACTCAAGAGTCCTTATATAAAGATATTATTAATATTACTCACTTTAATCTGAATGATACTACTGTAGCAGGCATTTTGCATAATAAAAAACCAATATTTTCAGTACAATATCATCCAGAAGCAAGCCCGGGACCACATGATTCAGATTATCTATTTAAATATTTTATTAGCTTAATAAAACAATTTAAACAATATAATAATTATAATAATTCATCCTTAGACCAAACACGATGATTAAATAATGCTGATATAACTTGTACCCCTCTCAATTGATTAAATAAAGGCAAATGTCCATCTGGTGCATTTAGATTCCAGGTAAATTCACGAGGATATCTAACTGGTATACCATTTATATGCCATCCTATAATAGACCAAAATAACTCCCAGTTATAATTAGTAGATAACCATATCTTGCGCTGTATTGAAAAACCGAATTTATCTCTAGAGTAAATTCTCCATAATTTATCTAAAATATACAAATCCTCACATGGAAGTGAAAATACGTCTGTAAAGTATAACCAGTCACGACTAGATTTTTGGCTCAAACTAGCTAATAAACAAAGATAAGATTGAGTCAGCTTATCTGCTTCTTCAAAATCATGAATAATTAACGAATCTTGCAAAGGTTGATAGTTGAGCTTAAAAGAAGAATTTAACTTTATAAGGCCACAAGAAAAATAAGAATTTAATCTTTGTTTTATATCATCGATGCCATTAAAGTATAAGCATTCAAATATTAAGCCATCTAAACCTTCAACATGTTGCTTTTTAACGACACATCTATCTACTAAAAGGTGTAAAAGAGCTTCTTGGCCCACTTTACCTGATTGCGAAATTTTTTCAATTATTTTTAATTGCTTGGATTTGTCAACACTCATATCTAAAGAGGCAACCTGCTCTAAAACCCTTGAATGATAATTAAGATCTTCCATGACTTATGCTCATAAAGTTATACGATTTGTGAAAGTATATTATTGATATATTTTAAAATTATTTTTGTAAATTATCTATTCCTAAAATTATAGTACGAACTAAAAACGTTATTCCATTTCCCAAAATATTTATAAATACATACAATATAAGCTGTGCTAAAACGACCAAAATTCTTTCACACTTAGGAATAATGAAATCTTGCAGCTCTACTAAAGTAATTATAATTAATTGCAAGTACGACAATTGAATAAAATCTTCTAACCTAGAAACATAGATATATTTTGTAACTAAACCCTTAGAACTAATTAGCCAAATTTTGTAACGATTACTATATATACACTTTGGCCGAAAAATATATAGATATAATAAATTTTGATAAAATAAATTATTGCGTAATGCAGCTAGGGACCTAATAGAAAGATAGGACCCATTGCATAATTGATATTTTTTTAAAAAAACAATTATATTAGATAACGATTTAAGATTTTCTAAAATCATAAAAATAGCTAAATTGCTAATTTGAATCATTAAATTTTCGAGCAGTATTGCTACATGTTTAATTGGTGTACATTTTCGATCAAAAGCAAAAATATAATTCTTAATGTGCATAGAGCCAAATATTAAATATATTAATAAATTCTCTAATAACCACTTATATTCTAATAATAAAAATTTCAAATAAGGATATCTTTTAATCTCTGTCAGAACAACATAAAAACTATTAGCATCAAGATCTATTAGAAAATTTGCTATTACTTTTTGTATTAGATCATATAATATTTTATCTTTTAAGACTTGAATACCATGACAACTTAAGTTTAACTCTATTAAATCTAGGACTAATACTTCCAACTCCACTAAAACAATAGAAAATAGCCTATGTTTTACTGAATTATTTAATAGATCAATATAAAGATAATCCTTAGTCTTATTCGATAAATTACTTTGACATTTTTGCCTAATATAGGCAAACAAATAAGCTACCTCATGATTCAAATCTATACCCTGCTTATAAGGCCAATAGTTTACCATAAATATTTTAATTTATTAAAATTAATACATATTAAAGCTTATAAAATATAGCAATATAAATATAAGCAATTCATCTATATATAAGGATTTTGAATAGATGAACTTACAATGACAATATTTATATTATTAAGATATAATTATTAATATAGCAAAATAACAGTATATAAAATAATTAAAAACATAAGATCTACTAAATAATTAATATAAAATATATGCCTGAATATTACTTTGCAATTGCAAGCAAAAACTTTTTAATGAAGCAAGAACCTGTTGAAGAAATTTTGAGAGAAAGAACTAATCATTATAAAAATATAAAAAAAGAGATAGATTTTTGGTTTATTACAAATCCAAGTTTACTGAAGTCATTTAGCTTAGACTACATAAAAGAACAATTAGACGAAGATTATGCAGCTGTTATCTCATTAGATATTCAGTTTATTAAATGGTTAAAATTAAGAATTGGATTTGTCACAATAGGTAAATTTCAATCTAATTATATTTTTTCATAAATTTTTAGTTGTTAGTTTAATGCTAAGAGCTTACGCAGCAGGTGTAACAAATAAAGTTAAAATTTCTTTACTGAAAGTTTCAGCTGCTTTAGATTTATAACGATTTGGATTAATAATTATTGATAACATACGTTTAATCGTTACATTTTCTATCTTAGCCCAATGTAATATACCTAACTCTAATTCTTTTGCAATAGCAGATACAGAAACAAATGCAGCTCCTAATCCAGATTGTACTGCATTTTTAATAGCTTCTATTGAATTTAATTCCATCTCTATTTTAAATCTACTGCTATCGATATCATGTTGGATCAAAATTTTGTCAATCACTTTACGTATAGTAGATTGTGTATCTAAAGCAATAAATCTTAATCTATAGAGATCTTCTTTCTGAATATCGGGTAATTTAGAAAAAACATGGGAAGTCGGTAAAATAAGAGCTAGCTCATCTTCTGCATATGAAGTTACTTGTAAAGTATCTTTAAGTTCACTAGGTACTTCTCCACCAATTACTGCTAAATCAACTTGACCATTAGCAACACTCCAAGAAATCAAGCGCGTAGAATGAACTTGTAATTGAACATTCACTTGTGGATATCTTTGTCTGAATAAACCAATTAATCTAGGCATTAAATAAGTTCCTGTCGTTTGACTAGCTCCGATAACCAAATTTCCGCCTTGGAGATTTTGAACATCTTCTAATGCTCGACACGTTTCTTCACATAATGCTAAAATTCTACCACCGTATCGTAATAATAAATTACCTGCTTCTGTTAAAGTTGCTTTTTTATTGCTTCTTTCAAACAAAGGTATATTTAATTGTTTCTCTAAATTTTGAATTTGAAGGCTAATTGCCGGCTGAGACACATACAAACTATCTGCTGCACGCTTAAAGCTGCCCTCTTTAACAATAGCTTTTAGAATTCTTAACTGATCCAAAGTAAAAGGTAGATCCCTCATATAACTGCAGTAAAATAGTTAACAAATACATCTTGATTTTTTAAGAATATTAATATAACAAAGTATAAAAAAATTTTGATGGGATAGAGAATATACTTTATACATAAAAATATAATGTTAATCAAGTATAATTATAACATAATTAACCCTTTGTGATAACTATGATAAAAGTGTAATATAATTATATAAAAACTTAAGGAATAAAAGTATGGATATAAGACTTTTAATTGTGCTATTGCCTGTTTTAGCAGCTGCTTCTTGGGCTTTATATAATATTGGTAGAGTGGCTTTACAACAATTTCGCAGTATGTAAAACATATTAGATATTATCTTGAATATAAATGAACTAAAGGGAATTTAATGTTAATTAATTCCCTAGAAAATATAAACGTAAATCAGAAATATACAATATATGTATATAGAAAATATACTATATAGGAAAAATCAATATCATAATTACAAGAATATTTTATGGCAGTACCTAAAAAACGAACATCAAAGTCTAAATCTAAATCACGAAAAGCAAAATGGAAACAAAAAGCATATGATGCATACAGTAAGTCTGTTTCATTAGGAAAATCAGTAATGTCAGGTAAATCAAAAAGTTTTATATATGTACAACAACAAGCAGAGAAAAACTTATAAAAGAGAGAATTAATTAACGACTGAAATGCTACTTAAAACTCAAACATAAAGTATAAATGAAAGTTATCCGTTTGAATCGCAATGATTTCTTTCTACAAAATGTGAATGCTTGTTTTTATTGCAAATTAAAAAACTTAAAAAAAATTTGGCTTTTTAATTGTTGTGAAGGTTGTCAGCACTATTTAATGAAACAAAAAATCAAGATTAACCAAGTCTCTAAAATTATTATTACAGAGATGAAGATATATAATATCTCAGGATTACCAGGATTACTTGCTAGTTTAAGTTTAAGCAATAAAAAAAATGCCATACACATATATGGTCCAGCCAATTTAGCTCAATACCTAGAACTAACGAAGAAATATTCACAAACTAATTTTAGATACAATTTATATTTTCATCAATTAAAAACAAACTACATAATAGAAGATAATCAATACTATATATACTGCTTAAAAAAGCTTTTATACTTTGAATTTATTATTAAAATTCCTGAATTTAAAGGTAAATTCAAATTACATCATGCACAACAATGGCAAATAGAATTAGGTCCTTTGTATGGTAAACTAAAAACAGGATATGATTTTATTTTACCAGATGGTACAACAATAAATAGTGAAAGTTTTACTCAACAGCAAAAACGTGAAAATCAAATATCCTTTTTACTGAGTCAATATTTATCAAGAGTTCATCAAACTAAATATTCTAAAACATTAAATATCAGATTTAAAATTTAAAGACAAGTTGATATTTGTTAGTATCTTAAAGTTAAACTTTTATATTATTAAATTATTTTTATACTAAAAACTTATCTATTTATGTTATACGCAATCATAGAGGCAGATGGTAAACAAATGTGGATAGAACCTGGTAAATATTATGATGTAAATTACATTTCAGGAGAACCAGGTGACTATATACAATTCAACAAAGTCTTAGTTCTTAGACAAGAAAATGATATATACTTAGGAAAACCTTGCATTCAGTCCATAATCATAAAGGCTAAAATATTAAAGCATCTAAAAAGTAAAAAAATAACTGTTTTTAAAATAAAGCCCAAGAAAAACTCAAGAAAAAAACAAGGACATAGACAAAAATTAACAAGGCTATTGATTGAAGAATTTTTACAATCAAATATAAAAGTATAAGAATTATTAAAAAATAATTCATAATATTAAATTATATACTAAATATAAAAATATATAATATGGCACATAAAAAAGGAAGTGGTAGTACAAAAAATGGTCGTGATTCTCGTTCCCAAAGATTAGGTGTCAAAAAATATGGAGGAGAATCAGTAATAATAGGTAACATTATTATTCGACAAAGAGGAAGCCAATTTAAACCAGGAGTTAATGTAAAATTAGCAAAGGATGATACCCTATTTGCATTAGCTAATGGGACAGTTATATTCAGAAAAAAGAAGAAAAAACACACAATAGTTAGTGTTATGGAAAACATATAAGATATATTGCAATAGTTAGGGCAATTGCAATCAGTAAATATAAACATATCAGCAAGGTTACTATGATAAAGCAAACCTATTATACTTCTGTTATAGCAATGTTTAAATAATGGTAAAAAAAATAGTTATTTCTCATTATAATAATTTAGCAGCTATTATCAATAATAATAAAATTCAAGAAATTATTACAGTTAATAACCTATATCAGGTCAATGACATATATATCGGTACTGTAGAAAAAATATTTACCAGTATTAATGCTGCTTTTATAAAATTAAATAAATCTGGAAAAAGTGGTTTCATACATATGAATGATATCAAACCTCTTAAAAAAGGAAAACATATCAAAAGTATAGAAGAAGTTCTGTCTATAAATCAGATTATCTTAGTACAAATCACAAAAGAGCCAACTATTTATAAAGGTCCTAGATTAACAGCAAATATACATTTACATGGGAAATATCTTGTACTTATGCCTTTTTGTAGCACTATTTGTATATCACATAAAATTTATGACCATAATGAACGTACATATCTTTACTCATTAGGTGTTTTACTTAAACCAGGTAAAATGGGTTTATTAATTAAATCTTCTGCACAAGGTGTTAAAGAGACAATTATATTGAAAGATTTAGATCATTTAAAAAAACAATGGGATTTTATTGAAAAAGCAATTATAGAATATTCTTCACCTTTATTATTATATAAAGATGAAGACTTAATTAAAAAAATTATTCGAGATTTCTATGAAGAAAGTGTTACAAAAATAATAATCGATTCTAAGGAAGGCTTAAATCAATTAAATTATTACTTATACAAATGGAATTGTGTGTCACATCGTATAACGACAATACTACAATTATATAATCAAGAAAAATGCATATTAGATCAGTTTTATATAAAACATGCTATAAATAATGCGCTCAAACCTAAAGTTAAATTACCTTACGGGGGTCATGTTATCATTGAAAGTAATGAAGCGCTAACAGTAATTGATGTGAATTCTGGTTCATTTAATAAGTCAGGTAATTGTACAGAGGCTATTCTCAAAACAAACTTTTATGCAGCTATTGAAATTGCACATCAATTGAAAATAAGAAATATTAATGGAGTTATCATTATTGATTTCATTGATATGTCTTCACAAGGTGATCAGTTACAACTATTAGAACACTTTAGTAAATTATTAAAATTAGATAACGCTAGACCACAAATAGTACAATTATCAGAATTAGGACTAGTTGAACTAACAAGGAGAAGAAGAGGACAAAGTTTACAAGAACTATTTATTCATGACAAGAATTGTCATACTCATTTAAGAGATAACAAATTTGTTAAAATTATCAATAGTAAAAGTCTATACTATAACAGTAACAAATTAAATAATTATAAAAGTATTCAGTATTTATTTTTCAAGAAACAGTTTAAAAAAAACGTAATCTTGAAAAAGAAATATTATAAGCCATTTAAAACAGATATAAACGAATACTTCACTTACATAGATAATAAAAATCCTATTCAATTACTACGTCCTAAGGCTAATTATATTATTCCTTTGCGACTTTATTACAAATTAGTTGGAAATAAGTCAATAGTTATCTAGCTGTAATCAGTAAATAAAATACAAAAAGTAATTACCGCGTAAAGCGGTAATTACTTTTTGTATTTTATTTACTTTATCTAAAGGAAGACACAATCAAAACGGAGCAAATTAAATTAACTAACCGTTAACTGATGGTGCAACTAAAGATACTGGTAAAGAATTACTAGAAGCTAAATCTAGAGGAAAATTATGAGCGTTACGTTCATGCATTACTTCCATACCTAGATTAGCTCGGTTAAGAATATCTGCCCAAGTGTTTATTACACGACCTTGGCTATCAACAACTGATTGATTAAAATTAAAACCATTTAGGTTGAAAGCCATAGTACTTACAGACATTGCTGTAAACCAAATGCCTAATACAGGCCATAAGCCTAAAAAGAAATGTAATGAACGTGAGTTGTTAAAACTTGCATATTGGAAGATCAAACGGCCAAAATAACCATGAGCTGCAACAATATTATATGTTTCTTCTTCTTGGCCAAATTTATAACCATTATTTGCAGATTCATTTTCAGTCGTCTCACGAATCAAGCTAGAAGTTACTAAAGAACCATGCATAGCACTGAATAGAGATCCACCGAAAACTCCTGCTACACCCAACTGATGAAATGGATGCATTAAGATATTATGTTCTGCTTGGAATACAAGCATGAAGTTAAATGTGCCAGAAATACCTAAAGGCATACCATCAGAGAAGCTTCCTTGTCCAATAGGGTAAACAAGGAAAACTGCTGCTGCTGCCGCTACAGGTGCTGTAAAAGCAACAGATATCCAAGGGCGCATACCCAAACGATAGCTTAATTCCCATTCACGACCAATATAGCAAGATACACCTAGTAAGAAGTGTAAAACAATTAGTTGATAAGGTCCACCATTGTATAACCACTCATCTAAAGATGCAGCTTCCCAAATTGGATAGAAGTGAATACCAATAGCTGCAGAACTAGGTATAATTGCACCAGAAATGATATTATTTCCGTATAATAAAGAACCAGCAACTGGCTCACGAATACCATCTATATCAACTGGAGGTGCAGCAACGAATGCAATGATGAATACAGATGTAGCAGTTAATAATGTTGGAATCATTAAAACACCAAACCAACCGATATAAAGGCGGTTTTCAGTGCTTGTAATCCAAGTACAAAAACGTTCCCACAGGCTTGCGCTTTCGCGTCTTTCTAAAGTAGCAGTCATAATATTATATATTTATTTTAGGATAATTTAGGATACTTCCCAAGGTATGATTAACTTGTTAGGTACATTATTACCAATATAAAAAGAAATTGTAAAGATTAAATTAAAATAATTGATAAAAGTTCAGTAAGGTTAAATTCATCATAAATAATTTCAATGATTAAACTTTGATATTCAATATAATTACATTAATGGTTGATTTTTTTAAATGAATAAATAAAATTACAAGGTAAGGGAACTACAATATGTATTTTCATTAATTATAAAAAATAAAATAAAATATCATGTCACATTTTAGTCGTATTAAAACAAGCATAACTAACGTAGAAGTATTACAGAAAACATTGCAAGACTTAAAATTTGAATGCAGTATAGGAAAGTCACAATTAAAAGACAGTAACGGAAATTTAGAATATGTTGATATTGTTGCCAAAAAGAATAACAAAAATATAATTGGTTTTCTATGGAATAGAACAGAATATATATTTATATCAGATTTTGGATTATGGCAAGACTATCAAAATATGTATCCAGAAAATATTATAGAAAAAATATTACAGCAGTATGCAATTAATTCTATTATTAGAAGCAGTAATACTGAAGGATTCAAAACAATAGAGAAGCAAAAATTAACAAATGGATCTATAAAATTAGTGCTACAAAGATGGAGCTAAGGACAATCAATGAAAGATTATATATATTAATATTCATGAATTAACTAAATGCGGACAGAGAGACTTGAACTCTCACGAGATAATCTCACTAGATCCTAAATCTAGTGTGTCTACCAATTCCACCATGTCCGCTGGAACGAATAATTTTTATATAGTCTTAACTCTAATAATTAGAATATCAATAAAAATTAATAAACACAAGTCATATTAACAATGTATAAAAAATTGTAAAGTGTTGACTAATATTGATATATATTTGTTATTATAGTATAATTAACGTAATTATTGACATCTCATTATTCTGTCTATTTATTTCCTCAGTAGCTCAGTGGTAGAGCGATCGGCTGTTAACCGATTGGTCGTAGGTTCAAATCCTTCCTGAGGAGTTAAAAAAGCTTACTAGACTAAGATCAGATATGATAAATATCTATTTTAGCATAAATTATACAATGATTATAACTGATTTTTTACATATGCTAGACTACCAATTTTATGATTTAGAGCAAAACTTGTACAATATACTAGGATCACAAATAAATAGTGCTCACCCTACTATCTTCATAGTATTGATAGTGAGTGGTCTACTGACTAGTATAAATCCCTGCTTAATATCTATAATTCCTATAAGCGTATCTTATATATACTCAGAAAAACTAACAAATAAAAATAAACATATATTTCTATTAGGAATATTAACTAGCACTATTGCTAGTCTTCTATTATTTGAATTACTTCGTAAACAATATGAATATATATCGCATATTTTTCCCGTATTATCGTACATGACAATAATTATTATTAGCTTAAACTTGCTACAAATATTAGAATTGAATACTAACCTTCTAACGATAAATAAATTATTAAAACAATTATCTTTAACACCTTCATTAAACAATTACATAACAGGACTAATAATAGGTGTCAGCTCTTCAACTTGTACAGCACCAATATTATTAATAATATTATTATGGGTATCTTCTTGTAAATCTTGGGTATTAGGTATAGCCTATATGTGCACATACTTATTCAGTTATATATTCCCAATATATTTAATCATTAACAGTAGTTATAACTATCAACAAATCAAAAAATGGCCAATTATATGGAATAATATTACTTTATTCAGTGGATGTATTATGTTAGGATATAGTGTTTTTGCTTTTCTTAATATACTACTTACATAGTACCTATATAGAAAAAGTAAAAATAATCAATAATTTGATTTTCTATATCTAAGCGTATATTTTTATAATATAAATAAATAATGAATACAAAGAACATTATATGGTTCACTTTAAAGAAGCTCAGTAATTTAAGTTTCTCAATAAGCTTACTACTGCTAGTAGCTAGCATAAGTATTATTGGAACTATAATTGAACAAAATCAAAGTATTTTATACTATCAAATCAATTACCCGATAAGTAATCAACTTTTTAGTCGTATAATAAATTGGAAAACAATTCTGAATTTAGGACTAGATCATATATATCTAAATCCATGTTTTATACTAGTATTAGCCTTATTTTTTTGCAGCTTACTTGCATGCACTTTTTCTAATCAATTACCAAGCTTAAGAAATGCCCGCAAATGGAAATTTGTACAAAATACAAGCAATATAAATCGTAAGAATCATTTTATAGAACTTGATACAATCTCTATATGTAATATGATGTATAGTTTGTATAGTAATAACTACTACATATTTCATAAAGAAAAAAATATATATGCTTATAAGGGTTTAAGTGGACGAATTGCACCTATATTTGTGCACTTCAGTATGATCTTAACATTTATAGGACCTTTAATCGGTTTATTGGGGGGATTCACAGCGCAAGAAATAATACCTACAGGAGAAATATTTCATATTAAAAATATAATTCAATCTGGATTTAATAGTGAAATACCAGATAATTTAACAGGAAAAATCAAAGATTTCAATATTAGATATGGCTCGGATCACTCAATTGAACAATTTATATCAAAAATTGCAATATATAATAATCAAGGAAAAGATATAAATCAAGAATACATCTCTGTTAATTCACCGTTAATATTCAATGGTATTACATTTTACCAAACTGACTGGAGAATCGATAGCTTTAGATTACAAATAGGAAACAGTGGCATTATTCAACAACCAATAGTCAAATATAAAATTGATAATCAAGTATTATGGTCATGTCAACTACCTATTAATCAAGAATCATACATTTTTCTTGTTATAGCTAAATTAAATGATAGGATCTCAATATATGACATATCAAACAATTTAATTACGTCAGTTACATTAGATGAAACAATCCTAGTTAATAACACAGCACTAAAAATAGTTGAAATAATGACAAAAACTGGTATACAAATTAAAACAGATCCAGGCATTATAATGACATATACAGGCTTTTTTATACTCATGATTAGTATTGTTATAAGTTATATTTCTTACTCTCAGGTATGGATTACAAGCGTGATGCAAAACATAAAAATAGCCGGCTCTACAAATAGAGCAACATTAACCTTTGAAGAGGAAATTATTAATATTCAAGAAATATATACTCAATATACATGGTCATAAATTAAAGTTTATAGAACGAAATCGATTTGAATTAGTTAAGTATACATCTTTATCCATACAAAATATAGTAATCCTAACTTTTTAACACTTAAATCATTGTTCGTATTCTGTACTATATTTAGTCTTTTTTTGTATATAAGCTAATAAAAATAATACCCAAATTAATGAACTTTAAGTTTTATAAAACAGCTAATTACTAATTGATATAATTTTATTATTATTTTTTATTACAAAATAATAATAGTTATATTAGTTTTATGAAATGATTTGCCACCAAGATTAATAGAGAAAATATAGATGGATTATATATAAAACCCTATCATAAATAAAGTGAAAAAATACTGATGAGAAGCCTGATATAACAATTACAGGTTTGTCCCTAATCAATAGATAATAATAATAAAATTTATCAAAAGAATCGGATAATTACTAGAATTGAATGAAATTATTAATTATACTTTGCCCTTCAGTTGTCCATAAACTTTCTGGATGAAATTGAATACCTCTCAATAATCTATATTTTTTGTGACGACATGCCATGATAACTCTATCATGTGTCCAAGCTGTCACTTCTAAATCATTAGGTAAATTATTTGCATTTATAAATAGGCTATGATAACGTGTGGCTAAAAAAGGATTGGATAAACCACTAAATAAGTCTTGGGAATTATGTGAAATCTGGCTTAATTTACCGTGCACAGGATGCTCTAATTTACTAATTTTAGCACCATAAACGTAACCTATAGCCTGATGTCCCAAACAAACACCTAAAATCGGGATAGTATTCGCATAAGCACTAATTACTTGTAAAGATATCCCCGAATTTATAGGATTACCTGGTCCAGGAGATAAAACAATATGAGTTGGATTATATTGACTAATATAGGATAAAGATATTTCATCATTTCTCATAGTACAAATTGATACACCTAATTCACCTAAAGATTGTACTAAATTTTGTGTAAAACTATCATAATTATCAATAACTAAAATCATACTTTCAATAAATTATATATTCATTTTAAATTACTTTATGAGTATACCTTCAGAAGGTGAACTTGCTATAGCCCTGTCTTCTTTTGAAATCCTACCAGATAGGTATGCAATACGACCTGATATAACTCCAAGCTTCATAGCTTCTGCCATATACTCAGGATTAGTAGCTTTAGCAACAGCTGTATTTAATAGTACTCCAGATGCTCCCATTTCCATAGCTTGACTAGCTTCACTAGCTGTTCCAATACCAGCGTCTATGATAATAGGAACTTTTGCATCATTTATAATAATTTGTAAATTTAGAAGGTTTTGCAAGCCTTGTCCAGAACCTATAGGAGAACCTAACGGCATAATTGCAGAACAGCCGACTTCTTCTAATTGCTTAGCCAAAACAGGATCCGGATTTATGTAAGGAAGTACAGTGAAATTATTACTTACAAGATATTCTGCAGCTTTTAAAGTACCATAAGGATCTGGAAATAAATATTCTGAATCTGCTATCACTTCTAATTTAACGAAATTATTATCAACTTGTCCTAACCTTCTTGTCATTTCTCGACCTAAAATAGCAATTCTTATAGCTTCTTCTACTGTTTCACAACCAGCTGTGTTAGGTAACAGCCATAACTTCTTCCAATCTAATCCGTCTAATAAACTACTTTTACCTTTAAGCTTATTATTGTATGCACGCCGAATGGCTACTGTAACAATAGAAGCGGAACTATTTCTTATACTGATACTCGCACTTTTTGTACTTCTATATTTACCCGTACCTAACATTAACCGCGATGAAAAAGATTTTTTATCAATTATTAAGGGTTTAGTTAAATGCAAATAAGAGGATATTAAATTTAATGACATGACTTATTTCAGTTAAATAGATAAAAAATATTTGTAATGTTTTATTATTCTAGTGTAGAATCAATATATACTTTATAAGCTTTATAGCAAGAGTGTCATTGATATTTAGTCAAACCAAAAACATCAATAAAATTTATATTTAACACATACTATTTCCTGAACTACTATATACAATCACTATGCACAATAAATTACCTTCACTGATTATTATCATGCTAACTACTTTTAGTATTATATTGATCAGTTTTATAATACGTCAATTATATTTATATATAGCAACATCTTATAAAGATTATGATGTTAATGATATTACAATAGTAGATCGTTTAGGCTCTATATTGCCTTATTGGCTACCTTTATTAGAAGGCTTACAAAACTTCGGTCAACAAATTTTGCCTGATTATCCTTTCAATATTATGCAAATTTATAAAAAAACTTTAATGCCTTTAGTGATTTTTTATGTTACACATCCAACACTAGCTGTTATTATATTTTTTATATTATATTACTTATTTGTACGTAATAAAAGTCCTATACCAGACCGGCCATTCATTAGATTTAATGTATTACAATCTATATTACTATTTCTCATTAATTCTTTACTGGGAGCTACTTTTAGAGCCTTACCTATAGAGTTCAGAATGAGCTTATATGGATTAATGCTATGTAATACACTTTTTTGGTTTGTTTTATCAACTATAAGTTATTCTATAATAAAATCTATTGAAGGAAAATATGCTAAAATACCAGTAATTTCTCAAGCAGTCAGAATACAAATCGATAATCAACTATAAGGTATAAAATAATGAATTTAAATAAATATGAAACAATTTATATATTACAACCAAATATTACAGAATCAGAAAATTTAATTTTAATTAATGAATATAAAGCACTAATTAAAAAGTACGGTGGTAATAATATAATAGTCCAACATAAAGGTAGAAGACATTTAAATTATAATATAAAATCTTATTATGATGGGATTTATGTTCAAATAAATTATACAGCAAGCAGCAATCTAGTTAAGATTTTAGAAAAAGCTATGCGTTTAAGTCAAAATATCATTAGATACATGACAATTAAAAATTGTCATATGAATGATATAAAAATATAAACATAAAAATATATTATATAAATGAATATTATTAATAAGTACAGAATTGACAATAGGACATAAATTTAATTACAACTTTTGTTTAGAAACCATTATATCAAGTATATAACTTTTTATAAAATGAACATATATTTTCATCTCATACTTTTTAGTAACCTATATTAAAATTATTAAATAAATAAACTTACAATGTAGGTGATATTTAATTATCAACCCAGCATATTATGCAAGTAAATAACTAATATAAAATTGAAATATCAATACTTGCACTATACATTTATATAATTAATCTATTGAAGATTCAAGCCATATTAATAATGAATTAATAGTGTATCTAAACGAGATCTAGATTAATTAGTAGTATTTAAATAAAAATCATATCAACCTAAATATACAATTATACGGAGTTTATGTATAGTCTTGATACTGAGCTACCTTTCCGAAAGGCTTCCCTTTCAGTATTATCGCCGCTGCAGCATTTAACTACCAAGTTCGGAATGGATTGGTGTGGTTCTACTGCGCTATAAGAATCAAGACATAAATCACACTACTCAAAATTTTGATTTTTACAGTATATAAAATATTCGATCTATTAGTACGTCTCAGCTGAATATATTACTATACTTACACTTAACGCCTATCAAACGGTTAGTCTAACCGTGATCTTACCCATTTCTGGAAAGAGTACTCATCTTGAGGTTGGCTTCCCACTTAGATGCTTTCAGCGGTTATCCTATCCATACTTAGCTACCCAGCATTTACTGTTGGCACAATAACTGGTACACCAGAGGTATGTTTCTCCCGGTCCTCTCGTACTAAGGAGAAATCCTCTCAATACTCTAACGCCTACACCGGATATGGACCGAACTGTCTCACGACGTTCTGAACCCAGCTCGCGTACCGCTTTCATGGGCGAACAGCCCAACCCTTGGGACATACTACCGCCCCAGGATGCGATGAGCCGACATCGAGGTGCCAAACCTCCCCGTCGATGTGAACTCTTGGGGGAGATCAGCCTGTTATCCCTAGAGTAACTTTTATCCGTTGAGCGACAGCCTTTCCACTCAGTACTGTCGGATCACTAAGGCCGACTTTCGTCTCTGCTCGACTTGTAGGTCTTGCAGTCAAGCTTCCTTATGCCTTTACACTCTACGACTGATTTCCGACCAGCCTGAGGAAACCTTTGCACGCCTCCGTTACCTTTTAGGAGGCGACCGCCCCAGTCAAACTGCCCACCTGAAACTGTTTATTGGCCAGCTTATGGCAATCAATATTAGAATTCTAATTTAATCAGAGTGGTATCTCACTAGTGGCTCTTATATACCCGCAAGTATATATTCTTTGCCTCCCACCTATGCTGCGCAAACTAAATCCAAATTCAATTCCAAGCTACAGTAAAGCTTCATAGGGTCTTTCTGTCCAGGTGCAGGTAGTCCGCATCTTCACAGACAATTCTATTTCGCCGAGTCTCTCTCTGAGACAGTGCCCAAATCGTTACGCCTTTCGTGCGGGTCGGAACTTACCCGACAAGGAATTTCGCTACCTTAGGACCGTTATAGTTACGGCCGCCGTTCACCGGGGCTTCAGTCACTAGCTTCATTTTACAACTGACCAATTTCTTTAACCTTCCGGCACTGGGCAGGCGTCAGCCCCCATACGTTGTCTTACGACTTTGCGGAGACCTGTGTTTTTGCTAAACAGTCGCTTGGGCCTGGTTATTGCAACCCTACAAGGGTACCCCTTCTTCCGAAGTTACGGGGCTATTTTGCCGAGTTCCTTAGAGAGAGTTATCTCGCGCCCCTTAGTATGCTCTACTTACCTACTTGTGTCAGTTTAAGGTACAGGTATTTATTATTTAAGATATATCGAGCTTTTCTTGGAAGTATGACATCAATCACTTTAGCACCTTGGTGCTTTGTATTAACTTCTTGGCTCTAGACGTTTTCTCCGTCTTTCTTCACCTTAAAAGCTTAAACCGGTAACCAACATCCGGCTGATTTAGCCTTCTCCGTCCTTCGTTATCAATAATAAATAGTACAGGAATATTAACCTGTTGTCCATCGACTACGTTATTCAACCTTGCCTTAGGACCTGACTTACCCTTCGCGGACGAACCTTCCGAAGGAAACCTTAGGTTTTCGGGGCATTGGATTCTCACCAATGTTTTCGCTACTCAAGCCGACATTCTCACTTCTGTTTTGTCCACATCCGCTTCCGCTAATGCTTCAACCTTATACAGAACGCTCCCCTACCGATGATAAAACATCCCACAGCTTCGGCAAATTACTTAGCCCCGTTCATTTTCGGCGCAAGATCACTAAACCAGTGAGCTATTACGCACTCTTTAAAGGATTGCTGCTTCTAAGCGAACCTCCTGGTTGTTTATGCATTCTTACTTCCTTTATCACTTAGTAATTATTTAGGGGCCTTAGCTGATGGTCTGGGCTGTTTCCCTTTTGACAATGAAGCTTATCCCCCACTGTCTCACTGATTGATTTCATACCTAGTATTCAGAGTTTGCATCGATTTGGTACCACTCTCGCAGCCCGCACCGAAACAGTGCTTTACCCCTAGGTTAAAGCATCAATCGCTGCGCCAAAACGCATTTCGGGGAGAACCAGCTAGCTCCGGATTCGATTGGCATTTCACCCCTAGCCACAGCTCATCCGCTGATTTTTCAACATCAGTCGGTTCGGACCTCCACTTAGTGTTACCTAAGCTTCACCCTGGCCATGGCTAGATCATCCGGGTTCGGGTCTGTAAATAGTGACTTATGCTCTAATTAAAGCTCGCTTTCACTATGGCTTCGATATTCTCTATCTTAACCTGCCACTACCTACAAGTCGCCGGCTCATTCTTCAACATGCACATAGTCAGACGATTAGTCATCCTCCTACTGCTTGTAAGCTTATGGTTTCATGTTCTTTTTCACTCCCCTCTCGGGGTTCTTTTCACCTTTCCCTCACGGTACTAGTTCGCTATCGGTCATTTAGTAATATTTAGCCTTACGAGGTGGTCCTCGTGGATTCACACGGGATTTCACGTGTCCCATGCTACTTGGGATTCAGTAAAAATTTTGATTTGTTTTCGATTACAGGATTATCACCTTCTACGATACAACATTCCAGATGTTTCATCTAACATTACAAATATTTAGAGCACTGTCCCACAACCCCACTAAAACTTATTAAAGTGGTTTAGGCTGTTCCCTTTTCGTTCGCCACTACTAGGAGAATCGCGTTTGCTTTCTTTTCCTTTGGTTACTAAGATGTTTCAGTTCGCCAAGTTAGCTCTTGCCTACTTATGTATTCAGTAGGTAGTATAAAGAGTTTCCTCATTCGGGTACCTCCGAATCAAAGCTTACTTCCAGCTCCTCGAAGCATTTCGTTGGTAGTCACGCCCTTCATCGCTTCTAAATGCCTAGGTATCCACCATAAGCCCTTGATTATTTTAAATACTTTTCTAATTTATTTAATTTAGTGTAATGAGTATATAAATTGAATTTTTAAATTCACAGTTTGCAATTAACACTTGGAGATAAGCGGACTTGAACCGCTGACATCTGCCTTGCAAAAGCAGCGCTCTACCAGCTGAGCTATACCCCCTTATATAATTTGGTGGGCTATCCTGGACTTGAACCAGGGGCCTCACCCTTATCAGGGGTGTGCTCTAACCAACTGAGCTAATAGCCCTACTTAATTGTGTTAATTATAAACAATAACGATCTAAAGTTGAGAATATTAAAGTATTTCTAAATACTAAATTTAGATACTTTAATTCTTTTTCCCTAAATAAGGAGGTGATCCAGCCGCACTTTCCAGTACGGCTACCTTGTTACGACTTCACCCCAGTCACTAGCTCTACCTTAGGTGCCCTCCTCCAAAAAAGGTTAAAGTAACAACTTTGGGTATAACCAGCTCCCATGGTGTGACGGGCGGTGTGTACAAGGCCCGGGAACGAATTCACCGCCGTATAGCTGACCGGCGATTACTAGCGATTCCATCTTCATGCAGGCGAGTTGCAGCCTACAATCCGAACTGAGATCATGTTTACGAGATTAGCTGAACTTCACAATTTAGCGACTCTTTGTCATGACCATTGTAGCACGTGTGTAGCCCAGAATATAAGGGGCATGCTGACTTGACGTCATCCTCACCTTCCTCCGGTTTGTCACCGGCAGTCTTCTTAAAGTTCTCAACTAAATGATAGCAACTAAGAATAAGGGTTGCGCTCGTTGCGGGACTTAACCCAACATCTCACGACACGAGCTGACGACAGCCATGCACCACCTGTGTTTACATTCCCGAAGGCACTTCTTATTTTCATAAGAATTTGTAACATGTCAAATTCTGGTAAGGTTCTTCGTGTTGCATCGAATTAAACCACATGCTCCACCGCTTGTGCGGGCCCCCGTCAATTCCTTTGAGTTTCACTCTTGCGAGCGTACTTCCCAGGCGGGATACTTAACGCGTTAGCTACGATACTGCACGGATCGATACGCGCAACATCTAGTATCCATCGTTTACAGCTAGGACTACTGGGGTATCTAATCCCATTCGCTCCCCTAGCTTTCGTCTCTGAGTGTCAGCAATGGCCCAGTAAGGCGCTTTCGCTTCTGGTGTTCTTCCTAATATCTACGCATTTCACCGCTACACTAGGAATTCCCCTTACCCATACCATACTCTAGTTGAACAGTTTCGGATGCTGGTTTAAGGTTGAGCCTCAATATTTAACAACCGACTTATTTAACCACCTACAGACGCTTTACGCCCAATAATTCCGGATAACACTTGCATCCCCCGTATTACCGCGGCTGCTGGCACGGAGTTAGCCGATGCTTATTCCTTAAGTACCGTCATTTTTTCTTCCTTAAGAAAAGAGGTTTACAACCCACAGGCATTCTTCCCTCACGCGGTATTGCTCCGTCAGGCTTTCGCCCATTGCGGAAAATTCCCCACTGCTGCCTTCCGTAGAAGTCTGGACCGTGTCTCAGTTCCAGTGTGGCTGATCATCCTCTCAAACCAGCTACTGATCGTTGCCTTGGTAAGCTTTTAACTTACCAACTAGCTAATCAGACGTAAGCTCATCCATAGGCAAAAAATTTTTCACTGTTAAGCATATAAGGTATTAGCAATCGTTTCCAATTGTTATTCCTTTCCTAAGGGTAGATTCTTACGCATTACTCACCCGTCCGCTACTGAAGATTAAACTTCCGTTCAACTTGCATGTGTTAGGCATACCGCCAGCGTTCATCCTGAGCCAGGATCAAACTCTCCGTATTATCCAGAATATGTTTTAAGATTTGACTAGAAGTTTCATAGTTAGTTTAGTACCTAATTAATTAACTAGAACTATTGTTAAATGAAACATCAACTTGAGATAATCATAATGCTTTCAATATAATCTTGTCAAGCCCTATATTCTAAAAAATTATAATCATTATATTATAATTGGATTTTTATATTAAAATAACTCAACCACTCTCCAGCATTTATTCATTTCACTTTATGTATAATAGACAAATTTGATATGCTGGTTCATAAATTAAATTTTCTAATATTAATTTAATATGATTTGAAATTTTATTTCAAAATGATCACAATCGGTATAAAACACATAAAATAAACTCACTAAAAAATTTCATAAATAAAAACTTAGTTGAGTCTGTTAATATTAGTTACTAGTCACAAAATCACCACTATGACAGACTATTGGAACACATATGAAAATAATATAATCTAATAATACTAGATTGGATAAAAACACAAAAGTTAAAATATTTACATATGTTACGCTACTTGATAGATTTTTTTAAATGAAATTCAGTTAAAAATCAATTCTTATCTTCATTACTTTAAGATAAGATATAAGCTTATTTAGAAGTCTCTTTAATGAAAGAAAACTCAAAATCAACAAATAATGAAGTAAAATATTATAAAGAAAGATCTCGAAAGTTGAGACAATGACTTAGATTAAAAGATAACTATTTTACCAAAAACTTAAAACTAAATTTACTAAATAAAGATGAATAAATATTAGATGCTGTAAATAAATACAAAGAAGTTGAATTTTTTTACATATTTCATAAAAATAACTATTTTGAAGTAATAGAATTATGATAAGATTAAGACACAAAGTCATCAAATGATCTTCAATCAATAGCGCTTGAATTATAGAAACACTTTAAAAACTACATTTAAGAAAATGTATATTGCCAAACATATAAATTATAATATCTGTTATTATATAATATTCAGAATTAATACTGATTCAAGACAAAATTATAATCGGATACGAATAATTTGAATATCTATTACATTAATATCTTAATAATTAATTGCTATAAAATATTTATAGATAATGTTTTTATATGATTTATAATTGCAAGACATAAAACTAACAAATATGTTTATTTTCATAAAATATAACCTTACGTTTATTAAAACATAAAATATGTATACGTGATTTTAATATATTAAATAAGACAAGAAACATATAAATCAATTCTAATTTATTAGATCTATAAGGAAAATATCCAGCTTGTATAAGTCTAAAGAAAAAATATTAATTGTAGATGACGAAACTAGCATAAGAACAATTTTAGAAACTCGATTGTCTATGATTGGCTACGATGTAATCAGTGCATCGGATGGAGAGGAAGGACTACATATATTCCGAAAAGAATATCCTGATTTAGTTATATTAGACGTTATGATGCCTAAATTAGATGGCTACGGAGTCTGTCAAGAAATCAGAAAAGAATCTGATGTACCAATCATAATGCTAACTGCTCTAGGGGATGTCTCAGATAGAATTACTGGCTTAGAATTGGGTGCAGATGACTATGTAATTAAGCCTTTTTCACCTAAAGAACTAGAAGCACGCATTAGATGTGTTCTAAGAAGAGTAGATAAGATAAATGTAAATTCAAGTATTCCTAGTTCAGGCATCCTAAATATAGGATTTCTTAAAATTGATACTAACAAGAGGCAAGTATACAAAAAAAATGAAAGGGTTAGATTAACAGGTATGGAATTTAGTCTTTTAGAACTACTAGTAAGTAAAGCAGGTGAAGCTTTTTCTCGTTCTTCTATCTTACAAGAAGTTTGGGGGTATAAACCAGAGAGACATGTTGATACTCGAGTAGTAGATGTACATATTTCAAGACTTAGGGCTAAATTAGAAGATGATCCAGGTAATCCAGATTTAATTTTAACAGCCAGAGGAACAGGATATTTATTTCAACGAATCATTGAAAACATATAAAAATATAGAATTACAAGAAAGATAAGTACCTTCAAGGTGATTAATTTAAATATTAAACTTTATATAATTTATTGATCTATATAATAAAAAGTATATATGTAAAACTATAGAATATAATGTCTTTTATATAAGATATAAAAATATTACTTCTTTTCATTTAATTTTCAATTATTTTCATAATTAGTATAATTAAACTGATATCTTGTATTAAGATAATCGTTAAGATTATTTAAATTTGATGTTTTCTTGATATCAAAAATATAAAAAATTCAGTTTTTACATAAAAAGGCTTTAATTACAAGTAATGTATTAACTTCTTAGTAAAAGAACTATGAAACTTAATTGATTGCTGGAAAATGAAAAGATTATCTAATCGTAAATTAAAAACATACTATGTAAACATGATTTAGTATTCTTTAGTCTGAGATAAAAATAAAAACTTATTAATGAGATTATTAATCTCACCACTAATTGTTTATTTAGTAAGAAAATAACTAGACAAAATGATATAAATATTGATGTGAATATAATTCATATATGTCATTATCAGCACTTATGTTAAAGTAAGTTAAGTACATTCAAAACTTTATTAAATAGATATTTCATAGAATACTCTAAATAATAGACGATTTATTAAAATATTAAATGCCATATCCAATATTATGATTAATATGATATACATAATTGATATCATACAAAGTCACAATTATTATACTATATATAGTATATAGCATCATTTTTTGTTATGAACATACAATATTAATTGTGGTAAACACTACTACTTTTAGTAAAAAAAATTCAAATAGAAGCTTATGGGTATTGATTTTTTAAATTCAATATATTTATATGTAAAGGCTAATTATTATCGGTATTGTAAACCAAACAAAGTATATATAAGCCGTTATACATAAAATAAGTTTTCTTAAATATGAGAAGAGAGGGTATATATATATTTATTTATTTATCATCTAACTACTGTTATGTATAACATAATTATCTGATTTACTTTTTCTTATATTATCTGTTGATTCATCAATTTCTTTACCATACAAAGCCTAAAATTTATTATATACTAATATTAGATAATATTTCTTAGTATAAACTTACAAACAAGAACTTATTACTTATTAAAATACTTATAGATTCCAAAATATATATTTTTCATTTTAAAGCTTGATTGCATTTTTTATTTTGTACTATATTTATATTTATATGGTGTAAAACAGACAAAAAAGAATATCATAGTACTTTGTGTCAAAACTAATTATTGTAAACTAAACGATTTAAAAAATATTGCCATGATTGTAAAAAAAACAATGACGATGTCTGAAAAAATTTTAGCTAGGGCTAGTCAAAAACACAATGTTCAAGCAGGCGAAGTTGTATGGTCCAAAGTAAATGTTCTTATGACACATGATCCATGTTCACCAGGAGTTATTAGCATTTTTAAAAAAGAATTTGGTAATCAAGCAAAGATTTGGGATCCAGAAGGACACATAATGATTCCGGATCACTTTGTTTTTACATCTGATGAAAAAGCAAATGCAAATATTCGAATGATGAGAGACTTCGCTCAAGAACAAGGACATAAATATTTTTATGACCCACATAGCAAAGATTATAAAGGCGTATGCCATATTGCATTAGCACAAGAAGGACATAATCGACCAGGAGAAGTACTAGTAGGTACTGATTCACATACTGTAACAAGCGGTGCATTCGGAACATTTGCAATAGGCGTAGGAAACACAGATGCAGCTTTCATACTGGGGACAGGAGAAATTCTATTGCGTGTCCCTGACACAATAAAAGTGATTTTCCATGGCAGGTTAGGATCTAATATTATGGCAAAAGATTTAATTTTACTGCTTTTAAAAGATTTAACTACCCAGGGGGCTACATATCAGTCAATTGAATTCACAGGTGAAACTATTGACAATATGACTATCGAAGATAGAATGACATTATGCAATATGGTAATTGAAGCAGGCGCAAAGAATGGTATCATTATTCCTAATGACAGTACAATTGAATATATTAACGCAAGATCTAATATTAGAGATTTCGATATTATAGCTCCTGACCAATCAGCTCACTACACAAAAGTTTTAGAATATGATGTAACAAATATACAACCGCAAATTGCTAAACCACATTCACCAGATAATGTTGATAGTATTGATAATCTTGAAGGAGAGAAAATTGATCGGGCTTACATAGGTAGCTGTACTGGAGGAAAAAGCTCTGATTTTTATGCAGCTGCGAAAATTTTAAAAAATCATAAAGTATCAATTGATACTTTTGGAGTACCAGCTACGCGTGAAGTATTCTATGAAATTATTAATCAAAAGATCGGTGACCTATCGGTCTATGAAATTTTAGTAAATGCCGGAGTAAATATGACCACTGAGCCTAGTTGTGCAGCATGTTGCGGTGGACCAATAGATACTTTTGGTAGAGTAAATAATGCTATGTCTGTAATTTCAACAACCAATAGAAATTTTAGTGGTCGAATGGGGGCTAAATCAGCTAAGATTTACCTCGGTTCACCTTACTCAGTTGCATCCACAGCAATTACAGGCTATATAACTAACCCTAAAGTTTTTCTTAAAAATTAACCAAATAACTATCATGAGTAAAAAAAACATTAAAGGCAAAGTATATATATTAGGAAATAACATTAATACAGACCAAATTTTAACTGCCGAATATATGAAAATTAATCCAGCAACTCAAGAAGGCTATCAAGAACTAGGCTCTTTAGCTATGTCTGGATTATCAGAGAACGAATTATCGTTTATAGATAAATCAACTGGTAAATCATACTATAATATTATTGTTGCTGGGAAAAATTTTGGCTGCGGGTCATCAAGAGAACATGCACCTATAGCACTTGGTGCTTCAGGAATTAAAGCAGTTATAGCAGAATCATTTGCTAGGATTTTTTTTCGTAATTGTATTTCAACAGGAGAAATATTGCCTGTTCAAGTAAGTCAAAACTTGTCTAAGTTATTAAAAACAGGTGATACATTAACTATACAGGCATCTGATAATAGAATCATACTTCCGGATAACAAGAATATTATTGACTTTAAAGATTTAGGAGATTTAGTGCAAATAGTAAATGCCGGTGGATTATTTAACTATGCAAGACAAATTAATAAGATACCTCATACTCAAAATAACTTACTAGTTCACTAAAATAATAGGATATAATTTTTTACTTTAATTAAACAATTGATTAACTCATGGCTGAACTAAATTTACCTAAATATAAGCTGTGATATATAAATCCATGAAAATTGGGTGATAAATTTGAGATCGTAAAGGATATATCAAAAATAAATTAAATAAAATAGTGGTATATAGTTAAATATTTAAGTAATAAAAATAATGATATTCAATAATCATTATAGAAATATATTTAGATAGTATATTAGATGCTCTAATTCTATAGAAAAGTTTAATATACATTTCAAGTATAAGGATAATATAATCAAGAATTTAATGCAATTTTTTTACATAGATTAGAATTCAATCTCTTATATAAATCATAATTATTATCGTCTTTAGTAATTCTGATAATTATTTGAAAATTAATATGCAATATGGTACTCTAAAACATTTTGATTTAACTGTTTTTTATCTTTACTACATCAATATAACAACTCTATATATCCACTTGATACTTTTAAGCTTGATGTAACATCTATATTAAGTTTGGTAGATTATGATAGTGCATAAAGCCGTAGAAAACTTTTGTATTCATTGAAAAAATTGTCTATGACTATAATTGAATGTGGTAAACAATATCTTAAGTTTGATCCGAGTAAATTGCAGTTTTAAGATGATTATTTTTGCTCTTTTTGTGGCAATTTATTAAGTTTCGAGAGTTTATTTCATGTAAAATTAACATCTATTGATATTCAAGTGAGTTTGAATTCGTATTGTTGAAGCAAGTAATTATTATGCTTCGGTCAATTGGTAATCTTTTATTAGTTTGCCTAATATTAAATTGCTGTTGTTGTACTTATATTTTTGTCTTAATGTTAAAGTCTCAACTTATTTTACTGAGTTTACTGTTAAATCTTTAGTAAAAGATCTGTACCCTAACTTAAATACTTCCTCTAATATCCAGTTCTATTCGCAAGATTTCAGAAAAATGCTTTTATTTTCTGTAGAACATTAAAATTTATTTATTGATTTTGAATTTCATCCTATAGTAAAATCAGGAGATCTAAACTGATTATTGTTTAAATTTTCACAACAACATATTTAAATGTGTTGTTTTCTTTACATTTTCATATTTTTATATTCGTATGATCTATTAAATGCCATAGTGTGTTTAATAGATCTAATATTTGAATATATCGAATTTAATTACCTACAAGAATGGAGATATTATGGAGAGTAGATGATCGGGGAAGATATTAAAAAATGCGTTTGTCATACAGAAAAATTTTTTCGTTTATCCTCATAATATATGAGTAACATAATACATTAATCCAAATAAATTTTGATGATATCAAAGATGCTTTATATCTCATATTTGATAATAGAAATCTTAAAGCTTGCGTTATAGTTGAGCGACCTAATGATGTATATATTAGGTATGATTATTTTTGTGTTTTTATTTTTTCAATAAAATAAAAAATATAGTAAATCCCCAAATTTTAGATGTTAAGGATATATCTGGCAAGTATAGCACTTCAAAGATTGATGTATTTGAATAATATAAGATATATATCTTATGTGAAATCAACACAAGGAAAGGCTTTTAATAGCTTTAAAGATGCATCTAAAGAAGTTGTTTATGATGTCTAGGATAAGAAAGACGATTGCTATTTAAAAGATGAGCTTATCTTCTTATATGTAATTTTTGAACTGCTTTTTTTTTTATCACATGAATAACCTTATGCCATCTGTAGCAGGTAGGTTAATTTCATTTGCTGCAAATAACATAATTAAAAAAATGTTTATATACAAATAGTAGAGTCGTCACCAGTTCAAAGTACAATATTTAGTCATCATAATAATATTTTAAAAGGAGATGATTTCACTACAGCTATTTTGCCTTTAAGACACACAAATGTAGCAGAAATCGATCAGATTTTAGTAGAAGTATCAGATGTACATTCTCTTTATGCTCAATATTTTATTCCCGAAACAATGTCCGATAAGGGAGGAAATATTTTTGATTCTGCTGGATATATAATAACTAATCTGATATTTAATATAAAAAAAGCTAGACTATCTGATCTAAATATATTAAATCAATATTGATGGGCCGACAACTAGCTTAACAGTACAAATTCAAAGTGCTGGTGAAGTATATAAACAGCATACAAATAAAGAAAGAATTTCATTTATTCACTTATTGCTAAAATAAGTAAAATTTTTATTGTATATTTTTTTATTTTCAAGTTATAGAATTTATCTATATATTTATATTTACTGAGAAGAATTACAAAAAAATAAAAAAATATATAAAAGACCCATCTTAGTAAGAAGCATTACTTGAATGAAGATGAATAACATATGAAAAAGATACAAAAAGTTTTATTAACGAATTTTATATTTATAGCTAATGTGCATCAGCTAAAATTACCTCAAACAAATTTTTTATAAAGGTGATCTAAAGATAGTTATACTAAGAGATACTTGTGATAATGAAGTAAATGTTGAAATAAATAATAGCACTAAGTCTGGTACTAAAATTCTTTATAGAGATTTTAGAAACTTTTTATCTTTTTCTTTATGTTCTTTATGTCACTATATAAAAGTGTAAATGAATTTATCTCAAATATTCAACCGATTTACGTATTTTTATAGGTACCCAAATATTAAGTGATTAATAAGAATATTGAAAGTATAATATAAATATTCAATAATGAATATATTGAATTTTTAGATATTTACTTACAAAAATATTACAATTAATGTAATAATACTTTTATTGGAATTCAAAAGATGTAAGTTATTAGCATGAGCTTGATGCTTAGTCTCCAGTTCAGAATTTATGCTTTATTTGATGTCTTTTATTATAGGAATAATAAAACATATTTTTTTTCTTAAGCAAATAGAAAAACACTTTTATTGTTTATAAATTATCAAAATAAGTTTCATTATAGCAGCTATTATGTTAACCAAATAATAAAAAAGCCATAATCTTATTAGTAAAGTGATCATATATAATCAACTTATTTTTTACGTGTATCAAAACTAATTTAGTAATAATTTTTATAGCATTAGAAGTATACTGTTTAAATTTTTCATATTTTAATAAAGAGTTATTAAATAAGATTTATCAGAACTCAAGTAAATAATCTTTACATACAAGCAATTATAAATTGCCATTAATTACAATAAAGTTACTAAATAAAAATAAAATTCACATATTCATATTTGATAATATATTCTTAGTTTTAAGGAAAGCATAAAATCTTTATTATGTATTACTATCATAAGAACTCAATAAGCAAATATTCATGTTCAAATTTTTTAAATTAAAAATAATAATAGAATGTAATCTATTGCAATATGTAAAAGAGTGATAGATTATTTTAACTGGCTAAATACTATATTTAGTTTTAAAAACAGATAAAAATCAAATAAGAAATGTAATATTTGTTATACTATAATTGTATTATATGAAAATTTTAGTTTAAGATCAATTACAAACTTAGAGAACTAATTAGAACCTTTTAATTTTGTTACTAACTTTAGTATTCAATAGCCTTATAATATAATTATAAGCGTAAAGAAAAGTAAAGTGACTTTACAGAATTATTATAAGCATTACTGAACATTACGCATTAAAATGTAATGGATAAATAAGCTTACAATTTATTTACTTAATTAGTTTTACTCTGGAGATTTATTTTATGACCATAGCAATTGGACAAGAAAAAACCCGCGGCAGATTTGATTTAATTGATGACTGGGTTAAAAGAGACCGGTTTGTATTTGTGGGCTGGTCTGGCTTACTTCTTTTTCCATGCTCTTATCTCGCATTAGGAGGATGGTTAACAGGCACTACATTTGTTACATCTTGGTATACACATGGATTAGCAAGTTCATATTTAGAAGGTTGCAACTTCTTGACTTCAGCTGTATCTACACCAGCTAATAGCATGGGACATTCATTATTATTACTATGGGGTCCTGAAGCACAAGGTGATTTTACTAGATGGTGTCAAATTGGAGGTCTTTGGGCTTTTATTGCTTTACATGGATCATTTGCGTTAATTGGCTTCTGCTTGAGACAGTTTGAAATCGCTAGACTTGTTGGAATTAGACCATATAATGCTATTGCATTTTCAGGACCGATCGCTGTATTCGTCTCAGTATTTTTAATGTACCCACTTGGACAAGCAAGTTGGTTCTTTGCACCTAGTTTTGGTGTAGCTGCAATCTTTAGATTTTTACTATTTCTACAAGGATTTCATAACTGGACATTAAACCCATTTCATATGATGGGTGTAGCAGGAATATTAGGAGGAGCTTTATTATGTGCGATCCATGGCGCTACTGTTCAAAATACTTTATTTGAAGATGGCGATGCTGCAGATACATTTAGAGCATTTACCCCTACACAATCTGAAGAGACATATTCAATGGTTACTGCTAATCGTTTTTGGTCACAAATTTTTGGTGTTGCTTTTTCTAACAAACGTTGGTTGCACTTCTTTATGTTATTTGTACCAGTTACTGGACTTTGGACAAGTGCATTTGGTATAGTTGGGCTAGCCTTAAATTTGAGAGCATATGATTTTGTATCACAAGAATTAAGAGCTGCAGAAGACCCAGAATTTGAAACATTTTATACTAAAAATATCTTATTAAATGAAGGGATTCGTGCATGGATGGCAGCACAAGATCAGCCACACGAGAACTTTATATTCCCTGAGGAGGTTTTACCACGTGGAAACGCCCTTTAATCAAAATATCGTAAGCGGTAGAGATCTTGAATCTACAGGATTTGCATGGTGGTCCGGCAATGCAAGATTAATAAACGTATCAGGCAAACTTCTAGGTGCCCACGTAGCGCACGCCGGTATAATGGTTTTTTGGACAGGCGCAATGACATTATTTGAGGTAGCTCACTTTATACCAGAAAAACCTTTATATGAACAAGGCTTTATACTAATACCTCATTTGTCAACATTAGGTTGGGGCGTTGGTCCTGGGGGAGAAATAGTTAACATATACCCATACTTTGTAGTAGGTATTCTACATTTAATATCTTCCGCAGTACTCGGTTTTGGCGGATTATACCATGCTTTAATCGGACCGGATACACTAGAAGAATCATTTCCATTTTTTGGTTATGATTGGAGAGATAAAAATAAAATGACAACAATACTTGGTATACATCTTGTATTACTAGGCATAGGATCTTTTTTACTTGTAATTAAAGCCTTGTTTTTCGGTGGAGTATATGATACATGGGCTCCAGGTGGAGGAGATGTACGATTAATTAATAACCCAACTTTAAACCCAGCTATCATATTTGGATATGTACTTAAATCCCCATTTGGAGGTGACGGCTGGATAGTAAGCGTCAATAATATGGAAGACTTAATTGGTGGGCATGTATGGATTGGTGTAGTTTGCATCGCCGGAGGAATATGGCATATCCTTACCAAACCGTTCGCTTGGGCAAGAAGAGCGTTTGTTTGGTCTGGCGAAGCGTACTTATCTTATAGCTTAGGCGCTCTATCTCTTATGGGCTTAACTGCTTCTAACTATGTTTGGTATAACAATACAGCATATCCGAGCGAATTTTATGGACCGACTGGTCCAGAAGCTTCTCAAGCACAAGCTTTCACTTTTCTTGTACGAGATCAAAGACTAGGAGCAAACGTAGCATCTGCTCAAGGTCCTACAGGTTTAGGTAAATATTTAATGAGATCACCTAGTGGAGAAATTATATTTGGTGGAGAAACAATGCGTTTTTGGGATTTAAGAGCTCCATGGGTAGAACCATTAAGAGGAGCTAATGGCTTAGATTTAAATAAAATTAAAAACGATATCCAACCATGGCAAGAAAGAAGAGCAGCTGAATACATGACACATGCACCATTAGGTTCTCTGAATTCAGTCGGTGGCGTTGCAACAGAAATAAATTCTGTAAATTATGTATCACCTAGAAGCTGGTTAACAACATCTCATTTCTTTCTAGGATTCTTTTTATTTATTGGGCATCTATGGCATGCAGGACGCGCAAGAGCAGCAGCTGCAGGATTTGAAAAGGGGATTAACAGAGAAAACGAAGCCGTATTATCTATGAGACCATTAGACTAAAATTATACATTTGAATACAAAACAACAATAAAAAAAGCTATTCTTAATTAGAAAAAATCATTTTCAGTTAAGAATAGCTTTTTATTTTAAATACCATAATACAATTATGGACCATCTAAATACTAAATACCTAGTAATTCTGCTATAGATAAATCAGAAAAGTATTCTATACAAAAAATAATAACAAAAGATAGCATAGCTAATCTACCATTCCAACTTTCTGAACCTAAGGAAAAACCCCAAATCCATCTATTTCTTTGATTATAAAATTGCACCTGACTAGAATCAACCTTATGTTTGTTTAAAAAATTAGATATACTATATTATAGTATTCAGTTTATTTACATTCACATGCAACTAAATATACATATACTTACCCATCCAATTATACGCAAATTAGCAGATGAAATTACATATAAAAATTCATATGAAGAACCTATAAGCAATGATAGTGAGAAAATACTAGGCATGCTAATCTTTTACGAAACTTTAAGAAAATGGTTAAAAATAGATAATTTATATATTAAAAAAGTCGATATTTTTAAAGAAAGTTATTTCTCAAATCAATTAGATAAATATTTAATTATTACAAATATCATTGAATGCCATAATATTCTTGCAGACGTAAACAAAATAATACCAAAAGCCCATCTAAGGGATATGAATTTATATAGTAAAATTACACCCATTAACTATTATACAGAACAACAAGAATATAAAATAATTATATTTGAAAAATTTTTAAAAAATTTTAATATCATCAAAACTATCAACTACTTGCAAAATAACGATGAAATTAATTTGAATAATATTAAAATTGTCTGCATTACATGCAATAATAATATTTTAAAATATATAGCTCAAAAATATCCACGATTAAATGTATACACTACAAAAATCATTTAATATAAAGTAATATTAATTAACTTCAAACCACTATTATCAGCTAATGAATATTATTATAAATTCGTTTAATTTAGTTTTTACATCCATAGCTAATTTTTCTGAGATATATCTCATCTCTATTTTATTAAAACTATCTCTAGCTTGGTTTCCAACCGTAAATTGGTATAATGAACCATTTTGCTCTTTAAACAGACTTACAGATCCATACCTTAAATTATTTAGAGGAACAATACCTATGATATTTGGTATGGATATGTCTCCTATGTTAGGTATAATTTTTTTACAGTGTTTAACTGTAATATTTAATAATATACAAATCGAGTCTACGATGTAACAGTTATTTAAATAAAAGTTGATTAATCGAATAAAACAGTATTTAATATTAAATATAAACTTATAAATAAACCCAAAAAATTGTACTAATTTACAAGATATTACTATGTTAAAAATTAGATTAAAAAGATTCGGCAGAAAGCGGCAACCTAGTTATCGAATAATCGTTATAGATGGTAGAAAACCTAGAGATGGAAGACCTATAGAAGAAATAGGATTTTATAATCCGATAAATAATAAATCAAAGATAAATTTAATACAAGTCAGGAAAAGAATAGATCAAGGTGCTCAACCAACTAAAAAAGTTCAACAAATCATTAGCCATTTTGAAAAACAGAATTAATAAAATACATACAAGGAGAGTAATTTGTCTAAATTCACATTTAAAATTTTATGGCTTGAAAATAATATTGCTATAGCAATTGATTACAATATAGGTAACAATAGAAGCCCATTAACATCTTACTTTTTTTGGCCCCGTAATGATGCATGGGAAGAATTAAAAATAGAATTAGAATCAAAACCATGGATTAATAAAAATGAAAGAGTAGATTTATTAAATAAAACTACAGAGGTTATTAACTTTTGGCAAGAAAAAGAGAACAAGACATCTTTGAGAAAAGCTCAAGAGAAGTTTCCAGAATTCAATTTTATTGGAACAAATTAATTAAGATTTAATCAGATGATTAGTAATAATTAATGAACTATACTAAACATCTTAAAACAATTAATAAATAGTAAGACTTAATGATACGATATAAAAATGAATAATAAATTATCTAAAAAAAAATTGATCTCTTATTAATTACTATTGAAGCTACAAACTTATACAATTTAGATGAAAATCATACTTATAACATAAATTCCATGCAAATAAGTACTTATCTAGATCAATTATTTTTAATACGATGCGGTAATTCACTTAGAAACCCAATAATTAATACATTATTTAGTTTTAAAGAAACGATAAAAGTCATCTATTATTTATATAATTCTGTTAATAATTCCAAAATTCAAAAGAACATACGCAAGATATTACAAGGGTTACAGCAGGATCGTCAATCAGAATATATAAAACAATATTTACAAAGATTCGAGTACATATACTATAAAACACATAACTACTACAATATAAATTGTAGATTTCATGTTGATAGTCGATATATAGAAGAAATAGCGATATATAATTTATATATTATGTACCTATTAAGGTATGAAGATAGTGTTTATTTTTTTATCAAATATTTAAAGTTACCATCTTTTATGTAAACTACGTAACCATCTCAAAATTAACAATTTGCGTAAATCTTACTTTAACTATCTACTTGTTCTGCTATCAAACATTCTGTAGTCAAAATCATAGAAGCTATTGAGGCTGCGTTTTGTAAAGCAGAACGCGTGACTTTAGCCGGATCAATTATGCCTTCTTCATACATATCGACTATTTGACCAATGTCAGCATTATAACCCGTAGAAAAATTACTATTTTTAATTTTCTCTACAATGATCGCTCCATTACTACCCGCATTTTCGACTATTCTCTTGAGAGGATATAATAGAGAATCAACTATGATCAATGCACCCACTAACTCTTCTCCAATTAAATTATCTACAGCCCAAACTCGTAAAACTTTAGATAAGTGAACAAATGTAGAACCACCACCCGGTACTATACCTTCTTCAATAGCTGCTTTAGTTGCGTTAATAGCGTCTTCTAAGCGAAGTTTTTTGTCTCTCATTTCTGTTTCAGTTGCAGCACCTACTTTAACTACAGCAACACCTCCAGATAGTTTCGCAAGCCTCTCATGCAATTTATCTTTTTCATAACAATTAGTAGCAGCTTCTAATTGTCTCCTGATTTGGTCACAACGTGCTTGAATAAGATCTTTTTGTGCATCTGCAACAATTGTTGTAGAATCTTTCGTAATTTGAACTCTTCTAGCAGAGCCTAGTTGATCTAAATTTATATTATCTAAACTCAAGCCCATATCTTGCGTAATAACTACCCCTGAAGTTAGAATTGCTATATCTTCTAATAATAATTTTCTTCTATCTCCAAAACCAGGTGCTCTAACAGCAACTACATTAATAATACCTCTTAGTTTATTTACTATAATAGTCGCTAAAGCCTCTTTTTCTATATCTTCAGCTATGATAAGTAATGGACGACCCGTTTTAGTAACTTTTTCGAGTATAGGCAATAACTCTTGCTGAATAAGTGTAATTTTTTTATCTGTTATTAATATATATGGATTATCTTGTATTACCTCCATACGAGATGTATCGGTAACAAAGTATGGAGAGATAAAACCTTTATCAAATTTCATCCCTTCTTTAATATCTAATTCTATAGTTGTAGACTGACCTTCTTCTAGAGAAATTATACCTTCTTTTCCTACTTGCTGAATGGCATTAGCAATCATCGTTCCAACTTCAAAATCATTACCGGAAGAGATAGAACCAATATGAGTAACATCTTGCATATTACAAATAGGTTTAGAATATTCTGCAATCTTCGCAACAACGAATTTAACTGCTTTTTGTATGCCTTTCTTTAAAATAATAGGATTAGCTCCAGCTGCAACATTTTTAAGACCCTGTTTCACTATGGCATGAGCCAATACAGTTGCTGTAGTTGTACCATCGCCAGCCACATCATTAGTTTTTGACGCTGCCTGCCTAATCAATGCAACACCAGTATTTTCTGTCAAATCCTTCAGTTCTATTTCTTTAGCAATAGTTACACCATCATTAATAATCTGAGGAGCACCAAATTTTCTTTCTAATACAACATTTCTGCCTTTCGGACCGAGAGTTATAGCAACCGCCTCAACTAGAATATCCATACCTTTTTCCAAAGCTTTACGAGCATTATCTTGATATAAGATTTTTTTAGACATTTTATAATCCTTATTTAACCGAAAATTTTTACAAAGCAAACGTATCTATATGAAAATAACATAAAAACAATTATATAACTAAAAAAAGTCATATATAGAAAGAACAGTTTTTAATAACAAACCTGATATACTGATATTGGATAAGGGCCTGTAGCTCAGTGGACTAGAGCACGTGGCTACGAACCACGGTGTCGGGGGTTCGAATCCCTCCTCGCCCGATGAATTTATAGAAACACAAAAAACTAAGCTATAAACTATATAACTTAATAAACATAATAATATCGAAATCATATTTTATGCAACCGTTAAGAGGAACTAAAGATATATTACCCGATGAAATTGCTTATTGGCAGTATATATATACTAAAGCATTAGCCATACTATCCTTACATAATTACTCAGAAATTCGTACACCAATTGTAGAATCAACTAACTTATTTAAGCGTAGCATAGGTGAAACAACTGATATTATCAATAAGGAAATGTATACTTTTATAGATCAAGGTAATAGAAGCATAACTCTCAGACCAGAAGCGACAGCAAGCATAGCTAGAGCATTTATTAGTAATAAACTTTATCAAAACAATATACAAAGACTTTGGTATTTAGGCCCTATGTTTAGATATGAAAGACCTCAAAGTGGAAGACAAAGGCAATTTAATCAGTTAGGTATAGAATGCATTGGTAGTATCAATCCCATGGCTGACACAGAAGTTATTCATTTAGCTAATAAATTACTGAAAGAACTACAAGTCAAGAACTCTATATTAGAAATTAATTCAATTGGTACTTTAGAAGAAAGACAATCATATAAAATAGATTTAATTGAATACTTATTGCAATACCAAGAAGACCTAGATCAAGATTCTAAAAATCGTATATACTCTAATCCATTAAGAATTTTAGATAGCAAAAATTTAAAAACTCAAGAAATTTTAGATAGAGCTCCAAAATTAAACAAATATTTAAATCAAAGATCCACTGAACATTTTTACTTAGTTTGCAGTTACTTAAATAATTTGAATATAACATATAAAATCAATCACAAATTAGTACGAGGATTAGATTACTACAATCAAACAGCTTTCGAAATTAAAACTAATTCCCAAAATAGTCAAAACACTATATGTGGAGGTGGTCGTTATGATACTTTAATAGAACAACTTGGAGGCCCAAGAACACCAGCAGTAGGTTGGGCTATTGGGATAGAAAGATTACTGAAAATCATTGAAGATGAATTAATATTACCTAAGCAAAAAATTAATGTATATATAGCAACGCAAGGACTAGCAGCACAAAAAAAGATTTGGGAAATAATCAAGATTTTAGAAGAAAAAAACATAAAATTTGAATTAGATTTAGCTAATACAAGTTTTCAAAAACAAATTAAAAAAGCTAGTAAGTTAGGTGCCAAATTTTGTATTATTTTAGGAGACCAAGAAGTAACAGATAACTGTATTACTATAAAAAGATTAGATGATTATATACAATATACAATACAATACTCAAATTTTCTGCAAGAAATTCATAAATTAAAACATTAAAAATCGAGTTGACAATCACAGTATATTAATTGTTTAATATATGTACTTGGGGTGTAGCCAAGCGGTAAGGCAGCGGACTTTGACTCCGCCATTCGCAGGTTCGAATCCTCCCACCCCAGCTAATTAGTTAATGTTAACCATGCTTTCTATTTAGATAAATCGTTAGTTTGAATCCAAAATATAATAATCGTTAAAGATCATACAAAAAATGGTAAGATTTGTAATTTTATACTTATCCGTACATCACTCGTAAAAATAATATTTAAATTATATATCCCAAGTGTTTTAATATTAGGTAAATAAATATTTTTTTTATCCAACTTCTCTCCTGTAATATAAAAAAGCTTTGTCATTATTTCTTTATCATTTACACTCCCAAAAATCTGATTGTTATTACCTACTTTCTTCTTTACGCTAATTTTAGGAATTTGATTAAACTTTTGAGCCATGAATTGTAATTTATCCTGAATTTCATCTAACTTTTTTTGCTTTATATTCAAAAACATTCTATGATGCTTTAATCTTCCTTGAGTCGCTAACTGAGCAAAATCATGAGGAATTAAATAATTAAATGCATAACCAGAACTTACTTTGACTATATTACCAATTGATCCAAGATTAGCTAAATTCTTCTTTAGAATAACTGTTATTCTTTTTTTCATAATAAACTTTAAAAATAAAAATATAACACTATCAATGATTTAATAGATAATGACTAATGTGGTTTTTATATAAAATTTGTGATGCAATAAGTGATCTCAAATTATCATAACAATATACAATTATCATTTTATCAATTAAAAAATCACGTATAAAATATATGGTTTTCTTGGACTTAATATTTTTCAAAGGAATATTGATTGCTTTAAGTAAATGATATTTTATAAATTCTTCTGGTTGACGGACATCAATTAACATAATTGAATATTTACTTGTTAAAAGTGATAAATTTTGTTCACTAATAATATTACAATATAAAAATTTATTATTGAAATAATGATGTACCAAATTTGTATTATTTTTGGGCAGTATTTTAAATGTTTTAAAAGATGCATCAAGTAGATTATAAGCTAATAAGTAGCCACTTAAAATATGTCCTATCCCTACAACAATTTTAATAGCTTCTACTGCTTGAAATAAACCTATAATGCCTGTGATAACACCTAAAACACCAAAAATATCGCATTCTTTTGTATCTAAATTTAGGCTCTTTGGATACAAATCAGAATATATGGGTCCACTTCTGTAATTAAAAACACTAATATGACCTTCAAAACCTCGTACAGCTCCATAAATATGGACTTTATGTTGCGAGTAACATGATTTACTAATAATATATCTGGATTGGAAATTATCAGTCGTGTCTATAACTATATCATAATTTTTAATAATATCTTTACAATTGTATTCATCTAATAAAGATGAATATACATGAACAGTACATTCTGGATTAATTATTTTAATTCTATCGTAGACTACTGCTACTTTTGACTGACCGATATCTTGATCATTATATAAAATTTGTCTGTGCAAATTTGAATAATCTACTTTATCATTATCTACTATACCCAAAAAATTAACTCCAGAAGCAGCCAAATAGAGAATACCAGACGCAGCTAATCCACCCGCACCAACAAACAAAACCTTAGCTGCTTTCAGTCTTTTTTGTCCATTATCACCAATATTGTCTAGTACTAAATGACGAGCATACTTTTTGTATTCTAATTCTGAAAGGCTAATATTATTTATAGGATGTAACATAAAAAATACATGTCGATAATAGAAAAAATAATTAATATAATTTTATATTCTCATATGACAAATTCAATTGTATATAACTGATAGTAATTTTTTTACTTTTTTAAAATTTTAATGTATGTTTCTTATATATTACGCCTTTAGTTCAGTTGGTAGAACGCAGGTTTCCAAAACCTGATGTCGAGGGTTCAAGTCCTTCAAGGCGTGTATTAACATATAAAATTAATGAACTAAAATACCAACAACTCAAATTTAATAATATATAGAATTCAAAATATAATAACTCAATTAATTTTACATTAACAGCTGTATTATTCTATAATAGAATTAATATAACTAAAACTAATAGAAGGAGATGTTTAAATAAATGTTTTATGGGTAAAAAACTTATGGGACTCGTTAAATTAGCTCTCAATGCAGGTAAAGCTACACCTGCACCACCAGTTGGACCAGCACTAGGACAATATGGAGCTAATATTGTTATGTTTTGCAAAGAATACAATGCTAGAACAGCAGAAAAAGTTGGTTTAGTAATACCTGTTGAAATTTCAATATACGAAGACCGTAGCTTCTGTTTCATTTTAAAAACTCCTCCAGCTGCTATACTGCTTAAAAAAGCAGCTCAGATTCAAAGTGGATCAGGACAACCAAACACAAAAAAAATTGGATCTATTTCCGTGCAACAATTAGAGGAAATCGCTCAAGCCAAATTACAAGATTTAAATACTCAAGACATAAAAAAAGCAATGAGAATTGTTCAAGGGACTGCAAAAAATATGGGTATTAAGATAAATGATTAGTTGGAAAAATTAATATAGTAATTAAACATGAAAAAACATTCACGCCGCTTCAATACCATTTTAAAGCAAGTAGAAAGAGATAAACTTTATGCACCTTTAGATGCATTGAATTTAATGAAGAATTTATCTAATGTTAAATTTATAGAGACAGCTGAAGTACACATTGTATTAGGATTAGATCCCAAATATGCAGATCAGCAATTAAGAACAACTGTTATGCTTCCTAAAGGAACAGGCACAATTCTTCGTGTAGCTGTTATAACCCAAGACAATAAAACTAATGATGCTAAATCTTCCGGAGCAGATTTAGTTGGAGGAGAAGATTTAATTGACGAAATCAAAAAAGGTCGCTTAGATTTCGATAAACTTATAGCTACTCCAGATATGATGATGTCCATAGCAACACTAGGTAAAATTTTAGGACCGAAAGGACTAATGCCATCACCGAAAGCTGGAACAGTAACACACAACTTAATAAAAACAATAAAAGAATTTAAAGCTGGCAAGCTAGAATATAAAATAGATCGGAGTGGTATATTACATATACCTTTTGGTAAACTTAATTTTAATGTAGAAGACTTGCATGTTAATTTAATTACTTTACAGGAATCTATAGACAGAAATCGTCCTCAAGGTTCTAAAGGTAAATACTGGAAATCGGTACACATTAACAGTACTATGGGGCCTTCAATACCGTTAGATATTAACCTTTTACGTAATAACTATGTGTTATAATATATATATTATAACGTTCATTTTATTTAAATGCAAAATCAATAATTTATTTGTATGAATACAAAAATCACTAATATTATAGAAGATCTAAAAGCACTAACACTTCTAGAAGCAGCTGAATTAGTCAAACAAATCGAAGAAACATTTGATATTGATGCATCTATTGCGTCTCAAAGCCAAGCGATTGTTATGCCTGCAACTACAGATAATTCTAATAAAAACGAAATAGAAGAAAAAACAGAGTTTGATATTATTCTGGAAGAAGTACCAGCAGCTAAAAAAATTGCTATATTAAAAGTCGTTCGATCTATAACAGGATTAGGATTGAAAGAAGCAAAGGCGCTAGTAGAGTCAGCACCTAAAATAATAAAAGATAATACAACTAAAGAAAACTCAGAAGAAATCAAAAAACAATTAGAAGAAGCTGGAGCTAAAGTATCAATCAAATAATAATATTGAATTATAACAAAATTGTTATGATTCAATATTATAAAACTATTTAAAATAGTCCCAAAGTAATAGCCTTAGACAAAGGCATTGTTGCACCAATACCTAACCAAACTGCAACAAAAGTGCCAACTAGAAAAACTGCAGTAGCAATAGGACGTCGAAAAGGGTTCTGAAACTTATTAACACTTTCAATAAAAGGAACGGTAATTAAGCCTGCAGGCACTGATGCCATAGAAAGAACACCTACTAACTTATTTGGTATTACCCTCAGTAGATTAAAAGTAGGAAAAAAATACCATTCTGGTAATATTTCTAAAGGAGTCGCAAAAGGATTTGCTGGTTCTCCTATAACAGAAGGCTCTAATATAGATAAGCCAACATCGCAAGCTAATATACCCAAGATCACAACAGGAAACATGTATAGTATATCATTAGGCCAAGCTGGCTCTCCGTAGTAATGATGCCCCATGCCTTTAGCTAATTTAGCACGCAATTTAGGATCGGTTAAATCAGGCTTTTTTATAATTGACATAAATAATTTCCTTAAGTAAATACTTTTTCGCACAAAATAAGTGTTATCTTATATTTTAATATATAAAGAAGATAACTAAAGTGGTCCTGAAATTCCCTGTTTCCGAATCATTAAAAAATGCATTAACATAAATACCGCTGTTAAAAGAGGTAAAACAAAAGTATGTAGACTGTAAAACCTAGTGAGAGTACTTTGTCCTACACTAACTCCTCCACGTAATAATTCAACTATACTTGTTCCTACTACAGGTATAGCTTCTGGAACACCTGTTACAATTTTAACTGCCCAGTATCCTATCTGATCCCATGGTAAAGAATAACCAGTTACCCCAAAGGAGACTGTTAGAACAGCCAATATAACACCTGTTACCCAAGTCAATTCACGAGGCTTTTTAAAACCACCTGTTAGATAAACACGAAACATGTGTAATATTAACATGAGAACCATCATACTAGCCGACCATCTATGAATTGATCTTATTAGCCAACCAAAATTCACATCCGTCATGATGTATTCAACAGAAGAAAAAGCTTCAGCTACAGTCGGTCTATAATAAAAAGTCATAGCAAAACCACTAGCAACTTGAATTAGAAAAGAGGTAAATACAATACCGCCGATACAATAAAAAATATTGACATGAGGAGGAACATATTTACTAGTTATATCATCTGCAATAGCTTGAATTTCTAAACGCTCTTCAAACCAATCATAAACTTTTCCCATATTATATTCTTAATATATGTATACAAAATATGCATTTAAACTGCTGTTAAATTTAATTAAATAGTAAATCAATATAATTATAACATTTAATATCTATTTTTAGATATCATTTAATTTTAATATCATGCAAATAACGAAAAAAAGAAAAATAACATACTAAATTTTTCTTTTTAGAAATGTACTTAATTAATAACTTATTACTTAAATCATTAATAATTTTGTTAACTGTAATTGGATTACTTCCTGTAATATAACTAATAGTTTTTTGTGATAATTCAAAAGGAATTGCAATATAGTTATTATTCAATACGCCAAATTCACGACATAAAAACAATAATAACTGAATTACTCTATATCTAATAGACTTGTGTAATAATATGCATGATGAATTTTCATACTGTCTTAAAGTATAACGAAATACATCCATTAATTTAAATATATTTGATAAATATTTAAAATTAGCAATGGAATCCAACCAGATAAATTTAATAAAGTAAGTATTTTCTAATGCAATAACTTTATAATAGAAGTAATTAGAACCCAAAGAAGTGATATTAAAATCGATTATACTATTGCTGGTTAAAATAGCTAAAAAAAAGGACTCGCCATTAGTAAATATTTTCATCATATATACAGTACCGTAAAAGACTATGACTACTGGCTTATAGTTTGTAGAATATTGAAATATTAAAGAATCACCTTTCTTTAATTTATATACATAAAAGGGGGTTTCTGATTCTAAAAATAATCGCATCCATTTATTATCCATAATTATTATTGTCTTATTAATAATTAGACTCTTGCTAATATAATTATTTTGTATATTTTAATAATGAAGAAAAAAATATTAATTATAGATGATGATATAAATTTACTCAATTCAATGGCTTCTTACTTAGTCTCTGAAGGTTTCATAATAGACATTGCAACTAATGGACATCAGGTATTAAAAAAATTAAATATTATTAAGCCAAACTTAATAATTACTGATATTATGATGCCAAAGATAAACGGTTATGATTTAATTAAACAAATACGCTCTGATAAAAGATGGTACCACACTCCTGTCATTTTTTTAACTGCAAAAGGTATGACACATGACCGTATTTTAGGATATGAATTAGGTTGTAATGCATATGTCACTAAACCATTTTATCCAGACGAATTAATATCGATAATAAATAATATATTTAAACACCTAGAAGTTTGGAAAAAAAATACAAATAATCATACACAAAATTTTAATAATGAAACAAAAAATTTAATTTTCAATTCTCTAACTTCAAGAGAATATAGCATTCTTGTATTAGTAGCACAAGGTTGCACAAATAAAGAAATTGCCAATAAGCTCAATTTAAGCACAAGAAACATCGAAAAATATGTGAGTCGTTTACTCAATAAAACCAAAACAAGAAATCGTACTGAATTGGCAAAGTTGACTCTATTAAATTATTTACATATAAGGCAGGGCGAATGACGGGACTCGAACCCGCGAATAATGGAGCCACAACCCACTGCCTTAACCTCTTGGCTACATCCGCCATAAATAAAAATTATAATAATGAAGTATAATACTTTTTGATGTATAAGTCTACAGTTTTTATGAATTTAATTAAATCTTATAATAAGATATAATATGAATACAACATACAATACAATTTTTATTAATGGACAAGCATTCAATTGCTATATATATATGTCACTTAAAGAAGTCTTAATATATCTAGAATTTGAACTAAACTCAATCGTAGTAGAACATAATAACAATATTATCCATATTACAGAATTAGATAAAACTTTCTTAAAGCCGAAAGATAAAATAGAAATTATTACAATTGTTGGAGGTGGTTAAAGATTAAACAACTTCTCTTCTAGAGACAGATAATCTAGCTTGTTTCATATCTATATGAATAATTCTGACTTTAATTTTATGACCAATGCGAAATACTCGATTTATATTATTTATATACTTATAACCGATTTCTGATATATGTAATAATGCAGGTATGCCATAGATATTAATAAATATACCATATTGTTTAATTTGAATAATTTGGCCATAAACAAGTCTACCTACTCTTAGTAAGTTAGAATACAAATATAGTAAAGCCAGTTTATGACTTAAAATAATCTTATTTGTCTTTTCATCTACTAACAAGATTTTACATGGCAAATAACACTTCAACATAGACTCATAAGTATTAAACAAAATTAAATGAGATCTAGGTATAAAACTTTGCAAACCTTCTAAGACTGTTAGAATACCACCTTGATTTATATTAATTAGAGGTACGTATAAAATTATTTCTTCTGCTTCAAGTTGCTTAATACGCTTCCAAGCTCTTATATATTCTAATCTTTTAATAGATAGTAATAACTGTTGCCTTTCTTTATTGTAAGCAAAAACAAAAAACTCCCTTGTAGTATTTACTACATGCATTAGATCATAATTACTATAATCTGAACCTAATAAAACTTCATTAAGTGGTAAATAACCTGCAATATCAACACCCACATCTACTAAAAAACCTTTTGATTCCTGATGAAAAACTGTTCCAGCTATAATGTCACCTGAATGCAAATTATAACTATATTGCGTTAATATAGCTCCAAAATCTTTTTCTGAAAAACCTATTGAACTTATATCTTGCATTTTGATGATTGTGAATAAAGAATTAATAAGACATCATTTTTTTAAAAAAAATATATTATATTACTTACATAAGTAAACGTAGGTAGTTGCAAATTTTGCTACAAATTTGAGGAAAGTCCGGGCTCTAAAATAATATAGCTGCATAATAGACAGTATAGGTAACTATAAGGAAAGTGCCACAGAAAAAAACCGCCTAATCGAAGACTTAGGTAAGGGTGCAAAGGTGCAGTAAAAGCGTACCAGAAGTATGATTAAAGTGCTTGCTAGGCAAACCCCATATAAGAGCAAAGTAGTAAACTGAAATTTATCGAAAAGATAATATTTTATCGTTTATCTTCATTACTGCAAAGAGATTATATGTAGATATAAAATTAAGATTAATAACTACCCTTAATAACTTTAAGTTGTAAATATATAAATTTAAAAGTTATTACGAACAAAATCCGGCTTATGATTTACTTTTCTATATATAAATGAAAACAATATATACTTTAAATTATTTAATACAACTTATACTCATTTAACAAATTAACTATTTCTTGATCAATACGATTGATATCACTATAGTTCAAAGTTCTATTATGAGCTCTATAAACTATACGTAACCCAACATTATAAAAAGTATTTATAGACTTATTTCTATAATGATTAAAAACTTCTATTGACTCAATTAAACTATTATTATAATTTAATATTTGTGCTTTGATAAAAGAAATAGTACAAGAATTTTTCACAGTTAAAGATATATCTCTAGTCAAGCTTGGGTAGCTTGAATAAGGATGAATTATAGCACTTACATGATTTGAAGATTCTATAGAGCTAATTAATTTCATTAAATCAAACTCAAAAACATAAGTAGAATTAGAATCATTATTATTGGATAACTTACCAAATAGACCTATCTCTTGATTAGCTCTATTATAGATAATAGCTGCCCAGTTAATATTTAATAAATTAATTAAATTAACAAATAAATTGCTTTGATCTAAATTACTTATTTTTTTCCAAACTACCGGTACTTCTAACCTGTCTAAAAATTCTTCAACAATACCTTTAGCATGAAACCAACTTAATGATTCTTCTTTATCAGACCACGAAGATCGCAAAAAGATAGAATTAGCAATTAATCCAGATAAATGCAAAAATTCAAATGAGTTTAGATTATTATCGTACTTTAAACTTGATGAAGGTAGTCGAAAAACTTTACCAATCTCAAACACTTCAATATCTTTGTTGCCCTGTCTCAAATTATCTTTTTGATTTAACATTAACTGCACTATTAAACTACTTCTTAAAACAGATTGATCTTGAACTAAAGGATTATAGACCTTAATTTGTTTACCATCATAAAATGCCGAATAATCATAAAAAGAATAATTTTGAGCTTCATGTAAGCCTAAACAGCGCAATAAATAACGAATTTTATATACTTTATTTACAAATATATTATTTAAAAAAATATTTTTATTATCAATAGAATTTAATGGTAACTTACTAATAAAATTATTAAAACCGTACATTCTTGCTATCTCTTCAATTACGTCAATTGGTCTTACAATATCATCTTGCCTATAAATAGGAATATGTATTTTAAAAGACTTTTTTAAAGGATCATAAATTGGTAAAAAATTTAACCTTTCTAACAAAGTAAAAATTTCTTTTACCGTTAAGTGAAGGTATGCACGTCTTCTTACTGAGCCTAAAACATCTTGTATTTGAACTTTTTTAACAAATATGATTTGAGATGTATTATATAACTTATGATATCCGTAAAATTTCCCTAATGTTGCACATCCAAATGACCCCAACAAGTAAACTGATTCATAAAATGCATTAAGAAAATCAGATCTTAAACCCTGATTTAAGCACTGTTGTGATAAATTTGTAATCAAATTTAATTTCTTCTGGACATTGTTAAGATATTGTTTATTACATACGTAACCAAATAAAATTATAGAATTTGTTACTATATCACATTTAATATTGTCATTTATAGAAAAACCAATAGAAGATAGTACAACATCGTCATATCTTATCACTTCTAAATCAATATTAGGAGAATTAAACAAAATATTGCTTTTTTTTTGTAAACTAAATAAAGAGTACTGGATTGGTGTAGAAGTTATTTTATTTTTATCAAATATTTCTATAGATTGTCCCCATTTTAAATAGATATATTCTGGAATATCTGTTAGTAAATTCAATGGCTTAATATTATAGCTACTTAAATAATGTTGAAGCCATAAAGGAGATTTATTATTATAAAAATACTTAACGTGAACTATAGATAAATCCAACAAAGATATACTACTTGATATATTAAGATGATTAGTGGTAGTAGCTATAGAATCTTTATATAATTTAAATTTCAAATCTCTATTAACAATAGAGCTTATTTCTCTAGCTAAACCTACTATACTTAGTATGTCTTGTCGATTAGCTGTTGTCGTGACATCAAATATTATATCATCAGTAGATGAATTACTTACAATATTTTCTATTTCAAAACCTGATAAACTTAATTTACTTACAAGGGTACTGAATTTTATATTATTTAAATCTACAATTTGTTGAAGCCATCTTAAAGAGAATTTCATATGTAAAAATACTGAATATAACTAACATTCATAATTTAATATCATTAGTATACAACTTTAATAAATTCAAGTTAGGATTACTTAGCTTTTGTAAAAGAAAGCTTATTCTCATTAGCATATTTTTCCATAAAACGCATAAACCGATCCCATTCTTGTGGGCTCTTAATAATATATATAGCCTCTATAGCCTGAGGTTTACCATTAATAAACTTAGCACTCACATCCCTTGTCATAAGCTCACCTTCATCATCTTTCAAATACATTCCCGTAATATCTCCCTTATCTTCCATACCAGACTTCAAAATATCAGGATTATTAAATCGAAATGTTGCTGTACCTTTGCTACCATCTCTTGATCGAGTTAAAGAAACATCAGCAACTACTGTTTCATTAATTCCTTTGATAAACTGAATAACAGTCATAAATATTTTCCTTAATTTAAAAAATATATAATAACTAACATAACATCAATATCTAAATTGAGTACTTATTATAAATAATAACAAAATTAAAGCCAAAGAATCTAATTATAATTCAATAATTAAAAAATGTAATTTCTAAATATTAATCCATATTTAGAAAATTCATTATAAAACTTTTATATACAACTCTTAAGTTACATATAAAAATGTGTTATTATTATTTAATATCAAAGGTAATAAACAAATTAACTTGCTTGTATTAAATGTTTGAACGATTTACAGAAAAAGCAATCAAAGTTATCATGCTTGCTCAAGAAGAAGCTAGACGATTAGGCCACAACTTTGTGGGTACAGAACAAATTTTGTTAGGTTTAATAGGTGAAGGCACAGGAATTGCTGCACAAGTGTTGAAATCTATGAATGTAAATTTAAAAGACGCACGCATAGAAGTAGAAAAAATTATTGGAAGAGGGTCTGGGTTTGTTGCAGTGGAAATACCTTTTACACCAAGAGCAAAAAGAGTTTTAGAACTTTCTTTAGAGGAAGCAAGGCAACTTGGACACAACTATATAGGTACAGAACATTTATTAATGGGTCTAGTACGTGAAGGAGAAGGTGTAGCTGCAAGAGTACTGGAAAATTTAGCTGTCAATGTAGCATCTATAAGAACAGAAGTTATACAAATGTTGGGCGACACCACTGAAGCTAATACTAATGGAAATAGTAATACACAAACAAGAAGCAAAACTCCTACACTAGAAGAATTTGGATCAAACCTAACAGAATTAGCTATAGAAGGAATCCTAGATCCTGTAGTCGGAAGACAAAAAGAAATTGAAAGAGTAATACAAATTCTAGGAAGAAGAACAAAAAATAATCCCGTATTAATTGGAGAGCCAGGAGTAGGCAAAACTGCTATAGCAGAAGGCTTAGCGCAAAGAATTGCAAATAAAGATATACCTTCTATATTAGAAGATAAACTCGTTGTTACACTAGATGTAGGTTTATTAGTAGCTGGTACAAAATATAGAGGAGAATTTGAAGAAAGACTTAAAAGAATCATGGATGAGATCAAGTCAGCTAACAATATTGTATTAGTTATAGATGAAGTACATACACTAATTGGAGCTGGAGCAGCTGAAGGAGCTATAGATGCAGCTAACCTATTAAAACCAGCATTAGCCAGAGGAGAATTGCAATGTATAGGTGCAACAACACTAGAAGAATATCGTAAACATATAGAGAAAGATGCCGCACTTGAAAGAAGATTCCAACCTGTATTAGTTGGAGAGCCAAGTGTAGAAGAAACTATCGAAATTTTATTTGGCTTGAGAGATAGATATGAAAAACACCATCAATTAAAAATGTCAGATGAAGCTTTAGCGGCTGCTGCTAAATATGCTAATCAATATATTTCTGACCGCTTCTTACCTGACAAGGCAATTGACTTAATTGATGAAGCTGGCTCAAGGGTTAGATTACTGAACTCTCAACTACCTCCAGCAGCAAGAGAATTAGATAAAGAGCTTAGGAATGTACTAAAAACAAAAGATGAAGCAATAAGAGCGCAAAAATACGAAAAAGCAGAACAATATCGAACAAGGGAAATGGAGATCAAGGCTCAAATTGCTGCTATTGCACAAAGTAAAAAAAATGAACCAAACATACAGATTGAAGACCCTGTAGTTACAGAAGATGATATTGCAGAAATAGTTGCATTTTGGACTGGTATTCCAGTTACAAAATTAACTAAAAGCGAATCAGAAAAATTAATGCATATGGAAGAAACATTGCATAATCGAATTATCGGACAAGATGAAGCTGTAGTAGCTGTTTCTAGAGCGATTAGAAGAGCAAGAGTTGGATTAAAGAATCCAAATCGACCTATTGCAAGCTTTATTTTTTCTGGACCTACAGGGGTTGGTAAAACAGAATTAACAAAAGCATTAGCTTCTTATTTCTTTGGTTCACAAGAAGCAATGGTTAGACTAGATATGTCTGAATACATGGAAAGACATACTGTATCTAAGTTAATAGGTTCACCACCTGGCTATGTGGGCTATAGTGAAGGGGGATATTTAACAGAAGCAGTTAGAAAACGCCCTTATACTGTGATTTTATTCGATGAGATTGAAAAAGCACATCCAGATATCTTTAATCTTTTACTACAAATCTTAGAAGATGGCAGGCTTACTGATGCTAAAGGGAGAACTATAGATTTTAAGAATACTCTCTTAATCATGACATCTAATATAGGGTCAAAAGTGATAGAAAAAGGAGGAGGTGGCTTAGGTTTTGAGCTAGGAGAATCACAAACGGAATCACAGTATAACCGTATTAGATCATTAGTTAATGAAGAATTAAAACAATATTTTCGTCCTGAGTTTTTAAATAGACTAGATGAAATTATTGTCTTTAGACAACTATCTAAAGATGAAGTACGCGAGATAGCAGAGATTATGCTGCAAGAAGTATTTGAACGTATTAAACAACAAGAAATTCAATTAGAAGTAACTGAGAGATTTAAAAACCGATTAGTCGATGAAGGATATAATCCTAGTTATGGTGCAAGACCACTGCGTAGAGCCGTAATGAGATTATTAGAAGATAGTTTAGCAGAAGAAGTGTTATCAGGTAAAATCAAAGCTGGTGATAGCGCTGTTGTCGACGTAACGGATGAAGGAAAAGTAACTGTATTATTAGGTGAACAGCTAGAGATTGTGAAACCTTAAGTAACAAAGATAACAATAGTAGATAAAAATACTATTGTTATCTTTGTTACTTAAGGTTTATATGCCAGGAACCAGATTTGAACTGGTGACACGAGGATTTTCAGTCCACTGCTCTACCAACTGAGCTATCCCGGCTATTAATACACTTGAGTTACTGTAACATAATTCTATAAAAATTACAATAAAAAATAAAAAGAGATATTAAGCACCTTGTATCAATCTATACTTCTATATCACTAAACTTATTAATTACTGGTGTAAATAATAATGTGCATAAGCCAGTTGCACCATTGCGATTTTTACATAATGAAATATCTATAACATTAGTTGAACTTATATCTCTATCAAATTTTGATAATATGATAACTATATCTGCATCTTGCTCAATAGAATTATGTATAATAAAATTATTGAGCAATAGCATCATATAATTAGGTTCCTTCATATCAAAAACTGACACATAATCGTAATACATGCTACGCGGCATATATATATATTCCAAAATATATAAATCGAAATTAAATGAATAATTCATAATGCAAATACTATTTTCTAAATAGTGACTAAATTTATGCCAACCTTTTTTGAGATATAACTTATGATTGTGCGTTAAACTCAATACACAAAAGAAAAAACAAAGACTAAAAGAGTATTGTATTGAAAACTGAAAATATAAAGCATGGATAGAAAAATTAAATAAGCTCTTAATAGCAGAAAATTTAATTAAATTATTATGTATAATATTTCGAAAATTATTGAAGCTATGTGAGTGAAATTTATTAAAAAAATTCAAATTTAAATGAGAATGGTTTACTATACACCCACTTTCTCTAAGATCAGATAATAACGGTAACTTATTAACTCTAGTTTCAATACTTCGATTTAACTGAGACAAAATAATTACAGGAATATCTAGATATTGTGCTAATAGCTTTAGCTTTCTTGTTATATAACCCAACTCTTGTGTTCTAGTATGGTTAGTAAAACCTTCTAGCTGAACCAACTGCAAATAGTCAATAACAATTAATTGAATACTTCCCGTATCTTGATGAAGTAATTTTGATGTATACTCAATATAGTCAACGGACATATTCGGTGTATCATTAATATATATATCATATTGCATTAAGTTACTACAAATCTTATTTAAACTATACCATTCATCTAATGTAAGTTTACTAAAAGTAATATTTTGAGTTGAAACACCTGATGAAATTGCCACAAATTTACTAACTATTTGTATCTTTGACATCTCAAGACTAAAAAAGCACAATCTCAATGAGATTGTAGATATAATATTGGATATTATGTTAATAACAAAAGAAGTTTTTCCAACCGAAGGACGTCCAGCAATTACAATTAAGTCACCACCCTGAAAACCCTGTATGAATTGATCTAATTGTTGAAAACCAGATAATAACATCGTCTGGTTTAAAGAAGATGTGGTCAGATTTAAATTCTCATACTTCAGTTGAACAAGTAAATCACTAAGTAAATCACTGAAAGTCATTAAATTTTGTTTAGGAATTTTGTATACTGTTGATTCCAGATATTCTGAGACTTTATTGTATAATTGATAACTAGGTAGTTCATTAATATTAGCTAACTTAATTACGTTATGACCATATTGAATTACAAGACGTTTAATATAACTATTATTAATTAACTTCATTAGTTCTTGAACATATACATATGTGTTAATAGAAGGCATAAAGACATGGCTTTGCCTCATTAACTCAATAATTTTGAAAATTCCACCTATATCATATAAAATTTCTGAATCATTAAGAAAATAAAATAATTGTAAAATATCTATTTTCTCAGCCTTATGAAGAGTTACTAAACTTGTATAAATCAATTTATGAGATTCTACAAAAAAAGAATCTGATTTCAGAAAAGGCATAACTTGCGGGAAAACTGTTGGATAAATAAGTATAGTACCCAATAAGATTTCTTCAGCAATATAATTTTGAGGAAGAGTAGAATCCAAAATAATACTGTACATAATAAAATAACTATCAAAAACTGAAGAATAATAAATAAAAAATAGCTACTAAATAACAAAAACAAGGTATCGCCTATATATATTCAAACTTATAAATTTTGTATTAACTAGAGAATAAGCAGAGAATGCACAAGTGTTTAACATAAAATAGTCAAATCTTACATTTATAACACAGAAACCTAACCAATAATAAAGACTTAAAGCTCTAAAATTATTAATTTTCACTTCCAAAATAATAATCAAACCATAAAACATCATAATAAAAGATAAGATCTTCAAAAAACGCTTAAATATTGTCGGCGAATATAAAGAAGAATTATAATTACAAATTTTATAAAAATAAATACAATCGTTAGATATAATCTGATATGATAAAAAAGAAGCTATTAATATAAAATCATATTGAAATTCAAAAATATAATAATTATTAAGATTAATATCTAATTTCTGATAAAAATACATACAACTAAAAAATAGAAATGATATAATTATATGTTATGATAACATTGATATTTAAAGTAACAATAATACGTTATATAACATAAGACTTAATACAAAAATGTATCTAAAGACACATTGCAAAAACTTAATTATACATGAAATAGAAGAAGAATTTAAAAAAAATGACATACCTATATTAGATATAGGCGATAGTATAAAGATGTCTATTCTAGTGCAAGAAGGTAATAAACAGAGAATGCAAAATGTAGAGGGGGTTATAATATCAAAACATAAATCACAATTAAATACAACTATTACCGTAAGAAAAATCGTACAAAATATTGGTGTTGAAAGAATTTATCTTATACATTCTCCTCTTATAAAAGATATAAGGATAGTAAGAAAAGCAAAAATAAGACGAGCAAAGTTATACTATCTACGATCAAGATCAGGAAAGGCAACAAGACTAAAAACAAAATTTAATTAAAACTTTTTACTTTATGTTTATTTAACATACATAGTATATAATTGTACTATTAGGATACATAGCTCAGTCGGTTAGAGTATCACGTTGACATCGTGAAAGTCACTGGTTCGAGTCCAGTTGTATCCAAGAAAAGTTACATTAGCTAAAATAAATCAAAATTTATTAAAATTTAACAATAAATCCGGGTCGGTGCCCGAGTGGTTAATGGGGGCGGATTGTAAATCCGCTGGTTTCACCTACGTTGGTTCAAATCCAACCCGGCCCAATAAAATTAATTAAAAAATATATCAAAAAAGCCTTTATAACTCAACGGTAGAGTATTTCCTTGGTAAGGAAAAAGTTATGGGTTCAATTCCCATTAAAGGCTATCTGGCTCTAATTTTAGTAGTGAAGAATTCTTAGATTTCATTAACTTAGATATACCTATCATTTGAGAATTACTTTTACCAGGTGCTACCATGGGATAACAATTCTCTTCTTCTCTAACTTTACAGTCTAATAAACATGGACCATTATGATTTACAAAACGATGTAAAACTTTATTCATATCATATCTATCTTCTAATTGTAATCCTAAAATACCAAAAGATTGAGCTAATAAAACAAAATCAGGAGCACCTTGTTCCATATTAGAATGAGAATATCTTTCTCCATAAAAGGCTTGTTGCCACTGTCTAACCATACCCTGCCATTTATTATTGATAATAATAATTTTTATTGGTAATTCATATTGAGCGATTGTAGCAAGCTCTTGAAGATTCATTTGAAAACTAGCATCTCCACTAATACATATTACACTCGCAGAAGGATAAGCTACTTGAACACCTATAGCAGCAGGGAGACCATATCCCATGGTACCTAAACCAGAACTAGACATCCAATGTCTTGGTAAGACATTTACAAATTGAGCTGCCCACATCTGATGTTGACCAACATCAGTAGTAAAATAAGCTGTAGGCTGAATACGAGATAAATAAAAGATAACTTCTTGAGGAGATAAATTACTTGCATGCTTTGGAATTAACAAAGGATATTGATCTCTCCAAATAGATATTCTACTCCTCCAGGAGCAAGTTTGTTGAGAGTTGAAAGTAAAATCAGAACTATTGTCTACATAAATCAAAATTTGTGACATAATTTCTTTAACATCACCTAAAACAGCAACTTGAGGAACACGATTTTTACCTATTTCAGCAGGATCAATATCAATATGTATGACTTTCGCATTACATGCAAACTCATCTAATTTACCTGTAACCCTATCATCAAATCTGGCACCAAGAGCAATTAATAAATCACATTCACTAACGGCAAAATTAGCGTAAGCTGTGCCATGCATACCCAGCATACCTAAGCATAAATTATCATTTTCGTCAATAATACCTTTTCCCATTAAAGTAGTGCATATCGGTATCTGAAAACGATAAGCAAACTCTTTTATTATGTCGTGAGCACCCGAAATTATAGAACCACCTCCAACATAAAGTAAAGGTTGACTAGATTCATACAGAAGATTTAAAATTTTAATGATTTGATTATCTTTCGGCTTCATGAATGGACGACAACCTAATAGATTAATATCACTTGGATTAAGAGGTTCATAAAAAAATTTTTCTAGACCAACATCTTTAGGCACATCGATTAAAACAGGTCCTGGTCTTCCATGTTGAGCAATATAAAAAGCTTCAGAAACTATCCTAGACATATCTCGAGAATCTCTAACTACATAAGAATGTTTAACTATAGGTAATGTAATACCAAAAATATCTACCTCTTGAAAAGCATCTGTTCCTATAAACGATCTAGCAACTTGACCTGTTATTAAAACTAAAGGAACAGAATCTAATTGTGCTGTAGCAATACCAGAAACAAGATTAGTGGCTCCTGGACCAGATGTAGCAAAACATACACCAACTTTACCAGTAGATCTTGCATAACCATCTGCAGCATGTGAAGCGCCTTGTTCATGACGACACAAAATATGTGTAATCAATCCTTGATTTTCCCACCGATAGAGTTCATCATATATGGGCAATATAGCACCGCCAGGATAACCAAAGACATATTCTACACTATTTTTAATTAAACTGTCCATAAGAGCAAAAGCACCTGTAACTTCTTTTAAATCAGAACTATAATTTATATTCATGGAAATTATAAAATATTGTATATATTATGAACACTTTGGAATAATAATATTATATTTAATATGCTTATTTTTTTCTTAACTGTATATATAATATTATATATGTCGAATTTTTACATATCGATGTTAAAAATATTCTTCTTATTTTTTATTTATTTTTTTAATTTATACCTAACATACGCCTTAAAATGATAATTATAATAAGTATTATAATTATCATTATGCTACTTATAGTTAGTCTTTTATTTTTCTCTTTTAATAACTCAAAAATTGTGTAAAAAGTTGTCAAGAAAAATCCTATGATTACTGAAAATAAAAACCTCGGAAATCTTTTTAAGTTATCCCAAAATTCATTCATAATTAGTATTTTTATGGCTATAGTGTTATTGTACTTAACATATGTGAATCACATCGTTTTTGCAAACTTTTTTGGTAATTTTCATTATTTTCAATGTAATCAATAGGATGAGAAATGTTAAATAATTTTGAACGTGTTCAGATATTGAGTGATGCTTTACCTTTTGTACAACGTTTTTATGGACGGACTTTAGTTGTTAAATATGGTGGCTCTGCTATGAAAAACGTTCATTTAAAATATAAGATTATAGAAGATATTTTATTTTTGTCTTATATAGGCATTAAAGTTGTTATTGTGCATGGTGGTGGACCAATGATTAATCATTGGTTAAAACAAGTAAATATAGAACCTAAGTTTTTTAATGGTATTCGTGTAACTGATAAAGATACTATGGAATTAGTCGAAATGGTTTTAGTTGGCAAAGTCAATAAAGATTTGGTAAATTTACTTAATTGTTCATCTAATTTAGGAGTTGGTCTGTCTGGTAAAGATGCTAATCTGGTTGTTGCATCTAGTTTTTTTCCTGATCAAAAAGATAATTATACTGGTAAAGTACAGCAAATTAATATTGAAATCATAAATCTTTTACTTAGTAGTGGATATATTCCCGTTGTTGCTAGTGTTGCTTCAGATTTAAATGGACAATCATATAATATTAATGCTGATTCTGTTGCTGGTGCTATTGCAGAGAGCCTTAATGCTGAGAAGCTTATTTTATTAACAGATACACCAGGTATTATGTTAGATATTAATGACTCCTCAAGTTTAATTAAACATTTAAATATAAGACAGCTACAAAACCTAAAAAGTCAAAAAGTAATTCTTGGCGGTATGATACCTAAAGTTGATTGTTGTATTAAAGCTTTACGAAATAATGTAAGTTCAGCTCATATTATAGATGGTAGTGTAGAACATGCTTTGTTATTAGAAGTACTGACTTCAGGTGGAATTGGTTCTATGTTAGTTCTCTAAGCTATTTCATTAAATTTATTTTTTATTTATTTATGTGTTATAATTCAATGGAGTAAAGTTCTTAAGGCTCAGTAGCTCAGTTGGTTAGAGCAGGGGACTCATAAGCCCAAGGTCGCAGGTTCAAGTCCCGCCTGAGCCATTACTAATTATTTTATTACTTGAGTGTTCTCCATTATTAATGGAGAGGTGGCTGAGTGGTCTAAAGCGCCAGATTGCTAATCTGTTGTATGTGTTAATCATACCGAGGGTTCGAATCCCTTCCTCTCCTTTTCTGTCTTACATTCAGGTATTAAAAATTTATCCATATATCTTTAAAGAATTGACAATTCTTTATTTTTCATGATACCATTCTTTTGGTGATCAGGTTGGGATTGTAGTTCAATTGGTTAGAGCACCGCCCTGTCACGGCGGAAGTTGCGGGTTCGAGTCCCGTCAATCCCGTTTACTAATTTTTTGATTTAAATTTTACTTCATAAAAACTTCTTTTTCTGGTACAGGTGTATATTCATTAATAATTTTTCTAAATTCTCCTCCATCTATGGTTTCCTTTTCGATTAGCAAATCAACTAGTCTGTCGATTATAATTCTATTATCTTTTATTATATTTATTGTTTCTTGATAACATTCTTCTACTATATGATGTATTTGCTTATCAATTTTAATTGCGATCTCATCGGAATACTCTGACGTATTTCCCATGCTTCTTCCAAGGAATGGATTCGAATCTTCATTTTCTAAGCATAATGGACCTATATTTGACATACCAAATCTTGTGACCATTTGTCTGGCCATTGATGTTACCTGTTGTAGATCATTGCTTGCTCCAGTTGTAACTTCTGTATCACCAAAAACAACTTCTTCAGCAGCTCTACCGCCTAATGCCCCCATTATACGTGATAAAATTTGAGATCTTGATATTAAGTTCTGGTCTTCTCCTGGTGTGAACCACGTTAATCCTCTAGCTTGACCACGAGGTATTAAGGTAACTTTTTGTACGGCATCATGGTCTTGAAGTAGAGTTCCGACTATTGCATGTCCAATTTCATGGTATGCAATTAAACGTTTGCTCTTGCTATCAATTAATGGTGTTCCCTCCATGCCCGCCACTATACGATCAATAGAAGCATCTATTTCACTCATTTCAATATAGTTTTTTCTTCTTCTTGCTGTCAGTATGGCTGCTTCGTTTAATAAATTAGCTAAATCTGCTCCAGAAAATCCAGGGGTTCTTCTAGCTATCATTGATAAAGGTACATTTGCCTCCATCTTTTTATTTTTTGCATGTACTTTTAATATTTCTAATCTTCCTTTAAAATCTGGTATTTCTACGGATACTTGACGATCAAAACGACCAGGTCTTAATAAAGCAGCATCTAGTATATCAGCTCGGTTTGTTGCTGCAATTACTATGACTCCAGTGTTACCCTCGAATCCATCCATTTCTGTTAATAACTGATTTAATGTTTGTTCTCTTTCATCGTTACCTCCACCAATGCCTGTTCCTCTTTGTCTACCAACTGCATCGATTTCATCTATGAATACAATACATGGAGCATTCTCTTTGGCTTTTTTAAATAGATCTCTGACACGTGATGCGCCCACCCCCACAAACATTTCTACAAATTCAGATCCTGAAATACTAAAAAAAGGTACGTTAGCTTCTCCAGCAATTGCTTTAGCTAATAATGTTTTTCCTGTTCCAGGAGGACCTATTAATAAGACGCCTTTAGGTATTTTTGCTCCTACAGTAGTGAATCTTTCTGGTTTTTTTAAGAATGTAACTACTTCTTCGAATTCCTCTTTAGCCTCGTCAATTCCTGCTACATCGTTAAAAACCACGCCTGTTTTAGCTTCCATTTGGAATAATGCTTTAGATTTACTAAATGACATAGCCTGTCCTGGGCCACCCGCAGAGTTATTGGAGCGACGAAATACAAAGGCTAAACCTAGTATTAGTAGTATAGGAAATAACAAGTTTCCTATTAAATTCCAAATAGCACTAGTGTTTCTTGTCGGGTGTGCATCTAAGTCAATATTAGTTTTTTTAAGTTTTATAATTAATTCTGGTGCTGTAGCTGGTAGTTCGACTCTGATTTTTTGAATTCTATTTCCTAATTCAGGACCAACTGCTTCCACTATAGCAGTGTGTCCATTGTCATATAAATCAACTTTTTTTATCCAACCCATGTCTAAATATTCTAAAAAACGTCCGTAAGTCATTCTAGAACGTGCGATGTTTGTGTTTAATTCATTGCTAGCAGGAGCTAGAAATCCTTGCCATAAGAAAAAAACAATTACAATTATAGGTAAAGATAATAGTAGTAAAGTTTTCCAAGATAATTTCATTGTTCTAAGCCTTATATATATTCATGATATCTAAATGAATTTAACATCTTTAACATTTTTTAGGCAACTATATTATATGAAAATATATTATAATTGTTTGTATAAGTTAATCTTTTTATGCTTTTTAAATTGTATAATAATATTATTATATATTAAAGTAGTAATATTATTGTTTATGATAAAGAAAGGATCAGTAGTTAAAGTCCTACGAAAAGAATCTTACTGGTATCAAGATGTGGGAACTGTTATGAAAGTAGAAAAAGATATTAAATATTCAGTTTTTGTACGTTTTACTAAAGAAACTTATAGTGGCGTTAATAGTAATAATTTTTCTGAAAATGAATTGGTGTTGGTAGCTGAGTAATTTATTTAATTTTATAAAGATAAAAGCATTTGCTTTTATCTCTTAAAAGATATGTTTTTTAACTACCTAATGCTGCCCAATCTACATCTACATTTTCTAATATGAGTGATGAATTGTATATTTGTAAAATAATAAGTAAAAATAAAAAGAATAAGAGCATAAATATTCCCATGATTGGAGTTGTTCCCCAGCCAGGAGCTACTTTACCATATTCAGAATTTAAAGGTCTTAATATTTCTCCTAGTCTTGTTCTTAATGCCATAATATTTTAATTTGATTGATATGTTTTATAATAATGTTATTAGTGTTTTCACTAATAAAAATAAATTAATTGAATTTATATCGTTTTATGCAAATTGCAACAGTTCTTAGTATTTTTATCTCTAGTTTGTTATTAGGAATAACCATATATTCTATATACATTTCTTTTGGTCCTATTTCTAGGGAACTTCGAGATCCTTTTGAAGAACATGAAGAGTAAACAATATAGCTTGAAATAGTTGAATAGTGTTTAATAACATATTATGCTTATAATTAATAGCTACTTATCTTAAAAATTTAAGTAGCTATTCAATTTCATTTGATTAATTAGATTTTTACTAGCGTTTAATTTAAATTTATTTTGCTATTCTTGGAGGATCTCTAAAGAATATAGCAAAGAAGATAACCATTAATGTTCCTATCAATAGAAAAACATATACAAGTGCTTCCATTTTTATCTCCTTATAATAACTGATTTAATATGTAATTTTTGGGTTTTACACAGCGCCTTGTTTCTTACTGCTTCTATCTCCTAATTTTTGAAATGCGCCAAATTCTACTTGTTCTGTTACCTCTGCTCCTATACCCGCAAATACATCTCTGAATATAGTTCTTGATCCATGCCATAAGTGGCCAAAGAAAAAAATCAGTGCAAAGTTTGCATGTCCAAATGTAAACCATCCTCTAGGACTACTTCTAAATACACCGTCTGATTCAAGTGTTGTACGATCAAATTCAAATACTTCACCTAGCTGTGCTTTACGTGCATATTTTTTTACACTAGGTGCATCATTAAAAATTTTTCCATTTAGTTTTCCACCATAAAAACTTACTGTTACACCGACTTGTTCTATGCTATACTTTGATTCAGCTCTTCTGAATGGAATGTCTGCTCGTATAATACCGTCTTTATCAACAAGGATAACAGGAAAAGTTTCAAAAAATGCAGGCATTCTTCTGACAGTTAATTCTCTTCCCTCTCCGTCTTGGAATATAGGATGGCCTAACCAAGCTTCTGCAATTCCATCTCCTTTATCCATAGGTCCAGCCCTAAATAGTCCCCCTTTAGCAGGATTGTTCCCTATATAATCGTAAAATGCTAGTTTATCTGGTATTTTCGACCATGCCTCTTCAGGAGTTGCCCCTTCATTTAAAGAATTTTCAACTCTTCTCTCAATTTCTTGTTGGAAATATCCACTATCCCACTGATATCTTGTGGGCCCAAAAAGTTCTATTGGAGTTGTTGCAGAGCCATACCACATAGTTCCACATGTTACAAAAGCACTAAAAAAGACAGCAGATATACTACTTGATAGTACAGTTTCTATATTACCCATTCTTAATGCTCTATATAAACGTTGTGGAGGGCGTACAGTAAGATGAAATAAGCCTGCTAATATACCTACTGTACCTGCTGCTATATGATGTGATGCCACTCCACCAGGGTTAAATGGATTAAATCCATCTGGGCCCCAAGCTGGAGCAATCGGTTGTACTTTTCCTGTTATTCCATAACCATCAGAGATCCATATTCCTGGCCCAAATAGTCCTGTCGCATGAAATGCGCCAAAACCAAAACATAATAGACTGGATAATAGTAGATGAATACCGAATATTTTAGGTAGATCTAAAGCAGGTTCACCGGTTCTTGGATCTCGAAATAGTTCTAAATCCCAATAGACCCAATGCCATATAGATGCTAAAAATAGCATTCCTGATAGTACTATATGTGTTATGGCTACACCTTCAAAACTCCATAGTCCTGGATTAGAAACACTTTCGCCTGTAATACTCCATCCACCCCATGAATCTGTAACTCCGAGTCTAGACATGAAAGGCATTACAAACATACCTTGTCTCCACATTGGATTTAAAACTGGGTCAGATGGATCAAAAACAGCTAATTCGTATAAAGCCATAGAACCGGCCCATCCTGCTACTAAAGCTGTATGCATTAAATGAACGGATATTAAGCGACCTGGGTCATTTAATACAACTGTGTGTACACGATACCATGGTAGTCCCATTGAACTAGATTCCTCCTAGTCGAGAGATATGAAATTGTTGCTTTTCTTACTATTTTTTATAGATAAACTACATAGTAATCTATTATAACATTCTTCATATGAATTAATGAAGTTTTAATCGCATTTGTATATAATAATATTTTTAACGAAATAAAAACACGTGATAGTTATAAGCACTAATAAGAAAATACTATTGTTTATATTTAGATCAAACCATGCTGTTTTAATAATATAACTTTCATATTCTATGTTGGGTAAGTAGTAAAGAAATCTAATGCTTTCTATTGCATAAGTAAGTGGATTAAGACTGGCAATTATTTGCAGCCAGTAAGGCATAAATGATAATGGAGCAAGTGCTGTACTTGAAAATAAAGTTGGCAAATTTGCGATTAACATAACTGCTAAAAATTCTATATGTCCAGGTAAAGTAAAAGCTAAACAAATACTTATACTACCTATGCTCAATGTTATTAATAAGAGTATTATAAAAATAGTTAAAACCTGTGAAATACTTAAGATTTTAGAGTCCATTAAAAGGCTAGAGATGATAATAAAGCTGGTTTGTAAGCTTGTAATAGTTGCGATAAAAATGATCGAAGAGAATAGTAGTGAATCACGTGATTTTAGAGGTGCTACTAGCAGTCTATTAAGGAACCCAAATTCTCTATCGAACATTAGAGGCAGCCCAGAATTGATAGCTCCTGTAAAAGATGAAAAGACAATAATTCCTGGACTTAAAAATTGGTAATAAGTGTTATTTTGTGTTAATAGATTTATAGGTGCATTTTGAAATAATGCTCCAAATAAAATAAGCCATAGCATTGGTTGCACGATTCCAGAAAATAAACTCGAAGGTCTTCTTTTGATTTGTATGTAATATCTTTTAATTAAACATATAATCTCTTGATACATACTGTTTATATATTTCTTGGATGCAATATTTTTTCTAGGTTGTAGTTTTACAATATTATATTGCTTATTATTTCTTATAGTGTTTAACATTATATTGATTTTATAAATTTATATAGAAAATTTTTACGTCTAATTATAATATTTTTGATATATATTTTAATTATATTTAAATATTGTATGGTTATTTATTTTGTTTTATGATTTAATAATAAATAGTCGTTATATTATTCCACTTAAGTTAAGTGAATAATGTGCAATTAGTAGTTGTAATAATTTTAGTCAAGTATTAGAGGAGAAAATATTATGGGTGATGCACTTTATAAAGTAACTTTGCTTTTAGAAGATGATCGAACTGAGACTATTGATTGTTCTTCTGATACTTATATTTTAGATCAAGCTGAAGTTGATGGTCAAGATTTACCTTATTCTTGCAGAGCAGGTGCTTGTTCAACTTGTGCTGGTAAATTAATTAGTGGTACAGTCGATCAGTCTGATCAAAGTTTTTTAGATGATGATCAAGTAGAAGAAGGCTTTGTTTTAACTTGTGTAGCTTATCCTACAAGTGATTGTACTATTGCAACACACCAAGAAGAATTGTTGTACTGATAATGCTTTACACAAAACTTACTGACAAGTTTAAAGTTTTATTTCAATATCTACACCAGAAGGAATATTAAGCTTCATCAAAGAATCGATTGTTTGTGAAGATGGTTCATATATATCGATAATTTTTTTATGTGATCGTATCTCGAAGTGTTCTCTAGAATCTTTATCTACATGTGGTGATCTTAAAACGCAGTAAATTTTTCGTCTTGCAGGTAATGTTATAGGCCCCCTTGCTTCGACCTTTGTTCTACGCGCTGTATCAATTATTGTTTTACACGATACAGCTAAGAGGGTGTGGTCGTAAGCTTGCAATTTAATACGTATTTTGTTTTGTTCATGAATTTTCATATATTTAATTTTTATTATTCAAGAATTTTAGAAACTACACCTGCCCCTACAGTTCTTCCTCCTTCACGTATAGCAAATCTCATACCTTGCTCAATAGCAATGGGGTTAATTAGTTCAGCACTCATTTTAATTCTATCTCCTGGCATTACCATCTCTGCAGCAGATCCATCATCTGCAGTAAATTGTGTAATTGTTCCTGTTACATCAGTAGTACGTACGTAAAATTGTGGACGATACCCGGAAAAAAAAGGAGTATGTCTTCCGCCTTCTTCTTTTGTGAGAATATATACTTCTGCTTCAAATTGGGTATGAGGTGTAATTGTTCCAGGCTGGGCTAATACCATTCCTCGTTCAATATCTTTTTTTTGTACACCTCTTAATAATATGCCTATATTATCTCCTGCCATACCTTCGTCTAAAGTTTTTTGAAACATTTCAAGTCCGGTAATTGTAGTTGTGGTAGTCTCTCTTATGCCTACTATCTCTATCGTATCACCAACTTTTATTATACCTCTTTCAATTCTTCCTGTGGCAACAGTACCTCTACCTGTGATTGAGAATACATCTTCTACAGCCATTAAAAAGGTTTTCTCTACATCTCTAATTGGTGTTGGAATGTATTCATCTATAGCATCCATAAGAGAATGAATTTTATCAACCCATTCGTTTTCACCTCTTTGAATCGTGTTATTATCTGTTACTTTTTCTAAAGCTAATAACGCGGAACCTGCTACAAATGGAATATCCTCACCCGGGAAATCGTATTGTAGCAATAGCTCACGTACTTCTAATTCTACTAGCTCTAAGAGTTCTTCATCATCTACTTGGTCTTGTTTATTCAGGAAAACGACTATATTTGGTACTCCTACTTGTTTAGCAAGCAAGATATGTTCTCTTGTTTGTGGCATTGGACCGTCTGCTGCGGATACAACTAAAATAGCTCCATCCATTTGGGCCGCACCCGTAATCATGTTTTTTACGTAGTCAGCATGACCTGGGCAATCTACATGTGCATAGTGACGATTTTTTGTTTCATATTCGACATGAGCTGTGTTAATTGTTATGCCTCTTGCTTTTTCCTCTGGTGCAGCATCAATTTCATCAAATTTTTTTGCTTTTGTATCATTTGCAGCTGCTAGAGTTGCTGATATAGCTGCAGTAAGTGTTGTTTTTCCATGATCCACATGTCCTATTGTTCCAATATTAACATGAGGTTTTTTCCTTTCAAATTTTGCACGTGCCATAATTTTTAATTTCCTTTTTAGCTAAAAATTATAATATTTTTAATAACGGTAGTGGGCAAATGCTTTATTAGCTTCGGCCATACGATGTGTTTCTTCTCTTTTTCTGATAGTGTTGCCGCTTTCATTAGATGCATCTATGATCTCATTGGCCAATCTGAAAGCCATGCTTCTACCTGATCTTGTCTGAGCAAACCTTGTAATCCATCTAAGAGCTAAATTTGTTCCACGATATGCTCTTACTTCCATCGGTACTTGATACGTCGATCCCCCAATTCTTCTACTTTTTACTTCTACTAATGGTGTAGCATTGCGTATTGCTTTTTCTAATATCTCGAGAGAGTCATGAGATGTTTTCTTATTAATTATATCTAATGCTTCATAAACTATTTTATACGCTAATCCTTTTTTACCACTTTTGAGTATTCTTGCAGTTAGCATACTTATTAGTTTACTGTCATGTACAGGATCTGTTTTAATTAATCTTTTTTTAGATTTGTTACGGCGAGACATATACTTAATTTTATAATATAGATTTATGTTGTTTAAATTTTATGTTTTCGGTTGTTTTGCTCCATATTTAGAGCGACTTTTTTTTCTATTTTTTACACCAGATGCATCTAAAATTCCTCTTACTATATGGTAACGTACACCAGGTAAATCTTTAACTCGACCTCCTCTTATAAGTACAACAGAATGCTCTTGTATATTATGTCCTATACCTGGTATATAAGCTGTTACTTCGAATCCTGAAGTTAATCTTACTCTTGCTACTTTTCTTAAAGCAGAATTAGGTTTTTTGGGTGTGGTCGTATAAACTCTTGTACATACTCCTCTTCTTTGTGGACACCCCTTTAAAGCAGGGGATTTTGTTTTTTTACTAGATTTATGTCTTTCTGATCTTACAAGTTGTTGAATAGTTGGCATATGTAATTTCTTTATTCATATGTTATTAAATACCTCTCATATTATAATTATTGTAATATGCCCTGTCAAACTATATTTTTTTAAAACTATCATTTGGAGGGTTTATCATAATTGGATTGTAAATTGTATTTACGCATGAATTTTTCTACTCTTCCTTCAGTATCTATAATTCTCTGTGATCCTGTAAAAAAAGGATGGTTTCCTGACCATATATCTACATGTAGTTCCTCTTGAGTTGAACCTATCGTCATGACATGTTTGCCATCACAATATACTTTAGTGTCATTAAACCATCTTGGATGTATATTTTTTTGAGTCATATATTGTTCTATTTGAAGCTGATTGAAACTGCTAAGATTATGTATTTTGTCTTTATCTTTTTGAATACTGAGGAGCTTTCCTTGCTTTTCGTAAACCGTATTTCTTCCGTTCTTTTATTCTAGCATCTCTTGTTAAAAATCCTTCAGCTTTCATAGTTGTGCGATTGTCAGGATTCATTCTACATAGTGCTCTTGCTAGTCCTAATCTTATTGCATTTGCTTGACCTGTTAATCCGCCTCCTTCGGTTTTAACATAAATATCGTATTCTTTGTTTAATCCAAGAATTTTTAGAGGTGCATATGATACTCTCAGATAGTTAGGACTGAATTGTAAGTATGATTCACCTGGTAGGCCGTTAATAATTAATTTTCCAGATCCTGGTACTAGCTTGACTCTAGCAATGGATGTTTTACGTCTACCTGTACCTGCATAAATTATTTTTGAATTTTTTGTTAATGTAGTCATTTGTATGAATTTTTAAATAAATGTTATTATTTTTGGCTTTTGTGATTCATGAGGATGCATGTTATGTGGATAGATTTTTAGCTGTCTAAATAATTGTCTACCTAAAATCCCTTTCGGCAGCATACCCTTAATAGATTTTTCTAAGATTCTATTCGGTCTTTGATTTAAAATTTCATTAAATTTTTGAATTTTTAATCCTCCTGGGTAACCGGAATGTCTCTTATATGTCTTTTGAACGAATTTTTTACCTGTAACATTAATAGATTGTGAATTTAATAATATTATATGTATATTATTATTAATATATGGCGTAAAAGAAGTTGAATTTTTACCTCTTAGTAATTTAGCTATTTTACTACTAAGCCTACCTAAATTTTTATTTTTAGCATCAATAATGTACCATGTGCTACGCTTGTTTGTTGGAGCTATATATGTTTTATTCATAATTAATATATGGATATATATTTTGTAAACTTAAAGTAATTATTGTTTTAGTCATATATTGAGATTTAACTTAAATATACTACTAAGTATTTTTTATATTTTTTTCTTTTGGTAATCTAATCCCAAGCTTATTTTGTAATGCTTCGATTACTTCTTCTGCGGATTTTTGACCGAAATTTTTAATTTCTAAAAGTTCATCTTGTGAATAGTCTAATAGATCTGAAATAGAGTTAATTTGAGCTCTTTTAAGACAATTGTAAGCTCTAACAGATAATTGGAGTTCTTCGATTAATACTTGATTAATTTCTTCTTCATATTCATTATCTGTATTATCCACATTTTGAAAATTTAGATTAGTAAGAGGGTAAAATAGGCTATTTAGCACTTGTGCTCCTTCGCTAATGGCTTCCTGTGGCGATAAGCTACCATTTGTCCAGACCTCTAAAAATAGTTTTTCCTGAATAAGTATCGGACTTATCTTTTTCTCTTCTACTATATAATTGAATTTAGTGACTGGCATGAATACAGCATCTATTTGTAAAAAATCTATAGATTTTTTATCAAAACCTTTATTCACAAGCTTATATCCGCTTCCTTTTTCAATTCGAAATTCCATTTCGAAGATAGTATTATTGCAAATAGTTGCTATATATTGTTGTGGATCCACAATTAGAATTTCTGGAGGTACTTCAAATAAGCCTGTGGTGATAATAGCAGGTCCTTGTAATCGTATTCTACCAATCTGAGGTGTATCGCTATGGCTTTTCAAGACTACTTTTTTGAGATTAAGCAAAATTTCCAATACATCTTCTCGTACTCCTGTAATAGTCGAAAATTCATGGTTGATTCCAGCAATTCGTACAGCTACAATAGCAGCGCCTTGTAAATCTGATAGAATGGTTCTTCTTAGAGAATTGCCTAAAGTAGTACCTTGTCCTTTATTGAGTGGTTCTACAATAAAACGACCATATTGTTGACGGTTACTATCTGTTTTTGATTCTACGCATTCTATTTGGAAATAGGTCATACAATATTATTCTGGATATATCATTGTAAGCAATTATTAAGTGCTGTAATTTAAACACGTCTTTTTTTAGGTGGTCTGCAACCGTTATGTGGTATAGGAGTAATATCCTTAATTAAAGTTATATTAATTCCAGTTGCTTGTAATGCTCTTATTGCAGTCTCACGTCCTGCACCTGGGCCATTAACGAGTACTTCTGTTTGTCTTATTCCTTGTTCCATCGCTTGTTTAGCGGCTTTTTCTGCAGCTATTTGTGCAGCAAATGGTGTTCCTTTTTTAGTGCCTTTAAATCCACTTGCACCTGCTGAAGACCAAGATAAAGTGGAACCCTTAAGATCAGTAATTGTAATGATAGTATTATTAAATGTTGATTTTATATGCGCTATGCCGTTAATAATATTTTTTTTCTGCTTTGCATATGTTTTTTTTGTTTGTCTAGCCATAGATGATAAAGTTAATATATGATTTTTATTTACGTGGAGCCTTTTTCTTTCCAGCCATGGTTTTCTTGATACCTCGTTTTGTACGAGCATTAGTTCGTGTATTTTGTCCTCTTAAAGGAAGCCCAAGTTGATGTCTTTTACCTCTATATGAACTTATAGTCATCAACCTTTTGATATTCATAGATTCTACCCTTTTTAAGTCTCCTTCCACTTGATAATGATTATTTAGTATTTGCCTGATAAGTACAACCTGTTCATCTTTAAGTTCATGTGTTTTAATGTTTCGATGTATTTTAAGTTGTGCTAAAATTTCTATCGCTTTTGATTTACCTATACCATAAATATATGTTAATGATATTTCTATTCTTTTATTTTTAGGTAAATCTACACCTACTATTCTTGTCATTTTGATTTCCTATTATATATAATTATCCCTGTCGTTGCTTATGTTTTGCATTGTCACAAATGATTATTATTTTTCTATGTCTACGTATTACTCTGCATTTATCACAAATTTTTTTTACAGATGCTCTGACTTTCATTGATGTTTTAAATATTTTTATTAATTGTTGTAATTTTATTTTTATTCCATTATATTATCATACTGCTGAGATATTATGTATGTCTGAATTTGTTTTGCTGTATCAATTGCTACACCCACTAATATTAATAAAGATGTAGTTCCCAATCCTTGCAATAGACTTGTTTTTGTCGTGCTTGCTATTAAAGAAGGTATCAGAGCTATTATAAATAAAAATATTCCCCCCACAAATGTCATTTTGTTTAATATTCTTCTAATATACCTGATTGTATCAGAGCCAGGTCTAATCGAGGGTATGCTGGCTCCCATTTTGTTTAAATTTTCTGCAATATCATCTGGATTTAAAACTAATGATGTATAGAAATAGCTAAAAGCAATTATTAAAGAGCAGTAAGTTGGTAAATATAAAATACGACCAGGTAAGAATAAATTAATTATACTACCTATTGTAGGTACCTGTATATTATTTGAAAAATATATAGGTAATGTCATAGTAGCAGAAGCAAATACAATCGGCATAACACCACCTTGATTTAGTTTTAGAGGTATATAACTTTGAGGATTTGATATAGTAAACTTACTTAATTGTTTTGCTGATACAATCATGATTTTTCTTTTACATTCTTGGATAAGAATAGTTATCATTAAAATTAACACAAATAATACAAATAAAAAGCATCCGTTAATAATAGTTTGTTTATCATAAATGTTAATTTTGTAATTTTGTATGTTTTTTGGTATACCTGAAATGATATTTTGAAAAATCAGTAATGATGCACCATTTCCTATCCCATATTCTGTAATAATTTCCGCAAACCACATAATGATTAAGGAGCCTGTACTTAACGCAATAACTGAATCTAGTATAAAATAGTAGTTCCAGTTAAAGACATAAGGTTTAATCCACAAAGAGATACCTACGCTTTGTATGATGCTCCAAATAAGTGTGAAATAACGTGTTATTTGTCCTATTTTTTGCCGACCTGATTCTCCTTCTTCCTTCTGTAAATTTTCTAATTCAGGTATTAACTTTGTTAATAGTTGCATCATAATTGATGCATTTATATAAGGTACAATTCCTAAAGCGAAAATCCCTATTGTAGAAAAGCCTCCACCTGAAAAAATATTTAAAAAATTGATTAACCCATTATTATTAATATTATTATTCAATGAAGCGTGATCTATGCCTGGTACCGGAATAAATATTCCTAATCTAGCTAAAATAAGTAAGATCAATGTGATGAATAATTTTTGTTGTAATTCTTTTGCAGCCTTCATTGCATATTTAGGTATGTTTTATATATTAAAAAGCCTTTCTATATCGATATCTCTACTCTGTGCTGTATTTTGAAATGTTCTTAATTGGCTTAAAGCATTCAATACGGCCCGTGCATTATTTAATGTGTTGCTAGATCTTAATTGTTTAGCTAGAATATTCTTAACTCCAGCAAGTTCTAAAACTGTACGAGTGGAACCTCCTGCAATAACTCCTGATCCTATTGCTGAAGGTCTTAAGATGACTTTAGCAGCTCCTGATACACCCTCTATTGGGTGAGGTATAGAACATGATTTTGTGAGAGGTACATTGATTATGTGTTTTTTAGCATCAGTGACACCTTTTTTAACAGCACCTATGACATCACTTGCTTTACCTATACCTACTCCTATATCTCCTTTTTCATTACCTACAATTAAGATGGCTCTAAAGCTTAATTTCTTACCCCCCTTCACAACTTTTGTTACTCTTTTTACTTGAACAACTTTTTCTTCCCAGTTATTTTCTTGATCTTTATTTTTGATTAATTTTTTTTTCATAATTATCTTAAAAGTTAATACCTTCTTCTCTCATAGCTTCTGCTAATGCTTTAATTCGACCGTGATATATTTTATTTTTACGATCAAATATTATTTTTTCAATTCCTAATGCTTTAGATTTTTGAGCGATATTTTGACCAATTTTATGTGCAGCATGACAATTATTTGACATTTTTTTATTTTGTTCACTTGAAGTCACTAATGTTGAACTAGTTGCAATAATTTTATTGTTATTATCATCTATAACTTGTGCATATATATGCTTGTTGGACCTAAATACACAAAGACGTGGATGGTTTTTTGTTCCTCTGATTTTCTTTTTCATATATTATTAAATACTAATCAATTATTATTTTCCAGATTTACCTACTTTTAAATTAACTGCTTCATTTAAATATCTAATACCTTTTCCTTTGTAAGGTTCAGGTGGTCTTATTCTTCTAATTTGAGCAGCTATTTCTCCTACTTGTTCTTTTTGTATTCCTTTGATAGTAATATTTGTATTGTTTTCCACTTCTATAATAATATTTTTTGGAGGTTTTATAATAACAGTATGACTATAACCTACATTGAGTATTAAATTATTTCCATTTAATTGTGATCTATAACCTACGCCTTGTATTTGTAATCTTTTTTCAAATCCTTGAGATACACCTATAATCATATTATTTACGAGAGTCCTAGACAATCCGTATAATTTTTGTGCTTCTTTTGTGTTTTTTGTCTTATACAAGAATAATTTGTTATTTGTGAGATCTTGCTCAATTTGGATCAGTTTTGGGATTTTATATAATAACTCACCTTTTGGACCTTGAATTTGTACATGATTTTCTATAATTGTAATATTAATATTCTGCGGTAAATTAATCGGTTTTTTTCCTATTCTAGACATTATTTTATTTTAAATTAGGTTTACCATATATAGCATAAAATTTCTCCACCCAGCCCATAGTGTCTAGCATGATAGTCAGACATTACTCCTTTTGATGTTGATATTATAGCTATTCCAATTCCTCCAAGAACTTTGGGAAGTTCTTTATAATTAGCATAAACTCTTAAACCAGGTTTACTTATTCTTTTGAGTGATGTAATCACAGGTTCTTTACGTTTGCCTTTATACTTTAATGATATCAATAAATATTTGTTACTATCTTCTCCTATTTCTTCAAATTTATAAATAAAACCTTCTTCTTGCAAGACTTGGACAATATTTCTAGTCATTTTGGTTGAACATACTTGAACAATTTGATGCTTTGCTAAGTTTGCATTTCGAATACGAGTCAACATATCTGCAATTGTATCATTAATCATATTTTAAACTTTTTTAATTTTTAATTTTGATTGATTTATATCATATTATATGAAAGGCATACCAAATTCTTTTAAAAGTGTAAGACCCTCTTCGTCATTTTTTGCCGTTGTTACTATTGTAATATCTAGTCCCCTGATTTTATCTACGTTATCATATTTGATTTCTGGAAAAATAATTTGCTCTTTCAAGCCTAAATTATAATTACCCCTTCCATCAAAGGTTTTATGACTTATTCCTCTAAAGTCTCTAATTCTAGGCAAAGCTAAGTTGATTAATTTATTAAGAAAATCATACATTTTATCTCTTCTTAAGGTAACCATTAGACCAATAGGTATATTTTCGCGTATTTTAAATCCAGCTATAGCTTTTTTAGATTTTGTAATTTTAGGCTTTTGACCCGTAATAGTTGCTATTTCGTTCATACTTTTTTCGAGAATTTGCTTGTTATTTGCAGCTTCTCCTAAGCCTCTATTAATTGTGATTTTAACTAGCTTAGGTATTTGATGAATATTTCTGTAGCGAAATTTACTCTGTAAATCGTTACAGATTTTGTTATTATAGAGTGTTTTTAGTGTCTTTTCCATATTAAAATATAACGGATAATTAGCTATATGTTTATTGTTGTTTTAGATGATTAATTCCAAAATTCGAATTTTAAATTCTATCTTCAATAGAAGTATTTGAATGAGCTTTACATTGTATAACATTTGAGATATGAATAGGTTTTTCAATCCGAATAATTTGACCACTATTACCGTTTTTTTGTGCTTTTAAATGTTTTGTGGCTATATTTGAATTTTCAATAATTACTTGACTGCTTTTTGGTAAAACTTTAATTATTTTTCCTATCTTCCCTTTCTCACGACCAGATATTATTTTTACTGTTTCCCCTTTTTTAATATGCATTTTTATATTTGTTTTTTTCATTTTCATCAGACAACCTCCGCAGCTAACGATATAATTTTGGAAAAGTTTTTATCCCTTAATTCTTTAGCTATAGGACCAAACACTCTTGTGCCTCTTGGGTTATTTTCTTGATTAATTATAACTGCTGCATTATCATCAAATCGTATACTCATTCCATCATCACGTCTTATGGTTTTTTTAGTTCTTACAATAACTGCTCTAATAATATTAGATTTTTTTATAGGCATATTAGGTAATGCATCTTTAACAACCCCAATGATAATATCTCCTATATTAGCATAGCGAGGATTATTACTTCCTAGAACTTGAATACACATAATTTTACGTGCACCACTATTATCAGCAATATTTAAATAGCTTTGTGTTTGTATCATTTTTTTCTTATTTTTTCTATTAATATCCAACGTTTTTTCTTACTTAAAGGTCGGTGTGGTCGTATTTTTACGATATCACCTATATAGCATTGATTATATTCATCGTGTGCATAATATTTATTACTTTTTGTAATTATTTTTTTATATTTCAGATGTGGCACTTTATTTTTTACAGCAACAGTAATAGTTTTATCCATTTTATTACTAATTACTGTTCCAATTGTATATTTTTTATACATAATTTGACTCTTTTTTTATTGTTAATAATTGAGCTAATTGATGTTTCTTATGTTTAAATAAATGCGGCTTAACATTCTGTCTTGTTGCTTTTTTTAATTTCAAGTCAAATATTTCTTGTTTTAATTCTACTATTTTTTCTTTAATTTCTTTATCCGTAAAATGTTTAATATCTTTAATTTTTGGTAAAGGCATAAGTTATACTTTATTTTTTTGTTATAAATTTTGTTTTTACAGGTAATTTATATGATGCTAATTTCATAGCTTCCTGCGCAGTTTGTTTACCTACTCCGGCTATTTCAAACAAAATGTGACCAGGTTTTATAACTGCAACCCAATATTCTGTTGCACCTTTTCCAGATCCCATCCGGGTTTCTGCTGGTCTAGCTGTTACAGGTTTATCTGGAAATACTCTTATCCATATTTTCCCTCCCCGTTTTACATATCTAGTAATTGTTCTTCTCGTTGCTTCTATTTGTCTTGCTGTTAGCCATACAGGTTCTAATGTTTGTAATGCATATTCTCCAAATGCAATAGTATTACCTTTACTTGCTTTACCATTCATGCGGTTGCGATGTTGTTTACGAAATTTTGTTCTTTTAGGACTTAGCATTTGTGAAAAATTTTAATTTAAAAGTATATGATTTAATTATCCATTTTATGGGTTATTATTTTTTCTCCTTTGAATAACCATACTTTTACACCTAATATTCCATATATAGTGTGTGCTGTTTTGTATGAATAATCGATATGCGCTCTTAGTGTTTGCAATGGTACACGACCCTCTCTAATCCATTCGCTTCTTGCTATTTCAGCTCCATTTAATCTACCAGAAACCTGAATTTTAATTCCTTGATTTTTAGCTTTTTGAGATCTTTGCATAGCTTGCCTGATAACACGTCTAAAAGCTATTCTCTTTTCTAACTGTTGTACTATAAATTCGGCTATCAATGTTGCTTCTTTATCGGGCTCTGTGATTTCTATCAGGTTAATTCTTATCTGTGCACGATTTTTTAATGTAGTTTCCAATTTTTTTCTTATATCTTCTAAGCCTCTACCCATTTTACCTATTATAATTCCAGGTCTAGCAGTATGTATATGTACTTGAATTTGATCAACCTTTCTATCTATGTAAATTAATGCAATACTTGCATTATGTAGCTGCTTTTCTATACAACTTCTTATTTTATAGTCTTCTTGAGCCAATTGTGGGTATGACTTCATATTAGAAAACCATGAAGATTTATGATCTTGTGTAATGCCGATCCTAAATCCTAATGGATGTGTTTTTTGTCCCATTTCTTATTATCTTGTATACTTGTGTTTTTAATTAGTTTATACTTAAGTTTATTGTAATATGACATGTTGGTTTCTGTATACGAAATGCTCTTCCTTGCGCTCTTGGTTGAAATCTTTTTAGTTTTGGGCCATCGTTAGCAAAAGCCTGCTGAATGATCAAATTTTGTTTTTCATATTTTAGATTCAATGCATTATTTCCTGCTGACTCTAGAATTTTTTTTATAGTTTTACTAGGTTTATATGTCATAAATTCTAGTATTAATATTGCTTCTTGATATTTTTTACCTTTTATTTGATCTAAAACCCTTCTTGTCTTTGCTGTGGACAAGCGTAAATATTTCCCTGTCGCCTGAATTTGTGTAGTTTTATTAGTCATATATTTATCTTTTTGTTTTTCTATCACTCTTTATATGGCTTCTAAAATTTCTTGTTGGTACAAATTCACCAAGTTTGTGACCAACCATTTGATCCGATATAAAGACAGGAAAAAATTGTTTTCCATTATAAACAGCTATTGTGTGACCTATCATTTGAGGTATAATAGTTGATGATCTTGACCATGTTTTTAAAGTTTTTTTAGATTCTTGTTTGTTTAACTCTTCTACCTTTTTCAAAAGTTTATATTCTATATAAGGCCCTTTTTTGAGTGATCTAGACATAATAGCTCAATTGTATTTTTATATTGATTTTATTTTCTTTTACGTAATATATAAGGATTACTATATTTAGGTTTTTTTCTTGTTTTTCTTCCTAAAGCAGGTTTACCCCATGGAGTAACTGGATGAGGTTTTCCTATTGGTGAACGTCCTTCTCCTCCTCCGTGAGGATGATCTATTGGATTCATTGCAACTCCTCGAACTTTTGGCCTTTTGCTGAGCCATCTATTCCTTCCAGCTTTGCCTATACTAATATTACTTGCGTCAATGTTCCCAACTTGACCTATAGTAGCAAAGCATTCTTTTCTAATTAGTCTTACTTCATTTGAAGGTAGTTTTAACGTTACAAAAGCACCTTCTTTTGCAACTATTTGCGCATATGTTCCAGCAGCTCTAACTATTTGTCCTCCTTTTGAGGGATTTAATTCTATATTATGAACAGCTGTACCTAAAGGGATAAAATTTAAAGGTAATGAATTTCCAACTTCTAAAGAAGCTTTAATGCCTGAAACAACTGTTTCACCAATATTCAATGATCTCGGGTGTAAAATATATCTTTTTTCACCATCTGAATAATGTAATAGTGCTATTCTTGCATTTCTGTTTGGATCATATTCTATACTAATAACGTTAGCTTTAATATTATATTTATTACGCTTGAAATCAATTATTCTATAAAGCCTTTTATGTCCTTTGCCTCTATGGCGTGATGTAATAATTCCTCTGTTATTACGTCCTTGGCGACGATGATTTTTACCAATGAGCGTCTTTTCTGGCTTTTTATTTGTTATTTCATTAAATGTGGATATAGTTCTGTTTCTCGTACCAGGTGTATATGCTTTGTATAAACGAATAGCCATTTGATTAGTTTTTACAAGTTATTATAAATTTTGTTAATTATCTGCAAATAAATTGATTTTATATGGATCATAAAGTGTTATGATAGCTTTTTTATATTTACTTTTATATCCCATATATTTACCTATGCGTTTTTTTTGGGGCTTAACTATTAATGTATTCACTCTTTTAACTTTTACATCAAATAATTGTTCGATAGCTTTCTTAATCTTTGTTTTTTTAGCTTTAACTTCAACAGCAAAATAATATTTATTTTCTTCTATCATTTGTGTTGTCTTATCTGTTAATATTGGATATTTAATTATATCTATTAAAGCTAATTTGTTTACTTGTATAGTTTTATTCATTGTATATTTGATTAATAATATCTAATGCATCTTTGTTTATTATGATTTGCTTTGCTTTTAGCAAAGATACTATATTTAGATGGTGAGCAGCTAAAAGTTCTACATTTTTTAAGTTACGGGTAGAAAGATACAAATCATGTGATTTTTTACTCACTATGATTAAAATATTATTATTTATATTTATGTTTAAATTATACTTCTTTAAGTTATTTACTATTATTTTCGTATTTGGTGGGTTTATCTTACCTATAAAATTTTCTGCAATTATGGTATTTTTAAATTTATTATCTATAAGAATTCGTAATGCTAATTGTTTTTCTTTCTTATTGATCTTATTGACATATCTCTTATGGCGCGGTCCAAAAATTACTCCTCCTCCTCTCCATAATGGAGATCGGTTTGAACCTGCCCTTGCTCTACCAGTTCCTTTTTGTTTCCATGGTTTTCTACCTCCTCCACTCACTTCACCTCGTGTTTGCGTGTTTGCGTTTCTGTTTCTATGATTACTTAGTTGATGTATTAGCGCTCGGTGTAGTATATGTATATTATTATTCTTCTTTTTACTTAATTTTACTACGATTTCTTCACTTTCTTTTTTTTTGTTATCTTCAGAAGATATTATGGAATAGATTAACTTCTTTTTTATATTCATAGATTTATTTTTGATGAATGCTAACCATGTTACCAGCTTTTCCAGGTACAGAACCTTTAACTATAATAAGATTATGATTAATTTTTATATCTATAATTTTAAGATTTTGAATTGTTACTTTTTTTCCGCCCATACGGCCAGCCATTCTCTTGCCAGCAAAAACTTTTCCTGGTGTTGTTCCAGCGCCAATTGATCCCGGTTGCCTGTGGTTTTTTGAACCATGAGACATAGGTCCTCTACTGAAATGATGTCTTTTTGTGCAACCCGTGAATCCCTTACCTATACTTTTGCTAGAAACAGAAATATTTTGATTAATAATTAAATCTTTGACTGTAATCCATTCCCCTATTTGATAGTTGTCTGTTGAAGCTACTCTGTATTCTTTTAAGTATTTCACAGGGGGCATTTTATGTTTATTTAGATGGCCAATCTGTGCTTTGCTAAGTTTGCTACTATCTACTTGTACATATCCTATTTGGATGGCTGTGTATCCATGAGATTTCATGTTTTTTATATCAGTTATTAGACATGGTCCTAATTCTAGAATAGTCACGGGCAATGCTTTACCTCCTGGGTCAAAAATTTGAGTCATGCCAATTTTTTTACCTAATAGCCCGATTTTCATTTTTACTTTCATCTCCTTGATTATACAAAGTTTTCCTTATTTATCTTTATATCATATACTTATTATCTGTTAAATTCTTAAAATTTTCAAGTTCCTTATTGTGATAATATAAGTTATTAATTAATTCTAAGTATATATTTATAATGAAGTATTCCATACAATATCATCTTATTTGAAATATGCAAATAAATGGATAAGATATAAGAGTTTTTTGATCAAACTATCATTTGCATATACTTATTAAATAAGTGCGGTAATTACCACTTTACTCAAAATTTAATTTAGTGCAATATATAGTTATAGATGCAAAACGT